TATAAAATTAATCAAATAAATATAAAAAAAAAAATTAAGATATGGGAGAAATAAAAAAAAAATAAAGAAGATATAAATAAATGAGTGAATAAATGTGTAGAAAAAAAGATATAGGAGAGATAAAAAAAAATTAGCTTAATAAAAAAGTGAGTCGTAGACTAATAGGCAAGTCACCTAGATTTGAGCTAGGTATATATATGTTCGAATCATGTCGACTCAGTAAGCATTGGTAGCTTAAAGGTAAAGCCTTATAATGTCACTATAAGAGATGTCAGTTCGAATCTGATGCGATGCGAAATAAAAGGATAGCTCGGTATTGGTAAACTAATCTACTTGCTACGTAGTTGCTTATTTAGCTATCAGCGTTCGAATCGCTGGCTATCCGTTAAAAATTGACATATAACACAATGGTTAGTGTATATTATTACGGATATTATTATGCAAGTTCGATTCTTGCTATGTCATAGGTAAGCAGTATAATGTAATAGGTAACATATAAAGCTCATGCCTTTATTATGGTAGTTCAAATCTATCTACTGCATATATAAAATGAATTATAGCTCAATGGTAGAGCAGTCCACTCATAATGGATGTATCTCAGTTCAATTCTGAGTAATTTAATAAATAAAAAAAATTAATAAAATAAAGAGAACATGATGTTGGTTCAGATCAAATGCTATGTAGAGACATAACACATGCAAGTTAAAAAATAGCGTTAAGGTGAGTGATATAAGATATAAAAAATATCTTATTCAGATGTAGGTAATAGATAAAAAAATCTAGCCATGGAACTGGAGCCGACGATAAGCGTCACAACGGCCACATTGATAAATAATCAACTCTTATATAGAGCAGCAGTGGGGAATCTTTGACAATGGTCTAACGACTGATCAAGTTATCTACGAGAAGGATATTAAAAAGTATATAAAAATATATAAAAAAATAATAAAAGATAAACTATAAACTTCTAAATAATAGTAATAATGATACTAATTATGAAATAGTCCTAACTAAAATATGTGCCAGCAGCTGCGGTTAGACATAGAGGGCAAGCATTGATCAGAATGGCTTAAAGGATCTGTAGAACGAATCTTTAAAAAATAAAGATATAGAATAATGTCTTAAAAAAGATAAGGTAATAAGAATTAAAGTTAGAGGGATAAAATACTAAGAAAACATTAAGACTATAAAGAGATTACTTAAAATTATTGACGTTGTGAGATGAAGGCTACGGTAGCGACATGGATTCGATACCCATTTAGTCGTAGCAGTAAACTATGAGTACAATAAAAGAAAAATGAAAATGAATAGTACTCCGCCTGACTAGTACGCTCGCAAGGGTGAAATACAAGACATTAGACGGTTGTAGTCCCAAGCAGTGGAACATGTCATTTAATTGGATGATCCTCCAAGAACCTTACCATCTCTTGAATTTTTAACAGGCGTTACATCGTTGTCGTCAGTTCATGCCGTGAGGTTTAATATTAAGTTATTGAATGAACGTAACCCTTTTCTTATTGATAAGTATAATTGTAAAATTATAGGAAGTAGAGGTAGAAGACTAATCATGATGACCCTAATGAGATGGGCTATCGACGTGTTACAATATTAATAACAATTATATTAACTATAAGTTAACATATTTTATACTTTTAAGTATATTTATTAAATATTAAGATTAAGACATAGTTTCATTTATGAATTGTAATCTGAAATTCGGTTACATAAAGGAGGAATTGCTAGTAATCGTAAACTAGAGTGTTACGGTGAAATTTTTTGCTACTTCGTACTAACCACTCATCAACAGCAAGAAATTTTAATTTTACTTATTGAGCTTTTATTAAAAGGACTTGCTGTAAGTTGAAATACGGTTCGGTTAGGGGAACCTGATCGGGATTTATTTATTTATTCATTTATTAAAAATTAAAAAAAAAAAAACTATATCTATTTCAGAATATTTTTATTTTATTTATTAGTCTATATCTCAATGGTAGAGAGATCGATTGATAATCGATAAATATGAGTTCGATTCTCATTAGACTAAATTTACCCTTTTTTTATTAGTGGGTATATATTATTCATAAGATTTATTTTTATAAATTTAATAGATAGGAGATAATATATATATAGGTATATATATATAAGCGGTTATGATGAAATGGTAGACATAAAACACTTAAAATGTTTGGATTAATATCGTGTAGGTTCGACTCCTACTAACCGTAATAAGGGGGGGGGATTCTAATGTTGGTAATTAGAGCTAAATTGTAACTTTAGTGCCGTAGTGCTGCGACTGTTCGATTCAGTCTCTCCTCAATAAGATAACTATAGTTCAAAGGTAGAACAATTGTATGTGGCGCAATTTATCTGAGTTCAATTCTCAGTAGTTATCCTTTGCTTAGGTAGTTCAATGGTTAGAACAGACGCCTCATATGCGTCTAATATAGGTTCAATTCCTTTCTTAAGCTTATGTCGTATAAGCTAACCAGGCATAGCGTCCGTTTTGTAATCGGAAGGTGTGGGGTTCGATTCCTCAATACGATATTTATTGACTATATGATCTAATTGGTTATGATAATACTACTTCACAGTATTTATATGGGTTCGAATCCCATTGTGGTTAATTTTTATAGATTACATCACTTTTTATACTTCCTTTTATTTTTTTTTTATATCCCCCTAACCATTTTCCCTATTTTATTATATTTATTATTAATCTTATCATATTTTTTATTTTATTTTATTTTATTATTCCCCTTTATTCATTATTATTCTTCATTATTTATATATAATTTAAATTAATATTTTATTTATATAAATCATTATTAAGGGATAAACTTTAAGAATACCATTATCTTTAATAATAAATATACCTAATCCATTAGACTAAGTTTACATAATTTTTAGATATATATAAATTTTATGTAATTAATAATCCTTTAATTTTTAATATTTATCCCCTTATCATTATATAAATATATATCCTACAATATGTCCGCCGAAGGGATATTATAAGACTTTTAATATTTTAAATTTTAAGTTTATATTATTATTAAGTTTAAGTTATCTCTAAGGTTTAGATTCTCTATCCCTTTTATGTTTATAGTTTAATCGGTTTTACCTTTGCCTATTCATAAATTATTTTTAATATTACCTTATTTAGTACTATTTATGTTTTTTAATCATTCTTAGCTAATTTTAAAACTTTCATTAAACTTTTGTTGTCTACATCTCGAGTATAGGTACCATTAGTTTACATTAATAAATAAACAAAGTCAATTTTATAAAGCTAATTCTATAAATTAGATTTAGCTTATAGTAATATAGGTTACCATAAATTATTATATTTTATAAGATTTATGTTTACTATATATTTGATATTATCTAATTTACCAATATTAAAAATAGAAGAAAATTGGTTAATGGAATAGTTTAGATAGCTAGTTAATAATAACTTAATTTTACATAATGATTTAACTTATTATTGAAGTCAATATCAAGAGTAGGTAATTTCTTCTCATTAATACTACTTATGATCTGGGTTACTAATAATAATTACAACTCTATTTTATTTTTATATAACTTATTTATATTCTTAGAGTCGTTAATCTTTATTTTCTATATAGAAAAATAACTACTTGAATAACCTAATTATTAATTTACCATATAAACCTGGGTTTAGTAGACTAATTGACATTCTACTATTAATATAACCTAATTAATTTATTTGAGTAATTAATACTTCTATTAATTAGAAGAGTAAATTATAGCCCATTATATCCTAAATTCCTCCCTCACATTTATTTATACTTCATAGATATTATCTATTATAGTATCATATATTTATGTTTTTTCTTATTTAATTTTATATTTGTTGCTGAGAGTCCTTCCTTCCTATATTTTTATCCATAGAGTTTTATCTTTTTAATGTTTTTTAATTAGATGCATTAATAAAGTCAACATATTTTATTTGATTTATTCTATAACAAATAAAACTAGCTATATTGACTAATTCTGAATACCTTAATAAAGATACTTGCTTAGCTATACCTAAATAAGTACTCGACTTATAAAATAAATAGATTAGATAAGGCTCACCATAGATATTATACCTATTTAAAATTTATAAAAAATACTCATTATGATAAAAATAATAATAAGGTAGAAAAAATTATAAAATATATAAGTTTTTATTAAATGTCTAATTAATATATAATAAAGATATGATATATGAAATAGAATATATAATAATAATATAATATAGAGATTATATGAATATGAAATGAAAAAAAATAAAAAAAGATAGATTTATAAGAGATAGGATAAAGAAAAAAATGTATATAAGATAAAAGGGATATAAAGAATATATTATATGAATATATGGGTATAATAAAATAAAATGGAATAAATAAAGAAATATGAGTATAATTTTAATGTAAATAAATAGCGTCTTTTAAATAACCACTAAATAAGATACAGAAAACATAAGCTTGTATCATAGCGATAGCAAATTCTAAAATAGTAATAGCGATAACACCAGCGATAGGTATAAATCCACTAACAAAACCAAATATAGATGAGCTCATTAAATTTAATATTAAAGAACCTAATATTAACATTAACAAATGTCCAGATAATATGTTAGCAGATAAACGTAAACCTAATGATATAGCTTTAGAACTGTAAGATAAAGTTTCGATTAATACTAAAACGGGTACTAAAGCTAAAGGTGTACCAGTTGGTACAAATAATGAAAAGAAACCTAAACCATGATTTACAAATCCTATTATAGTTAAACCTAATCATAATGTTAAACTTAATGATATAATAGCTACAATTTGTGCAGATATAGCAAATGAATAAGGTATCATTGATACAACATTAGCTATTAATATAAAATTAAATAAAGTAAATATTAATGGAAAGTAAATACCTCCACGTGAACCTACTTGGCTTTTTACCATATTTAATATAGTATCATATATAGCTAATATACCTATACCTCATCTATTTCATCCTAAATATGATTTATTTAATAATATATTGTATCCATATATTATAAATCCTACTATTAATAAATATATAACATAATTAGATATACTTAATGTTATTATATTATTTATAGTTAATAAAGGTTTAATTTCAAATTGATCTAAAGGTGAAAAAAACATATCTTTTTTATTTTTTATTTCCTTAATATTTTTTTTATATTTAAATTTAAGGTCTAAGTTAATTAAACTAACCTTTTTTATAATATAATATACTTTTTATATATTATTTATTTAAGGTATAATTTTTAGTATAATATATATATAATCCAATCCATTTAAAGGTATATTGGTATATGGTATTATATATATTTATAATTTTATTATTAAAATTCTAGCAATTAATAATCTTAATATATTAGGTAATAAATATTTAGAAGTTATAAATATTAAAAAAGTTAAAATTAATATACCAAAAGTTAATAAATGTAAAAAATAAAAAGGAACTAATTGTGGCATTATTTTTTTATTAATTTAATTAAAAGGATAAATAAAAACATATTTTTATATCTTATATGTCTTATTAAATATTAATCATCAGATTGAAGGGATTTGAACCCCCATAGCCCTACACCCAATGTAGATACGTTACCAATTACGCAACAATCTGTTAGATATATCAAGATTTAGTTAAATTTAAATCTTATTTTATTTTTTTTATCAAAGTATTATTTTATAACTTGAAATCAACTAGAACATTGAGGGAATTGAACCCTTAAAGAACTAATTTGCAATCAGTCTATTCAACCATGAATAACAATGTTCTTTATATTCCATATATCCTATATTTTTATGACAAACGTGACTCGAACACGTATAATAGTATTGGAAGTACCAGAGTTTAACCTAATTAACTTATTGTCACTTATCCTAAATATACTCATTTTTTCTTCTTTTTATTATTTATATTTACATATATATCTTTTTTACCTTAATTTTTTTTCATTTACCTTTATCATTTTTTTTTTACTTATTTTCTATTTTTTCATATCTATATCTCTTATACCATTTTTACATTTTTTATCCCTATACTTATCTTAATATTCCCCATAATATCCCTTAGATTTATATAACTCCTTATTTTTATTATATTCTATTCAGTATATTTTTATATCATATAAAATATATTTTTTTTTATTTAATATATCTAATTATTTTTTTTTTCTAAGTCACAATATTAATATCTCCTATTATATCTTAAATACCTTAATTTATTTATTGGTTATATATAGTATGATTTTATATTTAATATTATCCCTATTTGCATATTTATTAATTTTATATCCAAAAATATCATCTATCTCATATTTTATACTTAATTTATATATATATATAATAATATCTATATAATTTTATAAATGATAATTAAGAAATAAATGATGATTTAAACATAAATGGTCATTAAGAAATAAATGATAATTAAGAAAATAAAAAAATAATGATAATGATAATAATAATAATAATGATAATGATTATGATAATGATTATGATAATGATTATGATAATGATAATGATAATGATAATGATAATGATAATGATAATGATAATTCTCAATTAAAGATAAATAAATAATGATAATCATAATCTTCATTAAAAATAAATACTCATCTTAATCATTAAAAGATAAATACTTAATCTTAAATATTAATATAATCAATTAATAATAGGAGAGTTCGGTATGACACACATGTAAATTATATCTTATAATATGTCCACCGAAGGCGGGATATAATATGACTATATTTTTATTTATTATATGGATATAAATTTTATATATAAAAATACCATTTATCTTATTTAAATATAATATAGCTATATCTTTAAAATTTATTAAATAAATAATTTTTTATTAAATAAAATAAAATAAAATAAAAATCGTATATTTGTCCGTTTCCCTATAGTGTTATTTATATAAAAATAATAGTTATATAAATATTTATGTATAGTCAAAAGGTGAATAATATAAATTTTAATGTCTAATCTAATTGTTGAATGAAATGACCTTATTAGGGATCAAACTAGTCGTAATAATTTTAACCTTATTAATAAGTTGCGTAAAAAATATCACTAAGCAAGTATATGTCAATTCTAATGGGAAATAATATATGATAAAACGGGGTTGAAAGAATATTTAAGAGCTAAGTTTCATACGGTTATGATAATGATAATGATAATGATAATGATAATGATAATGATAATGATAATGATAATGATAATGATAATAACTCTTTACAAGGCTGTTTCAGAGTATGATTATATTAATCTCACTGGGAGAAAGCTCTACTACATTATAGATTTTACATTGTGGTCAAGAATGAGTCAAAATTAGTAGAGGTAACCATAAGTAATGGCGAGCAGCTGGAGAACCTAAGTAAAACATGGGTCGTCAACAAGAATTCGGGATTATCTGAAACCCGAAAGGGTTGAGATAACGGAGCGTTCGTAGTAGATTCTAATAAAAGTATTAACTTTTTTTATCAATCGAAGGGACGTAGGAATTACAGTTCTAAGGCATCTAATCCCTCGGGATTAAGGAAATTAGAACAATTAGCAATACAAAACAGAGACGATACATCTTTAATTAACAAAAATATTATACATATAATTAAGGACATAGATGTTCTTAAAGCAGCATATGGAATAATAAGATCCAAACCGGGTAATATGACAAAAGGTATAAATAAGGAAACATTAGATGGAATTAATGAAAATTATTTTATAAATTTATCCAATGATATTGGTACGGGAAGAGTGAAATTCAGCCCTTATCGGAGAATAGAAATACCAAAACCCAAAGGGGGTTACAGGCCTTTAAGTATAGGAACACCTAGGGAAAAAATAGCACAACAAGCTATGAACATGGTGCTAAATGCAATCTTTGATCCAAGTATGAGTAAATATTCATTTGGATACAGACCTAATTTAGGTTGTCAGGATGCAATATGACATGTACGTAACTATTTCCCCTCAGTAAACTGATATATAGAATCAGATATATCAAAATGTTTTGATACAATACCTCACAATCTTATAATAGAACAACTAAATAAACGTATAGATGACCCAGCTTTTATAAGCTTAGTATATAAAATATTAAGAGCTGGATATTATGAAAATGGAACTTACTTCAAAACAAAAATAGGGACTCCTCAAGATTCTATATTAAGTCCTATATTATGTAATATAGTTTTAGATCTTTTAGATTCATTTTTAGAAGATTTAGGAAATAAATATAATATAGGGACAAGTCGTAAGATGAATCCAGAATATAAGAAAATAGCTATAACCTTAGGAAATACGAAATTACTATCGGATCAAAAAAAGATAAGAGCAGCAATTTTAACTGAAAAAGTAAGAGCTTTTAAAGCAGTTGACCAAGAATATAAAAGATTTAAGTTTGTAAGATACGCCGATGATGTATTAATTGGAGTAATAGGGTCAAAACAAAACTGTATAGATATTAAGGAGGATTTAAAAATTTTCTTAAAAACTTTAGGATTATCATTAAATGAAGAAAAAACCTTAATAACGCACTCAACGACTAAATATGCTAAATTTTTAGGATATAATATATCTGTAACACATCAATCAAAACGGCCTATAATTAAAAAAAGTTCATATGGAAAAAATTACCCTTCCCTATCTATAACTAGACCTTTAATTAACGCTCCAATAGGAGAAATAGTTAAGAAATTAGCTGAAAAAAAATTGTGTAATAAATACACCGGTGAACCTAAAAGTTCTGGTAGGTATATACATGAATCAGATAGAAATATACTAATGATTTATCTGCGTATAGCAAGAGGATTATTAGGGTACTATAAAATAGCTACTAACTTTAATAAATTGAAATATAGGTTATATTATATTTTGTTTTATTCTTGCGTATTAACATTAGGTCGTAAACACAAGTTAAGTACAAAGAAAAAAGTAATAAAAAAATATGGAATAGATTTAAAAATATGAAAGATAGATAAAAAAGGAAAAAAAATAGTAGATATAGAGTTTAATATGAAGAGTATGCTCTCTAATATTAAGCACATAAAATCTCATAAAGATTATATATATGATAAAAACTCTATAAATATAGAAAATCCTTTTGAATGATTAAATAAAGCAATTTATATGCTACCAAGAACAAAAAGTCTCCTTGAGGCGAAGTGTTTGGTTTGCAATTCAGATAAAAATGTAGAAATACATCATTTGAAAAAAATATCTGATAAAAAAACAAAGAACTACTTAATAAGTAGACAAATTAAGATGAATCGTAAACAGATCCTACTATGTAAACAATGTCATATTAAACATCATGAGGGTAAACCTATGAATTTTAATGAGAGACCTGGTCTGTAAAGTAATTCTGGCAAGCTGTATGATGGGAAATTATAATGTAGAGTTAAGAGGATATTTAATAAAATAAAAGATATTATCTGTTAATCTACAATAAAATAGAATAGAAAATAAAAAAAGTTTATATAGCTTAATAGTAAAGTAATGTATAATATAGATTATCGTAATCGTAATCGTAATCGTAATCGTAATCGTAATCGTAATCGTAATCGTAATCGTAATCGTAATCGTAATCGTAATCGTAAAAGAAAAAAAAATAAATTAGTTAATATATGAATATATATATGAAATAATGATGAGTAATAAAAATTTAATTAAAATAATAATGTAATATTGTGTATGATAAAATAGGGAAAATATGAAAAAATAAATTTAAAATATAAAATGAATTTGAGCATCTAATATATATAAAAGAGAGGGGAAAAAAATAGCGAATGCGAATAATAATGGTAAGAATATAATTCAACACATATTAATTAATTTATCATATCTAACTCTAGGTAAAGTAGCTCTAACTCAAATATAAGTAAATGCAAATATGTTAGCTTTTAAACCTAAAAAAATACCAGTACCACCTCCAAAGAATAATATAACAGTTAATGTAGATAAGAATAAAATAGAAGCATATTCAGATAAGAAGAAAAGAACAAAAATAGAAGAAGAATATTCAGTCATATGTCCAGAAACTAATTCAGATTCAGCTTCAACATTATCAAATGGAGGTCTAGCACATTCGGCAACACAACCAATAAATCAAATAATAGATAAAGGAAATAAAGGTATAAATAATCAAATAGAAGATTGTAATTCAACATATCTAGATAAATTCATACTACCAGCAAATAAAATACATAATAAAACAATAGTAGTTAAAACTAACTCGTAACTAATTAATTGAGCAGTAGAACGTATAGAACCTAATAAAGAATATTTACTATTAGCTGATCATCCAGCTAATAATGTACCAAATACTCCAACACTACTAATAGCTAATGTTAATATAAATCCATAATTATGATCTGTTATAGTTATACCTGGTCCAAAAGGTATAACGGATCAGCATAATAATGCAGATATTAAAGAGATAATAGGACTTATAAATAATATTAATTTATCAGCATGTGTAGGAATAATTATTTCTTTTAATAATAACTTTGCAGCATCTGCTATAGCCATTAAAATACCATAATAACCTACCGCATTAGGACCGACACGACGCTGCATATAACCTAATGTTTTACGTTCAGCTACTGTTAAAAAAGCTACTGCTAATAACACAGATACAAACATTAATAATAATTCTAAAAATTGTAACATTTACCTCGTAATTGCTATAGCCCCTACAATAGATAATATTAATATTATACCTGTTATTATTAATAATATAGCATATTCTGTATATAATTGATTCCCTACCACTATTAATTCATTATATGTACTATTTAATTCCATTATTATACTATTATAATCATATGTTAAATCTAATGGTATAAAACATACACATAATAAAGTTATTATTAATGGTGATACATTCCCTTGAGGTATATAATCTATTTTTAATAATGATAATATAAATAAAAATAATATCGCTATTGCTCCTACATATATTAATATATATAATATACCCATTAACATAAAATCTTCATTATATAATGATATAGCTGTACTTACAAATAATATTATTAATCATAATATACTTTGTACTGGTGATAATAATCCCATAGCTAATAAACTTGATAATCCACTTATTAAATTCATTTTTTTTTTTTTTAATTTCTTAAATAATGATAATCATTATCATTATCATTATGATAATCATAATCATAATTTTTATTATAATTATTATAATAATTACCATTATTTTATAATATATACATTTAACGTTTAAATTTGGAATTGAACCAAAATCGATGTATTAACAGTACATTGCTTTACCATTAAGCTATATAAACTTACCTTTAGTATATGGATATTAAAAAAGAAAAAATAAGATAAAAATATATGAATATATAAAAAGATAGTGAAAAAGAGAAATAAAGAAGAGATAAGCAGAAGAAAAATGAGGATTATTCAGCTTGAGCTAATCATTCAATAAATGAGTTAATAGGAACACATTCAATTTTGATAGGCATTAAAGAATGGTTAACTCCACATAATTCACTACATTGACCGTAATAAACACCAGTTCTTTGTATTAAAGCACTAACTTGGTTTAAACGACCGGGAGTAGCATCAATTTTAATACCTAAAGAAGGGACAGCGAAAGAATGTAATACATCATTAGCAGTAACAATAAATCTAACATGAGTATCAACAGGTAAAATAATAGAAGTATCAGTATCTAATAATCTTAATTGACCTTCTTCTAACATGTCATCAGGAATAATATATGATTCAAATTCTATAGTTTCTCCTTTATCAGATACAAAATCAGAATATTCGTATTTTCAATATCATTGTAAACCAACAACTTTAATAGTCATAGCAGGAGTAAGAACTTCATCACATAAATATAATAATATAAAACTAGGGAAAGCTATTAATAATAATATAACAGCTGGAAATATAGTTCATATAATTTCTAATGTTTGACCATGTTTTAAATATTTATAAGCAAATTTATTATTTTTAAAATCTATTGTTACTACGTATAATATATAAGAAACTAAACCTAATATCAATGCTAAATAAAACATTATATGATCATATAATTCATGTATACCTTCTTGGTTAGGTGATGCAGAATCTTGTAAACGTACACCTCATGGTGTTGGTACATCTAATCAAATCATTTATTTTATTAATTTTTTAATTATTATAAATACAAATAAAAAAATATGGAATCAATCGGAATCGAACCGATATTCTTCACATGCAAAGCGAAAGATTTACCTATTAATCTATGATCCCATTATATATATTTTAGGTATATGTTTAAATACTCATTTTTATTTAATATGAGTTTATTAATTAGTATATTTGCAATATTACAAATTTACTAATACATTATAGTCTATAATGTATAAAACTTATCTGAAGGATTTTATATTTGATATGCATTCAATATGTAAACACAACATTCTTAGCTAAAATATTTTATTAACCATAGAAATGTACCTTATTATCCTTGCGTACACTTAAGGCAACAGATAAGTAAAAAATCCATAGATGATAAAATCATTACTGACTCACGTCGTAATTAACCCATCTCAAGTAACTCCTTAGAGGACGAACAGTCCTACCCTACCTAGTTGCTGCGACCAGGAGGACGAGTCTAGACGACATCGAGGTGGCAAACACCGCTGACGATATCAACTCTCACGCGGTTAATCCGTTATCGACATCCATACCATTTGTTTATGCCTGTTCACTACACTCTACGTAAGTACTAATTCCACTTGTTAGTGTTATTATCATCGCACAATTATGTTGTTATCCTTACTTATAATATTATATTCTATTTACCATATAGAATTATTGTACGTTATTTACTATTAAATAATAAATTTAATTAAACATTAAGTCTTGATTATTAATTTTTAATCAAGATCATTGTTATTAGACACATCAGATGCTTTCGCTGATGTCGACGCCCCATCGAAACTAACCTCTTTACTCTTTCTTAAATAAGTTAAACTTAAGTCAATTAGTATTACTAACATTCTATATTATAGAATTATGACTATATTAATTAGATTCTTTTTTCAAATATATAGGTATCTCATTTGATTTAAAATATAAATATAACCTAATCTACTGAAATAAATGAAAAAAGGCTAATCATAATAAAATTATGATTAAAAATCAAAATAAAGATATAGTAAAGCTGCATAGGGTCTTTTTGTCAACCTACGGATATACGGCATCTTCCAATTCTGATTAACTTAAGTAGGTTTGACCTACAAAGGTTTCTTACTTATGTACTAATAAGTTATATCTAAATTATAGATAAATCTTTCACCTTTATATATATAATTTATATATCATTAAGATATTTTATATATTACAGAATTCGACTGTACATTTAGACAGACATTTCAGTCTAACCTCGGTGAACCAGTCTGTAGCGACATATACAACTGCCGACGGTCTTTAACTAAGATGTCATTGACCGTTTTCACCTTTTTATTTATAGCGATTTAACTACATATTGCCTATATGTAATTTTCCCTCTATATGAGGGATAAGTATTATTCGATTGTATTCTTACCACTTTATATTAATAAAGATTCATACTCATCTGTCATTTAAGACATTTAATTTTTAATATTTACTCTTTAAGTATCTCCATTTTTCAAAAACTTTTATTCTTTTTATAAAATAATTTCCTATTATTAGTTATTTATCATTCCATGTTTATTCTTTATTTTATAATCTACTTAATCTTTTAGCATCTATATCTAAATAATTTTATTAATCTTTTTATTTCATAATTAATGATTATCATTATTATTTATATTTATAATTTTATTAATACAAGATTGATTTTATCTATTATTTTATTCCTTATTAAATTAATTACTCTACCATCATTTTAATAATGGTTTATTTTTTATATTATCTAACAATTATTCTAATTCTATTACATTATTATCTATTACACCTTAATTTATTTATAAATTAATCTTTAGATCCTTATATTTTACTATTAGATAAGTTATATTTATTCATTCTATAACTTATTTTTTATATTTTATTTTTATATTCTTTATTTATATGTAAACCATTATATATTCCTTTTGTTATAATAACTAACTTATTTAAATCATTATATTTTTTTGATATAAATAAATTTTTTTAGATTCTATATAAAATAAAAAATAATTATTTAAAATATGTTTATTTGTTATTAAAAGTGTATAACTTGATTTATAATTAAATCTAGCTTTATTATAATTAATACAAATATTTGAATTATTATTTAATTGAAATAAAGAATATACATCAAAATTTAAATCTTTTATATTATTTTATTTTTTTTTTATTTTTAATATTGAACTTCAGTTAAAACTAAAGTAAAATGAGGTCTTAAATCTTCTCTTCAAAAATTAAAAGAACCTTCACCCTCTATTAAACCTAATAATCAATATTTAAAAATATCTACATGATGATCTCAATTTTTATTTGAATATGCTTATAAATTCAATTTTATTATTATTTATTTTACTTTTTTTTAATAAAATTTTATTAATAATATCTTAATTTAATTCTGTTTTATTTTGATAAATAAAAAAAGATTAGATTAGATTAGATTAATTTCAATTTAAATAATTAGTAGAATTTAATTTATAAATATTGAATATATTTAAAAATATTATTATTTCTTATTTTATTTCTAATAATAAAAGAACACTCATATCTACTTTTGTCATATCAAAAGAAATAATACCTAAATTAAGATTATTTTTAATAATATTTAATACTTCTTTATGATCTACATGTAATGTAATTATAAATTGGAATATAAAATTATAAATAATTTATTAATAGATATTATTGAAAAGTTATATTCTCCATAAGATAATCCTATAAATGATTTATAAAATTTTATCATTGTATTAGTTCTTATCTTTGTTTTTGTAATTATAAGTAAAAAATTGAATGATTAAAGGTTATTAACATTAAAAATTAATACTATAAAGTTGGATTTACACCAACCCGGCTTATAATATAAATATATTATAGTACAAATTTCACCGCAATTGCTATTTCACTGAGTCTACTTTGGATACAGTTATCGCATCGTATATTCATTCATGCAGGACGTCAATTATACGTCAATGAATTTCGCTACCTTCGGATCCTCACAATAAGACCGCCGTTTATCAGTTTTTTATAAAATTATCAATTAAATAATAATATTTATTAAACTAACACCGGGCAGATATCACTTATTATACTTACTATTACTAGTATGCAATAAGCTATGTTTTTGGTAAACAGTCGCACGATTTATTTTGCCGAGTTCATTCAAAGTAGTTATCCCATTCCCTTTTTATCATACCTGTGTCGGTCTACAGTACGGTTCATTTCTTTTTTCTTGTTCTTTTACCCATCAATTTTATATTTCTATAATTATCTTAGGGACCGTTCGTTTATAGTAAAACCTTATGAATAAGGGGATAATCTTATATTATCTATCGTTACTCAAGCCAGCAATCTCTTTATAATTTTTCATTATATATTCTGCTACCATATCATGATCATCTTTTTCATTATATCTATAATACTGTTATTAATTTAGACCCGATATATTTTCTCTATTATTAATAAATATATTTATTTATATATATATAAAATTAGTGCATTGTTACATGTTCATTAAAAGTTGATTATTGTCAAACCCACTTACTAATTGTCTATAATTTAATACCTCATATATTATAAAAAAAAAATAATTTTATAAATATCTCTCCCTTAATGAGTAAGATATAATATAATATTTTTTTTATAAAAGTAGGATAGATTTTGTTCACTTAATTAATATTTGGGACATTCATTTAATAGTCTAGGTTGTTTCCTTCTCGACCTACTACCTTATCGCAATAAGTCTGACTCCTTATATTATTATTAACTGATTTCGAGGTTTAAATATTTTGATAAAATTATATTCTAATTCCCCAAAGTTATTTAAGTGCTGTACCAGTTTAAATATGTATAAAGGCTATACTAAAATATATTTCGCAGAAAACCAGCTATCTGCAAACCAGATTTGTCTGTCACAGCTACACACACCTCTTTAGAAATTATTGCTACAATTACCTATTGAGTCATATATAAAACCTATTATTGATTATATATACACTTGGACATGTGTAGATCGTTTGCTTTCGGGCCTATATAATTTAATTTTTTTCTATTTATATATAAAAATTTATTTTTTTTTCACTAAATTATATAACTCACTGGCCCAATTAGGATAGGTAGGCCCTCTCAGGCTTTCCCCCCATAAGAACCGTACGTGCGACTTTCATCGCATACGGCTCATGCAACCATACTCGAATGTAATTTCTATCCCTCGTTTTGGAGAATCGTTCCTTACTTTTTCTTAGCCAATAATTTATGATATAATATTCGTTATTATACTTCAGTATATTTTACCGATTTTTAACGAATACCCGGCCTATTGCCGGGATTAGAGATCCTAGGATCCCTAAATTAAGTTTGTTTTTTATTCCGACTCTTGATAGCCTTTTTTGGTAAAGCTATCTTAAATCTTTCTAAAGACAGGTTACCATGGGTAACCTGTTTATGACAAACTTGATGAAGTGGAAGTATATTGGTTAAACTATATTTTCCTTGGGCTTTTTGTGGAATGATGTGATGCAATTCCACTAGTTCCCCATTATATAGAGTACTTTTACATATAGGACATGTATGTTTGTACTTTTTATAAATGGCTGCTCTGAAATTATCCATTTCAATATGTGACTTTCTAATATTAAAATATTCAATATTTTCAGACAAATATGGATTTCTGTCAAGTTTTAAAGGTCTTAATAATATGATAGGTATTTCACTTATATTAATAAGTTTATCCTTTAAAGAAATACCTCAATTTCATTTTCTTGTTTCAGTAGTCAGCAAGTAATTTCTATTTCTCATTTTTTTTCTTAATGATCCTCCTTTTCAATATACTCATTTTTTCATTTTTATATAAATATAATGTTCAATACTAATAAAAGTTTCCTGTGAATGATAAGATATTCTCTTATTTACCCCTCATTTACTTAAAATAGGATTTAATGTCCTAATTATAGTGATTAAAGGTTTATTCATAGTTATTATATTTTTAATAGTATTTTTCAAAATACTTATCGCTTCTTTCGAAGGTTTAATAATTAATACAGTATCTTGTTTACTAGAATTATTAAGTTTAAAATTTCATTTCATTCTTCGAATATTAAATCCTAAAAAATCAAATCCTTTTTTTATATGAGAAATTAGAGTATTTTTTTCATTAAGTTCTAAACCCCTAATCTTTAAAAATTGAATTAATAATTCTTTATTACGAATTACTAATGCTTTAGTTATACCTGTTATAATTATATTATCAATATATCTTATAACATATACTTTTGCTTTTATTCTTTTTTTATTAGGGGGATTAGCATCTTTAATGAATTTCTCTAAACCATTAAATGCTATATTACAAAGCAAGGGAGATATAATACCTCCTTGGGGTATATTATCCACTCTTTCAATGTAATTTAATTCTTCCATTACTCCAGTTTTAAGTCATTCTTTTAAAACAGATTTATGACATATCGGGGTATGCTTTAATAAAAAATTATGATCTAATTTATCAAAACATTTAGATATCTCAACTTTTAAAATTCATCTAGGATGATAACTTTTATCAGTTAAACCTCTTATTGAAGTAATGGCATCATGAGTAGATCTATTTTTTCTATGCCCATATGAATGAGGATCAGATTTAGTTTCTACTGCAGGATCTATAGCTAAATAGTATATAGTTTGAACAGCTCTATCTATCATTGTAGGAATAATTATAGACCTTAATTCCTTTGAATAATTATCTTTTAGAATATTTATTCTTTTTAAGGGTTTTGATTTATAATTATGAGGATTTTTCAAAATAGCGGATAATTCTAAGATAGCTAATGAATAATCTTTTGGATTATTTCATATTATACCATCTATTCCGGCTGTTTTCCCATTTTTATTAGTTACAACTTTTCTTATTGCCAAACTTTTAGCTTCAAAACTTTGTAATAAAATTCATTGTAATTTATACACTTCTTTTATATCATTATTTAATGTAGCAATAACTATTTTCTCTTGTAGATCTTTTACTTTTTTTTCAGCTTTCTCTCAATTTATCATATGTCAAATATTTGAATTAACCCGACTAAGCCGGGAATCTTTCGATTTTTTATTTATACTTTTAAATCTTACACCTGTTGCAAATATAAAATTCTTATTTATAAATAATCCTTTATATCACATCATTCCTAATAAATAATTTCTATATCCTCTAAAGAATGTTAATATATATTTGCCAGCATATAATCTGGATTCCATTAAAATTCTCATCATGTTTTTTTTGTTTAAGTTTAAGTTTAAAAATTTTTATCTTTGTTATTTATTATATTTCGTTTTTTTATTTGATCAAATAATTCACCCAAGAAATAGTGTTAAACATTCAAATCGAATATAAATTTTTTTTTTAGCAACACTAATAACTTAATGGTATTTTATCGAGTTAACCATTTAACTTAGTTTGTCTTATTTACTGTTTTGACATTTTTTCATTATTAACATATAATAATTTTAATAAGCTTATTTATTTATAAAAGTTCTTTTATTCGCCAATTTACTTCCTTAAAAATTTACCCAAAGGTAAATAATTAATTAATAAATCGATACTACTTTATTTCCTTAATTGTAATTTACAATTTTGAACCTTAGATGAATATTCCGGTTAAACCGGTTAAATAGACAAGATTCCTATAATAATCTACCGAAAGCTTCAGATTATCATATCGCCTTTTTAGGGGCTGAATAGTTACGATGATCACATTGATTCAAGTCTGCATCCTCTCGGATTAAGTTATAAAACTCTATCAGATCTATTACTAATCTGCATTCGCTTTTTGAATCATTCTTATACCCTGAATTCGTTATAACAACTTCCAATTTCTCTTTATATGTTACCTCTAAATAAATAATATCGGCCCCCCCTTCGGGGGGGCCCATATTTAGAGAATTTAGGGCTTACCAAGTTCACTAATAATTACATTACTCCCGGAATTAATTTAATAAATTAATACCGAGTATTATACAGTATAAACTATATAATCTAAATTCCTTAGATGCTATGCTTTACTCCGTGTTAAATATGTTCCATTTCAAACCCCAGTATAAGAAAGATTTGACTTAACAGTTATCATTTTTTACTACAGCTAGCTGTTGTTAAATTTGATACACCTCTTACGAAGCCTCCAGGCATGTTCACTTTTGTTCATCATAGAATTACTCACCCTAGCACTCCGACCTTTAATATATATTAAAGATGGGATTATTGTTACATTGTCTCTATAGCTTCACACTGATGATTACTCCTTCAGCATGTATAGATAGGGTCAAATCAATGGAAAAGATTTGGTGGAATTTAACCACATTAATTATTAATGCTTCTTGTCGCACTTATACAAGAGGTACGTTATACTATAACTGCTCTTTATTATTCTATTTCTTTACTTTCCCTTGCGGTACTTTAATCTAAAATTTAATTTTTTTTCTTAGTAGTTGGAAACTACTTTATTCTTACCTCTTGGCAATACTTTAAGATTTTTATATTTTCACTCACCGTTACTTATATTATCCCTGTTGGTTATTTAACAAGTTACTCAGATGTTTCATTCCACTTGTTTTTATTTTTTTTCATTTTCATGATTTTGATTGATCACTGTTTATTACAGTTATGATCTTTTTATCATTATTTAAATTTTGATTCGTAATCCTTAAAATAATATTTATTACATATACCTTTTTTCAATATATCACCTATATTTTTATATATTAAATATATTCTATTTATATTTATACCTCTATTTATTAAAATTATTATATATTATATACATATTATTTTATAGATATTTAACCTTTTTATATCATATAATTAATATAAGATATTTATAAGATTAATATCATCATAGATATTTATCTTCTTATGAGATTAATATTGAGAATATCAAATCTAAATTTATAATATTATATGAATATATCTGATTTTATAAGTAGTAAATCTTTTAAAGATTTTATCAGTTAAATAAAATTAATTAAATTAAATTAAATTAAATTAAATTAAATTAAATTAAATAAAATAAAATTAAATTAAATTAAATTAACTCCATATCATAATTATCTCTTTATAAAAGATAATATAAATGATAAGTCTATAAGGAGAGAATGTTTTATCTCCTTAATTAAAAAGGAGTTATAATAACTATTTATTACCAATATAGAATAATATATTTTCTATAGTAGATATAACAGGAACTAAAATAAGGAAGTAACTGAAGTAATAAAGAGTTGCAAATTGACCTAATACAATAAATGGAACTTCAACATGTAATTGACCTAAGTTACCTAATAATAAGAAATTAAATACAAATAAGTAGAAAGAGAATTTAGATAATACTTTAAATGTATTACCTCTTATAACTGATCTATCTGTTATAGGTAATATTAATAATATTAATATAGCAGCAAACATAGCTATAACTCCTCCTAATTTATCTGGTATTGATCTTAATATAGCATAAAATGGTAATAAATATCACTCTGGAACTCAATTTTATTAAAAATATAAGTTTTATATAAATCTAAAATATTATCTAATAATATATAAAATTATATTTCTTATATTACCTTTTTAAAAAAAGGTATATTATCCTTTAAATAATATTTCTATACATTAAGTACCGTAGTAAATAACAGAACACTGTATAGTTTAGACTATGTCATAATATTTAAATTAATATTATACATTTATATATATATATATATTTGTATTTTATTAAATATCAGAAGCGCTCGTGGTTTATAAATATTATTATCTATTTAATTTAACTAGTCGTTGAATATTTATATTCTTAAAATATATATAAATAAAATATATATATTATAATACGAATATACTTTACTGCAAATTGTCCTATATAGTTTAAAAATATAGGATATCCTTGCAATTCACTTCTTTTTCATTTTATATATAATATAATATCCATAAAAAATAAAAAAAATATATATAATGCGACAGTATATGATTTTAACATATTAAATATGTTATATTAAACTGATATGTATAAAGTATATAAGATACTTATAATTAAAGAATACATATAATCATATATGAGTAATAACTATCGATGCCGGAGTTACCATAGGGTTACCTGGTATATAATTATCTGGATGACCTAATGTATTAGGTGAAAAGAATACAAATAAACTAAATATTAGTAAGAATACAAATACAGTTATTAAATCATTGAACTAAATATCGATCCCTTAGCTAAACCTATTAGGGTTGTCAAATATTCGTCACCGAACCGTACATGATAGTTTCCTGATCATACGGCTCTCCATAACTTTTATTCAGTCTTTTATTTGATTTTATATTTATTAGGATTTATTAATGAAACTAAAATTTTAGGTGTTTTATTTTTATTTCTATTATTATAATCTTTAATTAATATATTATATCCAAATTTTTTATAAACTTTAGATCTACTTGATAATTTATATTTATGAGCTAATGTACGTAAAACTACATCTTTAATAATATAATATATATATGATATTAATATATTTTTATTATTAACATATTTATAATAATTAATATATTTTATTATTATATTATTAGCTAATTTTATAATATGCTCTGGTTTTAATTTAACTCATAATAAATTAGATTTACCTTTATGTTTTTTTGATTCCCTAATTAAATATCCTCCTTTTGTTAATTTAGATTTAATTAAATCCATAGGTGCATTTAATTTTAACTTATTATTTTTATATATAATATAAGTATCTAAAAAATTAATAGGATTTTTATTTATATCTATTTTAATTTCTTCCCCCCGATAATAAATAATTTCTATATTATTATCATATTCTTTAATAAAAATTTTATCGATTAAATGATTAATAAGAGAGTCAAATTCATGATATTTTTTATTAAATATTATAAATTCATTATTATACCTAATATAATTTAAATGAGGATAAAATTTATTTATATATAAATCTAATTGATGTAAATAAATATTAATTAAAATAGGACTAATTATAGTATAAAAAGGATTAGATATTAAATTAGTATTATTAATATAATAAAATAAATAATTAGAATTTATAATTTTATGTATTAATTCTAAAAACCTTTGGTCACTTATTTTTTTAGATAAAATTATCATCAGTTTATTTTCTATATTTTTATAAAAATAATAGGTTTTATTTTTAGTATAAAATTTTTGACTTTTTATATTACCTTTTATAAATAAAGTATATCCTTTTAAATTAGATATTGATGAAGTAGTAATTTTATTTAAAGCTGTATCACGATTATTATGTAATAAAAATAAAGGTTTATAAATTGTATCTAATATAATTCTAACAACTTCAAGTACTAATTTATCTTCTAGATTATATTTTATAGAAGATAATGAAGATTTGTAATTAAATGTAAATTTAAAACTATTATCTTTTAATTTAAATATAATATTATTAATATAAGAATCTGATATATTATTAATTTTTAAATTAAAGCAAGCTAAATAAAATATATCTTTATTATATAAAAATGTTTTATATAAATTTCTATCAATAATATTATTAGGATAATTTAAAGATCTTAATTTAAGACTGTCTAAATTTTTTAATACATTTAATGAACGACCTGTTCTAGTATTAAAATATCTTAGAAAAAAAGTTACTGGTTCCCTTCATAGATTATTATAAGAATTAAATAAAGAATAACCTTTAAATCTTAAAATTGAATCCATTACTATGAAACCTCTGTTCGCATATTTATTACTAAATGAAACGAATCCCGTAGTTGTATAAATCTCTGATATTTGACTTTTAGGTTCATCACTCATTTCCTTGATATCTGCACACCTCAAAGGCATTAGATAAGTATTAATAATTGTTTTATTGATATATTTAAAGCCTATATCAATATTATTAATAAACGTCAAAATTATAGTAAAACGTTCTCTATAATTAAAGAGCTTTAGAAATTGATGTTCGAATAATCCAATCCTAACCATGAGTCATTCACATGAATAAATTCTAATAACTATAATATAAAATTTATTCTTTTCTATACATGCTCTGTTCAGTAAATGTTTTCACATATTACCTAAGTATAGTAGTGGAAGTATATAAACAAAATACTTGTTGCTATGTAACAACTGAAGAAATATACCACAACGGCGCACTTTAAATATAAAGTAACTATGCATTGGTATTCTATCTAAATTACCAGTTATTCCCACAGGATTTGAAGAACCATGAATATGTAAAGCTATTAAATGCATAATAACTAATGCAGCTAATATAAATGGTAATAAGAAATGTAAAGGTGAAGTAGCAAACCCTCCTGTATTTTAACATGAGAGAGAGCCCATCCCAAACCGTACGTGATAGTTTCCCATCATACGGCTTTCCATAAATCTAATGATTAATAGAAGATAGTTTTAGAAAATATTTTTATTAAAGTCCTGGACCATTATAATTTACATTGTGTATTTTTCTATGACAGTTACGACATAAAACTACTTGTTTTCTATTCATTTTAATTTGCCTAGTTTTTAAATAATCAGTAATTCCTTTTATATCTTTAAGATGTCTTACGTGATAAATTTCAATATTTTCAGTACTATTACATACAGTGCATTTACTATAGGTAAATAGACTTGTAGATCTAGATAGCATATATTTATATTTTTGTATAATTTCATCGGGTGTTAAAACTATATCCTTTGTTATATTAAAGTTTTTATGTTCTTTAATATGTTCTATATTATTTCAATAATATTTAGAAAACTGCATTTCTAATATTCTTTGTCCTTTATCATTTTCTTTGAATACAGCTAATTTTGTACCAAATTTTTTAAAAGTATTTCTTAGGGTTCTTAATTTAAATTTTCTAGCTAAACTAAGAGCGCAAGAATATCAAAGGATATATTGGATTTTATTTTTAAATGAATTAAAGTTAGTTGCTATTTTATAGTAATTAAGAATACCATTACCAATAGATTTATAATACAGCAAGATAGTTTTGTGGTCTTCATGTATTAATCTTCCAAGGCTAGTTGGAACACCCCTAAGTCCATTTTTTGATATACCTAGTTTTTCTAATTTTAATATTATTTCATTAGTGGGGGCATTTATTATAGGTCTTGTTCTTGATGTTTTTTTTATTATCTTGTCTTTTAAGACGGCTTTAATAGTAGACATCTTCGAAAATGGTGTTATATTTATATTATATCCTAAGAATTTTACTGGTTTATCACTATAAATTATTTTAGTTTTATCTAAATTTAAAGATAATCCTAATTTATTTAAGAGAAGATTTAAATCATCTCTTATTTTTATACAATCATTTTTTGAACCTATAACTCCTATTAATATATCATCAGCATATCTTACGTATTTCATACGTTTATAACTTGTATCATTAGATATAGATCTTCTTACATGTTTTCTTAATTTACTATAATATTTTATTTCGGATATAGTTTTTGCTGCCCTTATTCTATCTGATAATCTACTATATTCTTTATTCATTTTAGAAAATTTGCCTATAGAAAAGTTCTCTGAGTACTCAGATAGATATGAATCTACTTGATCCATAAATATATTACAGAGAATTGGACTTACTACAGACCCTTGAGGTATTCCAATTTTAGATTTATTGAATAAAGTCCCTTTATTATCAATATAACCTGCTTTTAGAAATTTATAAACTAAATCTATAAAACCTCTATCTTTTATTCTCAATTCTAATAGTTTTATTAGTTCATAATGAGGTATAGAATCAAAGCATTTAGCTATATCTATTTGAATAAATCACCTAACATCAGAAAAATAGTTTCTGATCTGTCATATTGCAGTAATACAAGATTTATTAGGTCTAAATCCATGTGATGACTCACTAAAGTGAGGATCATAAATATGATTAAGTATTATACTCATAGATTTTTGGAGTATTTTTTCACTAGGGTTACCTATGGATAAGGGACTTGTTTCACCATTACTTTTAGGTATTACTAGTCTCCTCATTGGTGAAAATTTAAATTTACCAGAGTTTACATTTCTACTTAAATTTTTGAAATAATCTATAGATATTCCATCTAAACTTTCTCCAGATGGACCTTTAGTAATATTTCCTGGTTTACTTTTTATTTCAAAGTAGGCTGTTTTTAAAATATCTAGATCTGAAATTAAAGATAAAAGTTTTGTATTTAAAAATTTACTTTCTTTATTATCTTTTATTAATTGTTTTAATTTGATAAGACCCTTAGAATCTTCCTCCTTAAAACTAGATTTACTGCTTCCCTTCTCTATACCAGATGTAGAATAATTTCTTATATCTGATAATATATGATTTCTCATATTTTTCAATAATACGGAAGCTCCGATACCTCCATGCTTTCACATTTCAGGTATTCCCGGAGTATTGTTATTTCCCCTATTGTCATTTAGACCCTTCACTGACTTCATATTACTTATACTAGCTAAAAATATTATTAAGAATACTATGCACTCTTCGCATTGCATAAGTACTATTTTTACATTCTCCAGTGAGAAAGAGGGAAAGTTGACCCTGCCGCCAGTTTGATTGAAGTTCGTTAACCTAATCATGTGACAATCTCTAGCTCAATTAGAGTTTATCTCTAACTTTTTATAGCATGCTATTTTTTCCATTAGGTTAGCCCTAATTAGATGAGCTATATGCTTTACGTATAGATCTAATTGATCTCTTAATAATAATACGGATTCTTTTCCCCTGTAATAGGGTATCATATTATATGATAGAATCAAGGAAGAATAACCATCTCACGGCGCACCGAAAAATCTTTGAATTGTTGGATTTGATACTGAGAAACCTCCTCATATAACATTTTACTTACCACTTTATATTTTTTTAATTTTATATTTACTTATAATTACTTATAAGATTAGACTATGTCATCATCCTTTATAGGATGTAAGGCGCTCTTGGAGATATTATTGTTATATGTACTCAATCTCTAGTCGTTGAACGTTTATATCACTTTAAATAGATATATATTTATCATATATGATATACTTCGCTTCATATTATCCATAAATTTATGGATTTCTATGAAATTCACCCTATTTTTCCTATATATTTTACAATATATGGCCGCTTATATGAGTATTTTTTTTATTCTATATTTTTATATTATTTATATATAAATCTTTATATCTAAAACTAAATTTTAAATCTAATAATCATTTATTATATTCTATTAATTTATAACCTAATAAACGATAATCATCATTATCATTATTAAAAAAATTTATTATTTTTTGAATATCTTTTTTTGATGATATAGTTAATTGTATATATTTATCTTTATTTATAGATAAACCTTTATTTATATAAAATATTTCTTTTATATCCTTAAATAATATAAAATTATACTTTTGGTTTAATTGAAAACAAAAATCATGGTTTTTTTTCTTAAAAAAAGAACCTTCAGCCATTGTAAAACCTACTAATCAATATTTAAAATAAAATAATTTATTAAACTTATATTTAATAATATTATTATTTATATAATTATCTATATCATTTTTATATTTAAAAATATCATTATATTTAATAATATTATTATTTAAAATGTATTTTGCTAATAAATATTGTTTTTGTCTAGTTTCAGTTAAAAATTGTATATTATAATAATCTAATAAAGGTATTAATATATTTTTTATATCTGTTTTATTAATTTCTAATCTTACTAATTTAGAACCTTTTTTAGGTGTTATTTTATAAACTTTACCTAAATTTAATTTAGATTCAAATAATTTTAATAAATCGTATTCATTTTCATGTAAATTAATAACTAAAGAAATATATATATAATCAATAGTTTCATATTGTCCGGGGGAAGCCGGCATGTCGCCCAAGGCGACGATTTATTTTACTTTTCTTTGTTACTCTTATATAACCCTCTCCATCTATAAAACCTATAAATTTATATAATAATATAAGATTTATATTTTCAATATAATTAGATATGTCTATAGGTGTAGATTTATTCTCCCACTTCGTGGACCTGTCGCCTTCGGCGACGCATTCATCTTTTTGGCCGGCGTAGCCGGCATGCCCGCGAAGCGGCCCAATATTCTTATTTTGGGACGGCTCTGCCGTCATACCCGCGAGACGGGCCATATTAGAAGATATATTTCTTCCTTGTAGAATATAGAAATAATTATATAATATTTTTATATGAAAAGTCAATACATTTCAAATGTTAGCTCATAGATAATCTGATAGATTATTATTAGTCGCCAAAGGCGACACGCCGGCGTCGCCAGCCAATACTCTTTTTTTATTAATATAGAAGTATTTTAATAATATTATTAGTAAAATTGCTATACAAGCGGATATAAAAAATAGAATAAATATATAAAAATATAATGGTAAGAATGGTTTAAACGGAACAATATCATTACCTATAAATGGTATAGCTGATAATAAATTTGTAATTACAGTAGCACCTCAATGACTCATTTGACCATATACTAAACAATACTAGGTTTTATAATATATATATATAAATTAAATATATATATTATGTTTGTTCGACTGTGCATTAAGCATCATTGCAGATACCCACTAGTGTAGCAGTCTGTAGCGATTATTTATTTAACCGACGATCTTGTTATTTTTAATAATATTGATCGTTTTCACTAATGTTGCCAAATAATTATTATATAATTATTCTATAATTTAAATAAATTATACACTGGACTATAATTTTTCCATATATTAATATTTATTATATTAATATAATCTTTTCAAATATAATGAAAAGATATAAAAGTTGCAATTATAGCATATTATATTATGATATATAATGTAATATATTAGTGGACTATCATTTTTTTTATAATAATGGATTTAAAATTTTTTAATTAAAAATTGAGTATTATCAATTTTATTGACTAATCCTGATTTTAACTTAATCTTTTTATTTGCCGGCGTAAGCGGGCATACGCCCGCGGTGCGGGCAAGATTATTAGGTTGATTTATATATTCAATAAAACTATTTGTATTTTTTATATGAGTATCATTTAATAGTGGTATAAAATGATTAGGTATGTATATTCAACCTAAATTTAATGCTCTTTGTATAGTTTTAGTACTACAACATAGATAATGAGCTGCTTGATTAATATTTTTAAAATTACAAAGTAATTTATCATTAAGATTAGATATAGTTAATTTGTGACTAGAAGCTAATGAAATATTTAATCTTCCTTCTGGACTTATATAATCATTAGTTCTTTGTAAAGCTATATTTCTTAATTTTAATTTACTTTCTTCAGACCATTTTCCTTTACGGCTTTTTTGTAATTGCTGTAATAAAGATCTACGTTCAGAAGAGAAAGATAATTTCATTTTTAATATAGTTTCTTCGCTATGTTTATAACCAAAACTATTACCAGCTTCTGTTAATATATTGTATTTAGGTACTATTAAAGATAGATATTCTGTTTCTAAAGCTAATAATTCTTTATTGTTTATTTTATTAACTTCATAAGGAAAATATTCTAATATTCCGAAAATAAAGTTATTTAAACCATATTTTAATACTGCTCTTTTTACTAATTTACTTCCATGATAATTTAATAAATGATTACAAAATCTAGTATGTAATTTATTAGTAGATCCAGACCCCACATAAGAATTTCTAGTAATTTTATTTATAATGATATAAATTCCACTCTTATTCTTTAATTCAGAAGAGATTAATGAACGAGTTTCAGGTATATGTAAATTATCTCAAGATATTATAGGATCTATTCCTATCTCATTAAATATTTCAGTAGTTGAAGTTAAATCTTGATTATTATTTATATGATAATCTCTTTTAAAGATTTTATACGAATTTAATCTTTTTAATTTGTGATTATTAAATTTATTATTATTATTAAAAAATGATTTGGGGCTATTGTATTTAGTATAACCCATGAAAGCTGTTGCCATTGTTAATATGAAAATTATAACTCCTATAGATCAAACTAATACTCTTGGTGATTTATAACTACCATAATATAATGCTTTACCTATGTGTAAATACATAGCAATAAAGAAGAAAGATGCTCCATTAGGTAGGGTCAGTGCTCATACAAGACATTTAACTAAAAAATTAAATTAAATTAACTCTTCTTACCTGCCCTCAGAACCGTACGTGATAGTTTCCCATCATACGGCTCCCCAGAAAAAATTATTTGATTCATAAATGTTTATAAAAATAGTAATATTGGAAGTAGGGTCAGTGCTCATACAAGACATTTAACTAAAAAATTAAATTAAATTAACTCTTCTTACCTGCCCTCAGAACCGTACGTGATAGTTTCCCATCATACGGCTCCCCAGAAAAAATTATTTGATTCATAAATGTTTATAAAAATAGTAATATTGGAATTATTTAGTATAATAGACTATTGAATTAAATTAAAATAAATTATCAAGATCAAGAACAGCATGAGATTCAGTTCCTTATGATAGAACAAACAAAAAGGTATTTGCTTACCTTTATTGAACTCATTATCCATAAGTAGATTTTAGAATTAACATTAAATTACATATATCTTTAACTTGTCTAGCATGATGGATTTAAGTATATATAGTAGAACCATAGATAACACATCCTTTATGTAAGCCTGATGTTATTCTAAGTTGTTTATAAATCTTTTAATAACGTATCACTATTTATTTTGTTAGATAATTTAGAATAATATAAATGGAGAACCTTTAGAGTATAAGGTATAGTAAGACCTATACCAGTCTCGGGATCTGTTAGTCACCTATAAAATTTTATAAAGGCTTTTCTTATAGTTTTAGATTTATATTTTAAAGTTAATGTTGATGGACAAGACATAACTAATAATCATATGATAGTACCTAATGAAGAATAATTACGAACAAAAGAATAGTAAGATAGGAGAATTTTATTATTATAAAAATTAATAATAGTAAAATGACTTAGATTAACTAAATCTCTTCTAGCTTTTACATAAACAATATTAAGATGATTACGTCTAATAAACTTATTTGAAAAAAGTTTATCCATTATCTTTTGCATATTCGCATTAACAATAAATCTTATATGAAGTCTATAAGTAAGATTATTATTACTCTTCTTAACATAAACAGTTTTCTTTGCTTTAAAACAAATAGCACCTAAGAAATTTAATCCCTTAGTAAGTGGTACTATCCAAATTTTGTCTAAGTTAAGTTACAGACCTAAAGAAGCTAAGAAATCTTTAACTTTGATTCTAATATTTTGTACATCTTAATTATTACCTATAATAAGAATGACAAAATTATTACCATATCAATCATACGTATAAATTTTATATATCTTAAATTAATTGAAAGTGTTTTTATATTTATAATAATTTTACTTTTATATTTTCTTTGTACCATAAATTTATATTTTAGGTTTTAAGCTATATATATATATTTTTCCAATATTTAAATCATTAATGAGATACTCCCTAAATTTATAAAATTTATCTAAAACAATATTAACTAATAATGAACTTAGAACACTACTTTGAGGAATACCGATACCAGTGTATTTTAAAATACGACCATTAGAGATTCTTTTAACTTTAAGTGATTTATTAATTAATTATAGAGTTCTATGACACTTGATAGATTCCTTTAATATATCCATAATAACATTATGAGGTATTTTATCAAAAGATTTACTAATATCTCGATTAATAAAAAATTAAAATTACTTCCTTTAATATGTAGTTGTTTTAAAATTTAATGTGTATATCTACCAGGTATAAATCCATATGATAGATCACTGAACTTAGGTTGATAGATTCTTTAAAATAATAATTGAATTGCCTTCTTGATAATTTTATCACATTAAACTTTAATAGGTTTAATATGACTATCTGTTTTATGAATTTAATTTCAACTGATGATAATCAAATCTAATTTTATTAAAATTAAATTTACCACATTTAAGGTTATTAGCTGTTTTTAGAAAACCAACTTTTGTTAATTTTATCAAATGTTTGATTATCAATACCTTTAGTTGTATTTATAGGTTTAATTTTTATTAATAGATAAGCTTTGATAAAAAACTTATCTTATCTTATCTTATCTTATCTTATCTTATTATTAGCCAAAATATTATATTAATAAAACCATTATACTTATAATCTTTGTCTAAACATTTTTTAAGTTAAATATAGAATAAAGTATGAAAATTATCTTTAAGACTTTATCCTTGATGACTTTAAATTTTTTCCTGCTTCCCTTTTGACTAATATTAATAAAAAAAATTAGGTTTTGGTAATTAATTAACTAATTTTTGTGAATAATTACCTTATCATTAATAATGCTATAGGTATAAATTTAGTATAAATTAGTCATAATATGGAAGCTCCGTGTCCGCTTACTTAATGAATAAAAGTATTGACGAGAATAATAAGCATAGGCGGTTACATCCCTAGGTTCGTTTTTTCAGTTTAAATATTCTCATTTAGATGCTTGCTCAAAAATGTATTAAAATTACTTATATATAAGTCCCAAATATTTATTAATACCTTTACAAACGCTTCATGCACCGTAAGTAATTTTAAATATACACTAACCGATATATTCTGCTTAAGATTAGTGGTGGATACTATAACTAGGAATTGAGTATCAAGTTTGTCATCCTCATCATATGAGAAGCCCAAATTACTTTTATCTCGAAGCGGCAGAACCTCTCAAAAGTATTTCTTACTAACTGCTATACAACCTAAAAAGTTATTAGCTATTAAAGATTGCGTTAGATTTGGGTACATAAATCTATAAAAGATTGGTATTAATATGTAGGGCTCTTCAGCCTGCCTGAAAAAACGCTCACTAGGCGCACCATGAATATATCTTATTAATCATCCTCCATTTACAGTAGGGTCAACCTATAATTTGAATTGAATTGAATTGAATTGCCCTCCAAACCGTACATGATAGTTTCCCATCATACGGCTTTCCATGAATTACTAATATAAAAATGTTCTTATTTTAAATTTACTATTTTTCTATTCTCTCAATAAGTCAAATTACCTTATGTAATTTTACATTTTCATAATTACATAATCGTATTTGTTTACCATTTTATCCACTTAAAATATAAGAAATGTTTGCATTATTAAATTTTAAGTTCACTATAATATAATCTTAGTGATATTTCTTAAATCATGAATTTATAATTTATGTTTATAACCACAAATGGCACAACATTTAACATAATAGGTATCTTTTAAATTATAACTTAAACTAGAGTTGATAATAGTATCTAATTTATTATTATCTAATTTAGTATAAAAATTATATTGATAAAAACTTTGAAAGAAATATTTTCATAAAGTTTATAATGAGTTTCTGAATCTCTAAGAGATAAATCTAATTTAAAGAAAGCTTTAAGTCTTTAATTTATATTTATTCGAAAGTGTTAAAACACACGATCCTTTTAAATATCATATAATAAGGCCTAATTTAAATCTATTAGTAGCAAAATAATAATAGTTAAAAATACCATTAATTTTTGCATTATATCATCTCAAAATATAATAATGAGGATGATTAAATAAATTTTTTCTACTCTATTAAATCTATTTCTTTTTAATAAACCTGTTTTTATAGGCTTATCTAAAATATCCTAAATTGGAGCTTTAATTAAAGTTATTAAATGGACTTTCTTTAAGGTATTTAAATTTTTATCTAAAACAACATGATTATAATCTTTAGTTTTTTAATTATAATACAAATAAGAGAACTTAATAATTTTAAATGTTTATTCATAGAGGTTATAAGAGTTTTATCTTTATTAAGATAAAAACCACATTTGTCTTTAATAAATTTAGAGATATTTTCTTTTATTTAATTTAATTTAATTTAAACACATTCTTTATAAGATGAAGTAATCATAATTATAAAGTAGTCCGCATAACGTACATATAATAATCTACGAAATTTTGGATTTATTGAGTCTCCACTTGTTATTTTTTCTCATTTTAACTAAACATTGTATAGCTAATTTATATAAACCACTCATTATAGCCTTTTATGTACATCTTGTAATTTAATATATTCTTTTATTATGTCTTATAATTTTACCTTTATGAACTTTATTTTATATTCTTACATATATTTATCAAATATATCAAATACAATATTAGAAATAACAGGACTACAAATAAAACCTTGTAGAACTCCAATTTTATTAAATGTTATATCCACACCTTTAGCGGTAGTATTATCTTTAATAAGATAAGATATAACTTTATTTATTATACCTCTCATATTAGGACAACCTATAGTTTTCCTAATCTATTTTTTGCATAATATAATGAGGAATACTATCAAAACATTTAGTAATATCTTCTTGAATAACTCAAGAGTAACCAGCACCCTGAAGTCTTACAACATTTAAAGCACTATGTGTAGATATGATCTATTAGGTATAAATCTAAGTATCACTAAAATTAGGCTCATATATTACCTCAAGAATAACTGTGATAGCTTTTTGAACAATAATATCCCTTGTAGAAGTAATACTTAAAATACGTACTTTACCATTTACTTTAGGTATTTCTATGTATTTAGTTGGGGTAAATTTAAAACTTCCATTTTATAATGATTTAGCTAATTCCATAAATCAATTACCATTTTTTCCATCTAGGGTATAATTATTTATACTTTTTGTCATATCATATTTCCTTGTTTACTTTTTAATATCTTCATAACAAGCTATTAAATAATATGGATCACCTATTAAAGAATTTATATTATAATAAATTCCAATTTTTTCATTTTTATATTTTTTCAATCTTTTACTAACTTCTACAAAAATATTCGGTTTTCTTTTACGAATCGGTTTTATACCAAAAGGTTCTCTCCTTTTCCACTAGAAGGTTTCATTGATATTCATAATTCACTAGTCTCCTTTTCATCAGAAGTTTCTGAGATACTATGAGACTTCCGAGTCCCCATTAAATCTAAATATAAATATAAATATAAATATATATATATATATATATAAATATAAATATAAATATAAATATAAATATAAATATAAATCTAAATATAAATATAAATATAAATCTAAATATAAATCTAAATATAAATATAAATATAAATATAAATATTCTTTAAGATTTCATTCTGGGGTTACTTCCCTTAGTTCCGTATCGTCTATCTTTAATGTCCTTGTGTTCTTAGAATCTTGCATTAAATATATTTTAACTAATATAATTATATCAGCTATATATATTATCAATAGATAATTGGTAATACTATTTAGTCAATATACATAATGCGAGACAATTATATATACTTTAGTATTAAGTTGCTGTGATATTCCGCTTAAAACAACTGGACTATGTTTTAAATTCACCATTAATGTATCAAGTTTCTTATCGTATTCATAAACACTTCCATAAAAGAAATCTACTATGTTTGACGGTAAACACTTTATTTCTTCTTTCCATGTCGCTACCCATCCATTGAGTTTATTAGACTTACCAATGGCGTGACACTTAATGGCAATTATTATAATATATATACTATAATAGTATATAAATTATAGACTAAGATAATTGGTATACTGGACTGTATACTTTCAACGTACGACACAAAGGCGCACTCACGCATTATATGTTCAACAGAATTAAATGCTAATTCTATATTACTTGAATAGTGAAACTAAAAACCCCTATCCCATAAGGATAAAAGCTCTCGTTCCCGAACCGTACGTGATAGTTTCCCATCATACGGCTCTCCATTATTAATATTCTTTACCAAATTATAGCTATATTATCCAATTTGAAGGCTAAATTATCAACCATATATAAATTATATATCGATGATATCTACTTATTATATTTAAAAGTCCATATTTATTGTATAGGTTTTCCTCTAATTATCTTAAGTATATTTATCCAATATAGATTTAGGAATAGTTAAAATACCATTATGATGTTTCATATGACAACTTATACATAAAGGAATTTGCTTACGTTTTCTTTTACTCATAAGGTAATTAAGGTCAGATTTATCTAACTTTAAATCCTTAAGTTTTCTGATGTGATGCATCTCAACTCTATATTAACGAGAACATACACTACAAACACTCCTTAATATAGAAGCCATAGAGATATGAGTATAATATAAAGAAGGTACATTAATATAAACTGAACTTTTAATCCCAAACATTCATCCCATATAACTAATTAACATTTTTTAAACTTACTGTTCTAATTAATTTTCCATCTTTATGGATTTTTATGGAAATATTATTTCCATATTTTTTTCTTACTTGAGCTCTTGTTCTTAATCTCATTTTAGTAGCAATAGTACGTAAAACCGAATCTTTGATTATATAATATATATAACCAGTTAATCTTGCTCTATTGTAAACAAAAGAATAATAATTTAGATATCGATTTATAACACTATTGGCTAAATGTATAATTTGAGATAATTCTAAAGATAATCAAGTAGTTTTAGTAATACCTTTATGGTATCTATGAAAATTAGCCATATGTAGTTTCTTAGAAATAAGAGCCATAGGAGCTGTTAACATTAAAAATCCAGGGGATCTAGATATGGATCTGGATCTGGATCTTTTTAAATGACCTCTAGATTTAATTATATCACGTCTTCTTGAATGTTTAATATTAGTACCTAAAAATAAAATATGTTCTAAATAACTATTAGTTACTTTAGTTTTATTTTCAGATAGATTAATACCTAATTCATTAGAACAATAATCTGAAATTAAATTTTTAAAATTAATAGTGTCTTTATAAGAACCATTAATCGCTACAATTCAATCATCAGCATATCTAACATACATAAGTTTGTTATCAACTTCTGATTTAAATCTATGAGGTTGACTTCTAAGTTTACGACTTAGTCATCTAAAAATATTTATATTTACTTTATTATTTTTAGCAGTACTTATTTTACTTTCAATACTTCTATACTCCTTATATCTATTTAAACCGGATATATTTTTTATATTACTATCATATTTAGCTTTTAATTTTAAAATAAAAGTATCTAATTGATGTAAATATATATTAACTAGAATAGGACTTATTATTGATCCTTGAGGAGTACCAATATTATCATATTTTACTATTCTATCAAACATATAACCAGCCTTTAGTGCTTTATTAATTAAAGCAATAAATCTTTCATCCTTAATTTTTATTTTTAGTAATTTTATTAATTTATCATGGGGTATATAATCAAAAGATTTTTCAATATCTCCTTCAATTCATCATGTGCAACCCTTAAATTGTGTAAATACATATCTAAGAGCTGTATGTGTAGATCTATTAGGTCTAAATCCATGAGAAATATCATAGAAATTAGGTTCATATATTGCTTCAAGTATTAATCTAATAACTTCTTGAACTAGTTTATCTATTGGGCTACCTAGATTTAAAGGTCTTATTCCCCCATTAGGTTTATCAATATCAATACGTTTAGCTGGTGTAAATTTAAAAGTACCCGATCTCAATTTTTCAATTAAGTTATCTAATACTTCGTTTGACATTCCATCTAAAGTTGTTGGATTTATTCCTGGTGTGATCATACCAGGTTTACTTTTTAATTTGTCATATGCTATTAAAAATAAGTCTTTATTTAACATAAAGTTATTATAAATTTTCCTATCTATTATTTTATTTGGATTATTTTTACTATAATTTGATAAATCATTTAATTTTTTTAATACCTTAAGGTTCTTTCCTGAACCAGTACTATAAAATCTAATGCTATTAATAACTAGTACGCTTTTCTGTATACTTCTATCCGAAATATTTCATGATCTATTAAAATCATAATATCCCATATCTGAAACAGATTTATTCGTACTTCCTCCCACATAGATATTAAGATCCTTAGTGGATACCGTAGTTTCCCTTGTGTTCAAGATATATATCTCCTTAGGTTGTTCACTCATCCCCTTAATATTAATAATATTAATATACCTCATCTTCCTTGTTCTAACAGAGTAATGCACTCCTACTCCGTTATGAAGATGACAAACCCCATAACTGTCAAGGCATAAGTCTCTAGCTTGTGACGATTGGAAATTGAACTTTAAGCAGTATAGCTTTAACCATAAAATATCTATAAAATAGATGATTAGGTGGCCGAAGACCCTCCCATTATCTATAAAATAGATGATTAACCCTCATATATTTGATTTACTCAGGAAAATATTAGAGATTTCATCTGATAATATAGTACTTAACAGTTTCAATACTAATATTACCTTTTCCCAACATGCTATGTTCGGCATCTGATTTCCCAGGATACCTAAGTTGGGTGATTTTATTATTTGAACAAAATAATATCTGACCTTATCCAGATTAACACAAGAACATCTACGGCGCACGTGCATAGCTAGGAATATACCTGATACTATTTGAATAACTAAACATAAACCTAATAATGAGTGTGGTCAACTTATTCAATCAATATATTAATACGATCTTGTTGTTGCCACCCAATCCGTACGTGATAGTTTCCCATCATACGGCTTTCCCTCTAAATGTAACCATAAAGTTTATTAAAGTATAAAAAAAAAGGTATTAAAATAAAAGATTTTATCTATTATAATTTCCCATAAGATTAGATTGATTTAATCCCACCTAGCTAAATAGTATTCAAAGATTTATAGTTTATGGTCATTGCAACCTTCATTATAATAATAATTAGTTGGGGGAAATTATATACTTTACGTAGATCATTAGCATTAAGCTCACCTTTATGAAGTAATTGATGATGATATTGACAAAGAGGTATTTGTTTTCTAAGAGTCACACCTACTCATTTGGCATAAGTAGAATTCCCAATTATGATCTTATTTCTAACATAAGCAACTTTTTTCAAATGATGGATTTCCAATTTGTAAGTCAAATAGCACAACTTTTACCAAAAATTTAAGTTGTCAGTTTATTTGATTAGGAAATACCTAATATTTTATTAGGATCTATAAGTATTTTATGCTTATAGTCATGTTTAACTACTAAGTTTTTGGGAAGTGCTAATTCTAAATGAGTATGAGGACACTTAAGTTTACCTCCGTATTTCTCAAAGATTTTTGCAGAGGATGTTTTATATTTCGCAGCTAATGTGTAAGAACAAGAAAATTGTAAATATCATATTATTCTTCTAAGTCTATTAAGATTAGAAGCGAATGCGTAGTAATTCACCAAACCATTAATTTTATGGTTAAAGAATTTAACAATAGAATAATGATCAAGATTCTGAAGTTTACTAATAGCTAGAGGATAATAATTTATTCCATCTTTAGATCTTCTTATAAATTTATTTTCTATTAGATTTTTCACTAATTTTTCTATAGGAGCGTTAACCATAAGTCTATGATTTATTCTCATTTTCTTACCTGAACGTTCTGTATAATATACATGACGTTTAATTTTTTTTATCTCAGCCCCTAGAAAATAAAACTTTTTATCCTTAATATTAGATATCTCGGTTTTTTCATAATTTAGGGTAGAACCACAATTTTGTTTTAAAAACTCTTTTATATTATTTTTTATCATAATAGCGTCATTTAATGAACCATTCACAAAAACAACAAAATCATCAGCGTACCTGATGAACATCATTCTTTTAAAATTTGTATCTTTTACAATTGTAGATGGTGTTGTACTCATTAACTCTCTAATTCTATTTAGTTCTTCTTTATCTTTGGCTTTTTTAAAATCATACATCAAATTATTATAAGCTAGATTTCTTTTTCTATATTCACCTTTATTAAATTTAAAGGTATAGTTTTCAAGATATTTGTCTAACTTATCTAATACTATATTTGCAAGTAAAGGGTTTATTATACCACTTTGTGGTAGATCAATTTTAGAAAAATAAAATTTACCATTAAATACGTATCCAGCTTCTAAATACTGATTAATAAGTTCTAATATACGCGTATCTCCAATTTTCTCTTTGATACATTTAATAATAATATAATGAGGTATATTATCGAAACATTTATCTATATCCCCTTGTATAACTCAATTATAACGGTTACCCGTAAGATAAATTAATTTAAGAGCTGTACTTGTAGATCTATATGGTCTAAAACCATGTGAAAACTCATAAAATGTGGGTTCTCATATTGATTCCAATAACATTGTTATTGCTTTTAGTACAATTTTATCTCTAGGAGATATAACAGTTAATTGTCTTAATTTATCTGAGTTAGCTTTAGGAATAAGATATGCTCTACCTAGTCTGAATTTAAATTTACCTGACTTTAATTGTTGAGATAAATTTAGGAAATATATGTAATATATCTTATCTAATGTTTCATTATCTACTTCTTTTGTCATATTACCTGATTTACTTTTTATTAAAGTGTAAGCTTTTACTAAAAAATCTACATTTATTAAAATGGATAATAAATCATAATATTTTGATCCTTTTAGTTTACGTAAATTTTTATTAAAAACACTTACAACATCCTCCTTTTTAACGGCCTTACTTTTTAAATAACGCTTGATCTCTAATTTGGAATTTAAGTTATAATCTGCTTTTTTCATATTTACTACATTTAGAGTGATATACTTCATATGATAATTACGTATAAAAATCATATTACTATTATATCTCCGTGTCCGCAGTAATAGTAAATTTTTACTACTAGAGGCGGTTACATCCCAAATTCTTGAACTTATCTTCTTACTTTTGATAATATACCAACGTAAAGGGTATTTCAATTTGAATCTATTCTTAGCTGCTTGCGCATAAAACATAATTATGTTAACTTTTTTCTTAAAGTGGCGTGAAATAGGTTGTCACACTTATAGATGTAGGATCCCTCTATAAATCATATTTCAATAGTACCGTTCTATGACTTTTAAGATACTATAACTGAAAAAATATCACCTATACGTGTCAAGTTTGTTAACCTCAGCATAAATAGAACAACTCAGGCGAGCTACTAGAGACAAAGACATCTCCTTTCTCACCTTTTCATTATTTGCTATCCGCATGCCTACTTTATTAGAGATAGAATACGTAATAATGAGTTGTATAATATTTGACAACAAATTATAGCTACTTACAACGACAAGTAGCACAGATAAGACAATTAGATGGCGCACTCCTACATTTCATCAATAGTTTATTGAACTAGGTTGAGGACTATCTATTAAATAACTATTTGCTAAAGCTAAATAAGGATTTGATTTTCTTATTGTCATTTTTTTTTATTTTTTTTTCTTTTACATTAAAAAAAGGTATTTATATTATTGATCTTACCTATATATTTTATTTTATGAGATATTAATTCATATCATACCCCATTTTACATTTTTAACTAATTTTAAATAACCATAAAATGATTAATTTATTATTAATAAAATAGATGATTAATAAATAAATTAATTATACCTTTTTAATAAAATAATCTTTGGGATACGGAATAATTTAGTAAGCCCGTAGCTTTGCTCGGATTTATAGATTTATTTAATAAAAATAAACTATAGTATCTTATTAATTTATAAAAATGCGAGAAGGGCAATTTAATATTTATCCAATAACATTTTTACTTATATCAAGATTTTAATATAGATCTATAGTTGTATATGACATTATACAGGAATTATTATTATTTATTAATGATAATTATTATCATAATCATAAAATTATTTTTACTTTTATTAAGATTAAATAACACAAAAAGTATATTTGTCTTATAATTATACCTAGAATACATATATTAACCATATAATAATAAATAATATAGTATTATAAAACGTATATTTATTTTATATTTAAGTATTTGAATTAAATCATTAATTGTTATTAGTTATGAAATAACATTTTTAGTTAGCCCGGAGCATCCCTGCCAGGATATATAAATCTTAATAATTTATATATAAAAATAAATTATAATGATATTCCTTATTAAATACTTATTAATGCTATTATTTATATCCTTTTATTTTATAATAACTATGTATTATATAGAATCTAATTAATTTTATTATATCTATATATTTGATTAATTAATTAAATAAAAAAAAACTTAATATTTATATATACTCTTTTTATATATAATATAGAGTGTAATAAATATATCCAATATATAAGAAATAAATACAATAAATAAATATAATATATTTGATATAGTATAATAAAAATAGATATATAGATAATAAAATGAATAATAAAATATAAAGGACATATAAAAAAAAAAATATAAGATAAAATGATAAAATAAATAAAAATGATATATAAAATATAAAGTATAAAATATATAAATTAAAGTTAAATATGTGTATAAATATATATATAAATAAAATAAATAAGAATAAAAAATTAGAAAAGGGAATAATTAAAGATATTTAATAAAATAAACACATAGATAAATGAAATGTATAAAAATAGAATAAAAGGAAAGTATATGGGATGATATAAAAGTAAGATTAAATAGGAAAAAAAGTAAAAATATAGTAATAATAAAATAAGATATAAGAAAAATAAGATGAAAGATAAAGATGAAGTATAAAATAATAAGTAATATATAGGTTATAAAAATAAAAAAGATATGATATATAAATAAAGTTTAGGAGATGTTATTTTCATCATTTTTAACCTTATTAGTATTTTCTACTTTTACAAGTCCTACAGTAAATAAAACGGATAGTGACAATATAATATCTAAAAGTTCTAAAATTGTAGATTCAATTTTATTAAATAGATTAGGAATTTTAGTATTAAGTTTTGTATTAATTTTATTTATAAATTCTATAAGTATAATAACATTAATACCAGGATTTACAATATTAAATAGTTGATTTAATTTAACATCTTATAATTTACCATTAATAATATTATTATTATTATTAATAATAGGTTTATTAATTAATAATACTAATTTTAGATTTAAAAATAATGATTTAAGATTATCATCATCATCATCATCATTATTATCTCCTTATTTAATATTATTAATATTAGGAAATAGTATAGGTTTATTATTATTTCCATTAGTAAATGATTTATTAGCTTTATATATAATAATTGAATTACAAAGTTATTCATTATATTTATTAACAGGTTTACATAATAGATCATATAATGCATCTAGAGCTTCATTATTATATTTTTTAATGGGAGGAGTTGCATCCGCTATTATTTTATTAGCTACTTACTTTATTTATTCTTTAACCGGTTCAACTAATTTATCAGATATATCTATATTTTATTCATTATCATCTAATAATAATATTTATACATATTTTGATATATTATTAATAGCTTTATTATTTAAAATGGGATTAGCACCATTACATCGTTGAAGTATTGCAGTTTATAACTATGCTCCTACTTATATTACAGCTTATATTAGTATTGTTGCTAAAATATCTATTTCATCATGAATATTTACTAATGCGATATTTTTTAATTATAATTTATTTATAATATTTTTTTTATTATCTTTATTTATAGGATCATATAAACCATTATATCAAATTAATATTAAAACTATATTAGCATATAGTGGTTTATTAAATTTTGGATATATTATATTATCTATAATTACTTTTGATATATCATTTTATATATATATAATACAATATACATTAACACATTTAATATTATTTTTAAGTATATTAGGAGCTAGTCAATATATAAGTAAACCTATATCAATATGATCACCATTAATATATATACATCAATTAAAATTACCTAATTTAACATTAGCAATATGTATGATATTTGCCTTATTTTCATTAATAGGTATACCTCCATTACCTGGATTTTATGCTAAATTATATATATTAATAAGTGCTTTAGAAGATAATTATATATTTGAAAGTTTAATATTAATAATATCAAGTGTTATAGCTACATATTATTATGCTAATATAATAAAAGTATTAATAACTAGTAGAACAATAAAAGAAAATATATCACAAGGAAATAATTATATAAATATATCATTAGCTTATGTAATAGCTACAGCAACTATATTATTAATTAGTTTCTTTATATTTTTACCATTTATTTCGGAAGGTTTATATTTAATTACTATTTAATATGTTAACATTTTATTTATATTTAGCTCCTTTTGTAGCTTCTATTTTAATTATTATTAATTATTTAATTTCTACATCTAATTCTTATATTGAAAAAGATGGTCCATTTGAATGTGGATTTACTTCTTATCAACAATCTAGATCTGCATTTAGTGTCGCTTTCATTTTAGTTGCTATATTATTCTTACCTTTTGATTTAGAAATATCTTCTATTTTACCTTACGTTGTTAGTGCTTATACTAACGGTATATATGGTTTAACTATCTTAATCTTCTTCTTATTTACTTTAGTTATTGCTTTCCTTTTTGAAATTAATTTAGGTGCCTTAAACTTAGAAAGACGTTACATTTTTAAAATTAAAGAACTAAAAACTATTTTATTTTAACTTCTTTTCCTTTTCATTTCTTATTTATATATTCATTTATTTTTTCTCTTTTCATTAATATTCCTCTTTTCTCTTTTCAATATTTCTTTTACAAATATCTATTCTATTTATTTTTTATATATATTCATTTATTTATATATACTATATATATTATTACTTACTTTCACTTATTTTAACATTAATTTTTACATATATCTCATTTAATTCTTTTTTATCTTATTATTATATAACCTTAAACAAATAAAAGTTTTTTATAAATATCACATATTATATTATTTCTATTCTTTTTATATTTATATATCCTTATATTTAATTCATATCCATTTTTTATCTTATATTATATATATAATTATATATATCTACCCTATCACCCCCATAACCTATATTATATATATTTATATTATATCATATATTATAATTTTATATAATATATTCCCCGCCTTATTGGGATATTTATTTAATAAATATTAATAGTATATATATGTTATAAAGATAGAAAAGTATAATATAATCTAATACGTATATGAATACCGACATTTTTTTTGTACTACTGATAATATATTTAATAATATATTTATTATTTATATTTTCAATATATTTAATATTAATTTTCCTAAGAATTAAGAGATTCATTGTAATATCTAATATTTATATCTTATATATTTTTATTATTATTAAGATAATCTATTTTATAATTTTTGAGAACATATTTCATTATTAATTTTATACAAAATTATATTTATTTTTTATATTATTAATTTCATTATTCATATTCTATAAGTAAATTTATTTTTATATATTATATATGATTTTTAATTTATCATTTTTTTATTATAAAATTATAGTATATGTAAAATTTTATCTTATCTTATATGTAATTTTTATCTTATATATTTTTTATTTATTTATTTTATAAATATATTTTATTATATATATTATTTATTTATTATTATAAATTATATATATTTAAAGGAAAATAATTAAAAATGCATATATTTTTTTAAAAATGATACCATTTTTCAAAATTTGGTATAGGAGAGGGGAGACTAAAAGGTAACCCCCCCCGGAGGGGGGGGTATTTCTAATAAATCTATATAAAAATTATGTGGGGGGGGGGATAAGCCCCACTAAACATATAATTAAATTATATAATTTAACCTTATTTTCTATAAGTATTTATACTAAAATTAATATAATAAATCCCGAAGGGAATAACGAGTATAATTATCAAACTAAAGATACCTTATTTTTACTACGGCCTACGGCCGAAATAATTAATTTATTATTTATTAACTTAACTTTATAAATAAATATATTTTTAATTTGAATCTTATACACACATTTTTTTAATAAATTTCAACCCCCCCTTTGGGGGGATTAAGTAATAAAAATTCTAAAAAAAAATATAGATATATATATAAATATATATATAGAAAATAATAAGATATAAATAATAATATATAATAAAAAATAAAAAAAATAATAAATATGAAATAAATAAATAACCCCCCCCGATATAGTTTTAGATAATAATAAAAAATTCCCCCCCCAATGGGGGGGGATATATTAAACTAGGTTGTAATTAAACCTAAATTTAATAATATTAGGACATATTATATATATATAATTAACTATATATAAATAAATAAGAAAATTAAGTATAATACGACATAATGATAAGCATATATATATATAGGGAGAATATTTATAGGCTATAAATATCCTCCCATGAGTAAATTTATTTATCTAGATAATAATATTTAATATAAAAATATAATATCATATATATTATAAATATGATCTTATAAATTATATATAATAAAAAATATGATAATGATAATATAATAAATATAAATAAAATAGAGATATAAAAAATAAATAAATAACCCCCCCCGATATAGTTTTAGATAATAATAAAAAATTCCCCCCCCAATGGGGGGGGATATACTAAACTAGGTTGTAATTAAACCTAAATTAAATAAAAATGATGGACATATTTTATATAATATAGATCATAATAAAATAAATAACATATCTTTATAAAAATATGATATGATATGATATGATAAGATAAATATGGATCTTTTAGATATATAAAAAGAAGATAAATGAAAATATAGAAAAAATATATAATAATAAAAATTATATAGATAAAAATGAAATAAATATAGATATATATTATAAATATATATAAGTAAAATAAAAATGTAGATAAGTATAGGTAAAAATAAATATGAAAAAAATATATGAATAAAAGAAAGGATATAAAATAGTAAAAATATGAAATAAATAAGATATAGTGTTATAATAGACTCTTTAGATAGTTATCTCGAAGACACCTAGATAGATACGTATAAAAGCTTATGAATGGATACGATAATTAGATAATAAAATTAGATAAATGGATAAATGATAAATTTATAGACTTATCTTTTACTTTTCTGTGACTTTCGAACTTATTTATATAATGAAATCTATGAGGTTTAACTTTAGTCTTATTATTATCTAAATAATCAATAAATACATTATTAGTAGCTTTAATAGTTTTTAGTTGTCTAATCCCGCCTTCGGCGGGCATATATTAACTAAAATAATAGTGTTATGCTGTTAACAAAACTCTTTGTAATTAATAAGATTTTGTATAGTATTATGAAAACAAAAAAAAAAATAGTTTTTTATATTGGGAGTTTTAAGTTTACGATCTAAATAATTAAATTATTAAAATTAATAAATTTACGAAAAAATTTAATAAAATAGCTATAAGTATTAGTCTTTTATTGACAATCAGCCGATGAATAAATTGTTAATTCTTAGTATTAACTAATATTACCTTATAAAAAAATTTTAGGAATAATATGATAAATATGAAAATTATAATATAATTTAGAATCTTTAATATAATTAGTATATATAAGATAAAATAGATGATATTTGTGATGGAATTATTTTGTATAATCTACTATAATTAAAGAAGAGTGATAAATTGAGAATTTGTTATCATCCTTATATATTGATTTTCTTTTAGATTATAAGTTTATAAATTAATAAGTGATTTTTTGAAGTTATATTTATGATATATTTAACTAGATAGTTATTTTACCTTATTAGATAAAATTAGATATATAATTAACTAAAAAAAAAATAAAAAAAATTAATTAGATTAACTAGTTAATTATAAAATAATAAGTTATATTAATTAATAAATGTAGGTTCTTATGACTGGGATAGCCCGGAGAGTTAGGTAATTAAGTTTATAATCTGATTAGTTAATAATAGAAATAACTTTATAGATAAAAATTACTCTGTAATAAATAATAAATACATATAAAATAATAATTCTATACACCACATACTTAAAGATGATTATAGATATATAGTAAATAACAATAATTTAGTTGTTAGATATTAATGATAGATATTTTAACTATATTGTAATAAAAAAAAATAATAAATCTTATATTTATAATTTATTATATATAAAATATAATGACATATAATATAAAAATATCGATATGTAATAACATATTTAAACAAAAAATATCTATAAATAAAATTAGATCTAGATTAAAAATAGAATATATGATATAAATAGATATATTAATATAAAACATAAATAGGGTATAATATAAAAATAAAAGAAATTATAATATAATAATAATCTCTAGTTAGTAAAAAAAACTAAAAATATGATAGTATAAAATGTGAATATAAAAAGATAATGGAATACAAATTAAATAAATGATGGATAAATAAGGATAATAAATTAATAAATCTTTAAATGAGGATAATATAATATCCATATAATAAATAAAAAATCGTATAATATCCATATAAATAAAAAAAATTATGAATGATAATAAATGATAAATGAGAGATAATTTAGGTGAATTATGTCTTATAGTTCAATGGTTAGAACATTACTCTTCTAAAGTAATTATTTGGGTTCGATTCCCAATGAGATAATATATATGATATAATTTATATCTAATAATAAAATAAAATAAAATAAAATAAAATAAAATAAAATAAAATAAAATAAAAAAAAGAATATATGAATATATAGAAAAAATATAAAAATAAATAATAATAATATATATATATATACTATATAATATAAATAATTAAAACGATAAAAATATTAATAATAATAATGAAAGGTATATTAAGTATAAATCTACCAATACCAGTACTACCGAAAACTTTTAATAAACCATTATCAGTTAATTCATTTAAATATCCACCAAATACTAAAACGGGTCTAATAATTAAATTATTTAATAATTGATCGAAATAAATACGTTGGTTAAAGAAATGATTAATTTTATTAAATATAGAAGATGATTTATGAATTTTATACATAAATTCATAAATATAAATTAAAGATAAGGATAAAGATAAACCTAATATCATAGGTAAATATTTAAAAATAGTAGGTATAGTAAATTCAGTTTCTATAAAAGTATTAGTATGAGGTAAACCTATATTTAAATGGAATATTACATTATCTCTATAATAACCTAAGAAAATACTATAAATAGCTAATATAGTCATTGGTATAATCATTCAATTACTTTCATGAATAAATCCATATGTATATTTATTAGATCTAGGATTATTATAGAAAGTTAAATATAATACTCTTAAAGAATAAATAGCTGTTAATGTCGCTGAAGCTGTCGCTATGAAATACATTATATATCCACTTAATGTATAAGTTCCATATAATGATTCTATAATTATGTGAACTAAGTAAAATATATCTATATTAAGATATATAATCTCTTTCCCAAACCGTACGTGATAGTTTCCTATCATACGGCTTTCACCGTATTATTTCATAATAAAAACTATATTCTCATATAAACTTAGCTCCATTGGATCTAAATTAAATTAAATTAAAATAAAATATAATCTTATCTTATCTTATCTTTTTATAAAAATATAGATAATTTATTAGAAAATGATTATTCATATATTACAAGTTCCTACACTACATAAAGGTATTAGAATTAAAATTAGAATTAGAATTTGAATTTGAATTGTTTTATAAAAATTTTTATTTCAAATTAATGAACTCCTGATAAATAAGATTAAGAATAAAAATCTCTAATCTTATTTAATGAAATAAAAAAAAAATGTTAAATATAATGGTATTTATATATTATACCATATATATTATAAGATAAATAATGAAAAATAGGAAATAATGATATAAAATAAAATATAAGATAAAAATAATGAAATGAAATGAATAAATTTTATGATAAATATATATGTATATTATATTTTAAAATGAGATATATTAAATTTATAATTAGGTTTTACAAAACGATATAAAAAAGATTTATTATAAATAAAATAAGATACACTTAAAAATCTACCAAATTTATTAAAGACTTGTCTACGAGTTTTTAAAGAATATTTAGAAGCAAGTAGCATAGCACAAGATTGAATTAAATAATAATGAATTTTACTAATTAATTTACCTTTATTAAATGCAAAAGAATAATAATTGAGATATTCTCTATAAATAGAATTATATTTATATAATATTTGTCTATGGGTACTATCTTTTCAAATAAATTTAGGGTTTGGTAAATTACCTTTAATAAAGTTATTTTCTCTTAATTTATTTAATATAGACTCTATTGGAGCCTCTAATATTATATAATTAGATATATGCCCGCCTTCGGTGGGATAAAATTTACTATTATTACGTCTTGAATATTTATCATAAGTATTAATAGAAATCAAAGTATTTAAAAATTTAACTTTATTTATTTTTAAATTAGTTATATGTGTTTTACTATTACTTAATTCTAAATTTATAGTATTATAATAGTCTTTAATTTTATTTTTTATTTCTAAAGTTTCATTATAAGATCCTCTTATACCAATTAATCAATTATCAGCATATCTAACATATTCAAATTTACGAAATTTATCAAATTTAGAATAAGGATAATAAGTATGATTGTTATAATTATAATTAGAATCATAAATATTAGATATAGATGAAAGTTTAATAACTAATTTTTTTAATATTGATATATCAAGATTATAATGTATAGCTTTTATAATTTTATATTTTATTTTATAATAAAGAGAATTTTCTGTTGGAATTTTACATTTATAAAAATTAGATTTAAGATTTAAAATATATTGGTCTAATTGATCAAGGTAAATATTAGCTAATATAGGGCTAATAATAGATCCTTGTGTAGTACCAGATATAGAATTTTTATTAATTTTAAAATGAAAATAACCACTTTTTAAAGATTTAGATATTAAATTAGTAAATTTACGATCTTCTATTTTAGATTCAATAATATTCATTAATAATTTAAGATTAATTGAATCTAAAGACTTATGAATATCACTTTGAATAATTCAATTAGTACCTTTAAATTTATAAAAAATATATTTTAAAGCAGTATGACAATTTTTAATAGGTCTAAATCCATGAGAATTATCTTTAAAAGTAGGTTCAAATATAGTTTCTAAAATAATAGTTATAACTTGAAGTACTAATTTGTCTCTATAACTACTTATTGTTAATGGAGAAGTATCTTTAATAAATTTAGATTTATAAATATATTTATTAGATTCAAATTTAAAAGATTCATTTTTTAAAGAATTAATAATATTTCTTATATATTCTTTAGGTATATGATTAAAAGTTTTATTATAAGAATGAAGTGTAATATTATGATTTAGATAATTAGATTTATAAAAAATTTTATTATAAGCTATAATAAATAAATCTTCATTTAACATAAATTTACTAAAAATTCTTTTATCTTTTCTAATAACATTATTAGAACTTTTAGATGAATAATCATATAATTTATTTAAATCAGTTAAAACTTTAATAGTAGCATTGCGACTGTAAAAACGTTTAAATATATTATTAATACTTAGATCCCTTCTAATATGAGTATAAAAAAAATATGTATAATATTGTACTATGGATCCTCCGTTACCATAGGAATAACTTCCCTTAGATAATCCCGTATTTCCAAAAATTGTGTGACCTGATACCTTAGATTCTTCATTCATTTCTATACTTATACCTTGGTATAATATCTCTAAAACTCTCTTAATTAAACTCAAAGACACAAAATTTAATTGTTTTAGAAACAACCTATAACAGTCATGTTGCCAACTTACTCTTGAGTTGATAAGAAATTGAAGTTCAAACAGTTTAGTCTTAATCTTAGTATCTTTGACTAAGTTTATAGGATATTTTACTGCTAAACATCCTAAAACCTTTTTATTGTACATGCTATTTTTAATTTTAGGTTTTCCCCTTAATCTTAGTACAATGTCAGTAATATATAATAGAGAAATATTAAACAAATGGTTAATTTGTCATACACAATAAATAGTTAAACGGCGCACATCTTTTGAGTAATATCCTGTTAAACCTGGTATAGCCATTAAAGATAATGAAGCTATTACCATTGATATATAACTATATGGTAGATATTCTATTAAACCACCATATTTACGCATATCTTGAGTTTCTGACATAAAACTATGAATTATAGAACCCGCTGACATAAATAATAAAGCTTTAAAAAAAGCATGACAGTATAAATGATATATTGCTAAATCATAAGCACTTGAACCTATTGCTAACATCATTATTGCTAATTGCAAAAAATATATAAATAATTTTTATATTATATATATGGACCATATCTTTATTTATATATTATATATATCTTTCTCATTTATTTTTTAATTCAACATATTTTTTTAATATATATATATCATTTAATAATTCTTTATTATTTAAAGTATAAAATTCTTTTATATGATTTAATCTTTTTATTTTTTTTGTTTTTAAAGGATAATATATAAAATAATTTTCTAATAAATTTAATATTTGCTCTTTTTTTAATATTGAATATTTAAAAGCATCTAATTTATAATTATTACTATATATTATACCACCATACAAATTTATTAATGGATCTAATAAATATTTATTTTTTTGATAAATATTTATAATTATTTGATTTGATTTTTCATCTAAATTTATTGAACCATCACTATCTAAAAAACCACTAAATCAACCATTATAAAATGTTAAAGGTTTAGCAAATTTTATATTTATATTATATTGTACACATAATTTATTAATTTGTAATAATCTAATAGGATTCCTTAATTCACCATTTATTGAATTAATTAATTTTACTAATTTATATTTACTAGTTAATTGATATTTATATGTATAATTTCTTTTATAAATATTACCTCCAAATTTATTTTTTATTAAATTTAGAACTTTAATATCTTTTTTATCTAAAATTATATTAAAACTACCAATTTTATTTTTAGATAAATTAAATTGCCCATTTCCATCTATTAAACCAGCTAATCATTGATTAAATTTAATATCTCAATCCTTATTATTTATTTTATTATTTGATATAATAGATTTATTATTACTTCTTATATGTAAATATCTAATACTAATATCTAAATTATTTCCTTTAATTAATCTATGATTATAATAATTATTAAATTTTATATGATATATATATCTAAATTTTGGTGAATGTTTAACTAGATAAAATAAAAAATAGATATATGATATAAATATCAAACGTATGGTCTCTGTAATTCCTACTAACTTATAATAAATAAAATACTTTCATTGTGTGGACTTCATATAAAAATTTATATAGTACGTATGTAAAACATAAAATGATTTAAGTATAATATTAATATTATTATATAAAAATATATAATAAGAAGTTTTGGTTATCTGCGAATTATTATATTTAAAATATAATTTCTCGTATTTAGTTTGATACCTAAATTTACAATAAATAAAAAAAAAATGTGAAAAACAATGTGAGTATTGTGTGTATATATTGTGATAAATAAAAAAAAGAAAAATATTGTAAATTAATTGAGCCAATAGACTCATAGTAGATAAAGCGATAACTCTTTTAATATCATTAGATACAACAGCAATTAAACCACTAACTAAAGTAGTAAATCCAGCAATTCATAATATAAATAATAATATAGATGGAGTATATTCTAAAATAAAATAAGATCTAACTAATACGAATACTCCACTACAAACCATAGTTGCAGCGTGTAATAAAGAACTAACAGGAGTAGGACCCTCCATAGATACTAATAATCATGAATTAAGTGGATATTGAGAAGATTTAGCTGTAGCAGCAATTAATAACATAATAGCTAATAAATTTAAAATATAAGTATTAGTATGTGGAGTTAATAATTCGATAGTATAAAAATCTACAGTATGAAATAAAGATAAAGTAGTACCTATAAATATAACAAATAAAGTATCACCCATTCTATTTAATAAAATAGCGGATAAAGCAGCTTTCATAGCAGCTACACGTGTATGTCAGAAAGATATTAATAAGTAAGATATTACTCCTACAAATTCTCAACCTATAAACATCATAACATAATTATCACTTATAACTAAAATAGTCATAAATAAAACAAAAGCACTTAATATTACATAGAAACGATTACGATTAGGATCGTATCTCATATAATCTATTGCATAAAATAAAACTGCCATTGATACTATCCCTACTGGTACCATAACTATCATTGATAAAGGATCTAATAAAATACCATAATTTATATTTATATTCCCTAATGATATTCATGAACCTAATTTTATATGTATAGTTTCTTCAAATATATAAGTTAATAAATTTAACATTATAAAATATTTGTAACTTTACCTCTCAATCTATAATATGAAACTAATAAACTTAAACCTATCGCTGATTCTGCACCTGCTAAAATTATTATGAATATCGCAAATATTGTTGCTTCTATATCATCATATATATTACCTATATATATTATTTTTACTGTTACCGTTAATAATAATATCTCTATAGCTATTAATAATGTTATTATATTATTTTGACTAACATAAAATGTTAACAAAGTTGATAAAATTGCAATCATTTTCTTTTTATTTTTTTTTGTAAAATTTTTATTTACCTTAACCCTATTATTAGTTATTTTTTTTGTATATAATATAATATTATATAATATATTTTTTTATATGGATATTTTTTCCCATATTTTATTTTTATTTATATTTATAATTTTATATATGAATATATTTAGATATATTTATCTATTTTTATTTTTATTTTTATTTATTAAATAATATATAAGGATATATTTTCATATATTATTTAACAGGTGCTATTAATACAGGTAATTCACTAAATGTGTGATACTCTGCAGGTCTAGTTAAAATTAACTCTAAGTCTGAATCTCTAGTATTTCTAGTTAAATTAGATTCAATAAAATCAGGAGTTACTTGTATTTCTAATTCTTCATTTTCTCCATTATCTAATTGTATTTGTACACTTTTTAAACCAACAATAACAGATATTATAGATATAGCTGAACCTATACTACTAATATAGTTTCAACCAATAAATGCATCAGGATATTGTGGTATACGACGAGGCATACCATTTAAACCTAAAAAATGTTCCAATAGACTCCTTAGATTGTTATCTCTAAGGCCCCTGGACAGATCCGTACGAGCGCTTCTCAACGCATACGGCTCTTTAATAATATAATTTGATTAAGGCATTGATGATAAGTTTATAGATTTATCTTTTACTTTTCTGTGACTTTCTAATTAATACTTTCTTGATATTCTCAAGTCTATGAGATTTACCTTTACTATTCTTATTATTTAAATAATCTATTAATACATTATTAGTAGCTTTAATAGCTTTTAGTTGTCTAATCCCGCCTTCGGCGGGCATATATTTACTAGAATTATAGTGTTCTGTTGCTAACGATTCAAACTCTTTAGAACTAATTAGGTTTTGTATGGCCTTATGATTACAAAGAAATAGTTCTTTTATATTGGGAGTTTTAAGTTTACGATCGATATCCTTAAGTTCTTTGTTGATAAATTTACGAAATAATTTAATAAGATAGCTATCAGAATTAGTCTTTTTATTGACATGACAATGACGATGAATTAATTGTTTATTCTTTGTATTAGCTAATATTTCCTTATAAGGACTACATTTTCCCAAAGTTTTAGGGATAATATGGTCAACATGTAAATTAGAATATCATCTACTACCTTTAATATGATTAGTATATACTTGATTAAATAGATCATATTTATGATCCAATTCTTTTGTATTATCTACAGTAGATAAAGAAGAATCATTAATTAAGAATTTGTTATCATCCTTGATATATTGATCTTCTTTTAGATCATAAGTATCTAAATTAATAAGAGGTTTTTTGCAGATTGTACAATCACCTTTTTGCTTATAGTATAATTTAGCATGTTCTTCGTCTAATAATTTATGAATTTTTATTCTTCATAAAATATAAGGTTTAGGGTTTATAAGAAAACTATAATCGTAAATTTCTCTTTTTAATGAAAGGAAACCTCAGGGAATATCTTTTATAAGATTAATTAAAGATGGAACTTCATTGAAACCACCACTAATTTTCTTAACATGTAAATTCTTTCACTTACCTAAATGTTTTCTATATTTTTGTAACATAAAACCATAAGTTTTAAGTCCAAATTTCTTGAATAAAAACATTCTAGTTCTTTTAAGGATGAACCAATCAAGCTTATTCCTTAAAGTGGATTGTTTACCACCAATGAAATAGTTAGATCAACCTCTTATAAGAACACTTAGTTCGTTTACAATAGTTCCAATATCTTTATGAGTATTCTTTAAACTAGTTATATCGACCACACCATCTTTTAACCTTTGTCTTGCCTTACGTGAAGGATATACATAGGTACCTATTCAATCGGTTAAATTACCCCTGATTGCTTTAGGTGCTTTTATAATTCAATTAACTTTATAAGGTCTTATAAGATGAAAAGTTCAATTAAGGTAGTCAAATTTTTCACCTATTTTTCATTTTATTGTCTTAGATTTTTCTAATGAAATTTCTAATCCTCTTTCAGCTAAAAAATCTTTGATTATATTCATTAGATGCTCGTTTAACTCTCCGCAATTATGAATAACTATAAAATCATCGGCATATCTAACAAAATTAGTCCTAACTCTTGTCATAAATTTTAAGTAACTACCTCTATCATTTCCAAGAATGAAACCTTCCTTTTCTAGCCTTTTTGCTTTATAAGGATGTATAAAACTACCTTTATGTCTACCAGTTTTGGTGTATGATTTAACCATACCTTCTTCAATGGTAGTTTGTAAGCCATCAAGGGTTCAGTTCATTAACAAAGGAGATATAATTCCCCCTTGAGGAACTCCTTTTATAATTGGTGATACACTTTTATCTATTTCTAATCTAGAAGCTTTAAGAATTTTAGGTAATAAAGTTTCAAATCCTTTTGGCATAGGTGTATTATCAATAAGTCATTCATGTGAAATATTATCAAAACATCCTTTGATATCTGCATTAATAATATATTTATCAACAAAGAAATTACGATTTTTATCTGGATTGTTATTATTAATAAACTCCTTTCCAAATGCAAGATCTCTTTTTCTTAGATTAGGTCTACTTCTATTATGAGTAACTAAATTTGCGACTGTAGCGACTGCCATTTGGCAACCACGTCCAGGCCGAAAACCAAAAGAATGAGTATCACCCATAGGCTCCATAATTGGTTCCATTACTAATTTAATTAACATTTGAACAGCTCTATCCTTGATAGTCGGAATACCTAACTTTATGATTTTACCATTAGTTTTAGGTATTTCAATAGTTCTGATTAGCCCTGGTTCATAATTTTTTAAATTAGTTAGTTTTAGATATTTTAATAATTCAAATTTTAAATTAAAATTATGTTTAGCAATGTTATCATGATTTTTATTAACAACAGTTATAGGATTATTTTCTATTTCTTTATATTCCTGCTTAAGTAATTTAGTTTTAGCATGTCCGAGTTTCGTTTTTAGTTCTCTTCTTTCAAGTTCTCTTTGAGAAAGATTGGATATACCTTTCCTTCTAATAGCTTGATCGGTTTTACCTTTTGCTAAACCTAAAATATACTTAATCTTTTGAATTCTATTTGCTAAATTTTTTTTTTTATTTTTATTTTTATTTTTATTTTTAAGTGCGGAACTTCTGTTGTCAACTTTAGATCAATTTGATTTAAAAGCAACTTCATCCGCACCAGGCGTTGTGCTACCTGAATTTCTAGTTAATAATTCAATAGACATAAGTTTTCAAAGTAAGGATGTCATTATAAATCCAACAAATTCAAGTAATTCTATAAACTTTAGATCTTTTAATACAGCATCTCTACTATATTTATGCTTTTTAATTAAATTATCACTTTTTATAGCTATTATAGTACTTTGATTTCTAATTAATTGAGTTATATTTTTAAAATACTCTTGATTAGCAGGTCATAAATCTTTAGATAAATCTTTATGGCTTAATTCTACTAATCTTTTATATTGATATGACTCTTTAAGATTTTTGATCATAGGATTTACGTTATCTCCATTTATTTCTAAACTTCCTTGATTCCTTTTTCCTGTACTATAATTTCTACATATTATCATGCTTTTATTAAAAGCATCCAACTTCAAATTTCTGTAATTGCTTACAGATTCATTGAAGTTATCCCATCAATTTATTAGAGGCCTTACTAATACTCATACTTTTTGGTTATTTGTATTAATATCTTTTGTTGTTATTTGTTTCCTCTTATTTTCTATATCCCTATTATTTTCATTTAAAGAACGGTGTATTTTAACGAATCTACTGTGCTTGTAGTCGTTACCCTTCTTTTTAAGATTTAAAATCATATCCTGGTTGAGGGGGTCATCGAAAGTAATTAAGTGATAAATTACTATATAACTTGAAACAATAAAGGCTCTCATCATAAATAATCAGATATTATAAAATATTATCTTTAATTTATGACCCGAATTATCGGTTGTGCTTAGATATCCTCCAACAGGCAATACAACTGCAAAGAGGAGTCTAATAAATCTGTAGATCGCACGCATAGGAAGGAAAATAATATTTACAGATATAAATAATAGTCAGAAATGTATTTCTGCTCAAACTTTATTATATTGTAAACCGAACATTGCTGGTCCTCAGTAATAGTAACCTCCTATTAAACTGAATAAAGCTCCCATAGATAATACATAATGAAAATGCTATAATATTTTATATCTATAATTCCCTATTTAATATACCCTTTAGATGGGTATTTTTCTCCTTTCGAGTAGTGGTCATATTATTTAATTATTATATAATTATATTAATAATATATACTGCCCTAAGGTCGGGAATAGATAAAAATATCTGGACTATATATTCATACAAAAACTAAAAATGCATAGGTTGGTATATTTTTATATAAATAAGGGAAATATATCTTCATATTCTAAAAATTATAAAATTTCTCTTAGATATTAATGGGGAATCTTATTAAAATATAATATAATAAAATAATATCTTATTTAAATATAATAATATCTATTATTAAATCTTATAAGTTAATAGATTTTTATTGGTTTATTTTTTTTTTGTATGATTGATGTATAGTCTCTGAGAATATATAAATAAACCTCAAATAAAATAAGTGAGGTTTTATAAATTCTGCGGATAATATATTTGAACTATATAAGTATAGTTACAAGTTAAAAATATGAGAAATAAAAATAATACGATCATCTGTAAAATTTAGATCTATAATATAGAAACCGCCATAAATAATGAGAGATATTACATGATAATATCTGTTATATTTCTCAATTTAATACCTGATACTAGGTTATATTATTTTGACTATTATTTATAAGCCTCTAAATAATAATAATGATGTTAATCAGGGGGATAATCATAATAATAATCATAATCCCACTGATTATTATTTATTTATATATATAGATTTATAAAAATAATAGTAAATATAAACTTAAAAATATATATTCCCGCATATTATCAATTTCATTAAATAAATATACAATATAAAATATATATTTTATTAATTCGGGCCATTTATTGACCGACAACGTAATACGTGAAATTTAAATGTATTTTATCGTATAAATACATTAATTTTACAATTTGGACTATATCTTAAAAAAAGTAATAAAAAAAATATAAATGATACCATTTAATATTTTATCCGTAATATCTTATTATTATATTACAGAGGTAATTTACTTATTAACACAACGTCTAGTCTCTACATAGTAAATAAACAATTTACCGTGGGGAATATAGATTCAACTGAAAGACAAATATATATAAATCCCACTAAGATTGTTCATAAACTTACACGGTATTAATTTTAATATCCGTTGTATGGTTGCATTCAAAAACCAATATTAAAACCTTCACCGTTAGCTATAATAACATTTGTTTATATATATTATAACCAATATATAAATAAAATAAAACCTTTAAACGATATATTATCCGGAATATAGCCCGCGTAGCGGGCTATTTAAGATAAAGTTATTAAAGGTCGTATTAACGAATACTTTTATGTTTATATAAATAATTTGTATTTAATATATTATAAAATCTATTTATATATTTTTGAAGTGTGACCTCAAGACACGTGAAATTAAATCAATAACTAAGATTGATTATATTTAGATTCTTACCGGTTGTCTACCGGGTAAAATATCTATCTTATAATATAAAATTATATAATATTCTAAAAAAAATATAATCATAATTTTAGCATGTTTTTTTCGATATATACTTTGGTGGTATTATTATGTCTCTCCCTAAGGTGGGAATTTAATATTTTACTTGAAATTAAAAAGGATACTCTTAAATGTCAAGATAATAAATATAACCTCAAGATATCATATCATATCATATCATATCATATAAAATGTGTATAGAAATAAACTAATATGGATATTGAGCAGAGATTTAAGAAAATTAAAATTTAATAGGTAAATAATTATTTATTGGTTTTTATATCATCACATATATTGAGAATATTTATATCCTAATAAAGGATATAATTTAAAATGTTTATTTAATAAATCTCTACTATGTTTATTAGAAACATGAATTTTATAATAATCTTTTACAGGATTACTAATTTTACCTTTTTCATTTTCTAAATATATATTAATATATTTAATAATATATTTTTCAAATTTATTACCGATTATAAATTGACAACTCTCAGGTTTATTAGTTTCAATATTTTTAATTAATTTAAAATTACCTTCTGCTTCGATAAAACCTGATAATCAAGGGCTAAAATAATGAGGTGGAGTAAATTTATGATTAAATATATTTAATAAATCAGATTGTTTTTTAAATTTATTATTTCTTAAATTAATAAATTCACTTTTTGACATGTTAGAATTTTCATTAATAAATTCCATAGCAAATTCTAATTGACATATTTTAGAAGTAGTTAATAAAGGATATTTAGCTAATATAGCAAATGTTTTAGCTAAATCTGATCTACTACGTGCTATTCATACTACATATTTATTATTTCTTTCTATAGTTTTTTTACCACCTATATAATTTATTAATAAATCTATCATATTTTCATTTTCTTTAAAATTTTTTAAAGTTATAATTACTCTTACACGTTTTTTTTTATCTGAAAGATAATCAACAGTTATAGTTCCAACTCCTTCTAATAAACCTACAAAAAATTGTTGTACATATTCTTTGTTAATATTATCATTATCATTATCAATAATATTTTTTGATATTTCTTTAGGGTTATATAATTCCTTATAAGAATCCATTTTATCAATATTTAAAGAATAGGTTTTATATTTTTTTTTTGTATTTTCAACTCCTTTTTTTTTTAATAATAAATATGATATATCACATCATGAGGGAATATATTTATTATTAAATAATATATATATAATCATTATAATAATAGATATTATTACATATAAGAATCATTTAGTATTCGTATCATGGAATGCTACATCAATAGAAGCATTAGAAAGCATAACTCCTGTTAATCCACCTATTGTAAATAAGAATAAGAAACCTAATGCAAATAACATAGGTACTGCTAATCTTACTTCTCCTCCATAAATTGTTGCTCTTTATTAACCTTAATCATTTCAGATTCTGTTATATATTATATAACTAGCTAGTTAAATAAATCAATAATATAACTTATAATATTAACCATAAAAGTTATTAATTATAGTTTATTATTGTTAAAGTTAAATTTAACTTTAAACCATTACTGGCTTTTGGATTAAACCTTAAATAATCATATTATATTTCATTATTATTACATATAACTTAGATTATCAATGAGCGTCTAATCTCTACACTTTTACATATAAAATTTCTATATATATGATTTAGCTCGTCGATTGACCTATAATTATTACTTTTTTTAATCATAGGTTTTCCCCCGAATTTGCCCATTAAATTTTATTAAAAATATATATAAATAAAATAAAAGTTATCTTTTGTTTTAATAAATTTAGATAAAAATACTTTAAATTAAATTAAATTAAATTAAATTAAATTTCATTTTTTAATTTATTTTTTTTTATTGTATATTTTAATCTAATATCTTTTTTTATATGTAATTTACTATATATAATACAATAAAAGGAGCTATATTTGGATATAATTTATATACAGATTTAGTTTATATATATAATATATAAATTTATACTTTATGTAAATTACAATCAAGATTACATTTAATTTTTAATATATTTAAATAAATTAAATTAATTCTTTAACAGTAAAACTTTGAAAATTAATAATTATACCTTTACCATTACTTAAAGAATTATCATACATGATAAGATAATATGTGCTAAACTTTTATAATTTATTTAATCATATATATTTTTAGGTATTGTATTATTTTTTTTTCTTTTTACCTTCATTAAATGTATCTCTTAATTCACTTATACAAGATAAAGCTCTAATATTTAAAGTAACTAATTTAAATTTTTTATTATTTAAAGTTTATATTTTTATTTTAGATGGTAAATACAATAATGACTTATTTTTCTAAAAATATTTTTTATCTTTTATAGAAAGTTTTATAGAAAATCTATTATTATAAGTATATTTTTTAATTTTATTTATTTCACATTTATTTTTAATTGTATTATCTTTAAAATTAGTTAATATATAACCATCACTTAATAAAATACCATTAAATATAAATCTTATATTGTCAGGTATATCAATCATATAATTTACAATTTTTGTAAATTAAGGTAAACTAACATTACTTTCTATATTAGTACCATATATAACTAATTTTTTATTATTATTATTTGGTTTTAAATAATTTTTATTAGATTTAGGAAATAAATTATATAAACTTAAATTTAGTTTATTAAATTCATATTTATTTAAAATTTTTTATTCTAAGTATTTTTTATATATTTTTAATAAAATTTTGTCGAACAACTTTTTATTTTATATCTTGCTAAAGGATAATTTATTTATTCAACTAAATAGAGTAGAATCTCAACATTAGTGCAATATACATCTGTATATTCTTGTACTAAAATATCAAAGCTCTCTCCGAACCCAGCGAGATAGTTACCTATCACTAGGCTCTCCAACACCATGTGGTTTCATTGGATAATTTTTTCAATCATTTCCATGTACTTTAAAATGACAATTTTTACATAAAGCAATTTGAGGGGTTTCGATTGTTTTTATTATATCTTTTAACTTATTACCACTTTTTGGTAAATCTTTAACAGCATTAATATGATGCATTTTTACATTTAAATTAGAACCACACATATCACACGGAGCACCTTGATGTCCTTGTGATTTTTGAAGTCTTCAGTGTAGACTTTTTAGAGGATTTGTACCCTTATTATCATTTAAGTAATTCATTAACCCATTAATATCATTAGTTTCTAATGTTTTGATATATTCAGGTTTTCAAGTTTTAAGTATTTTAGTTTGTTGTGTTTTAGGTATTTTATGATATCTATCGAAAAGAATACCTTTAATTTTGATATTCCCTTTATCGACGACTCCTATTGGTAATTTAGGGGTTCTTTTCCCAATATTTTCTGATAAGTCATTTCTACCAATTTTAAAAACACTTGTAAGAGTACCTAGCTTAAATTTTGCCGCATATACTTTAGCTAAAGAGTATCTAATTATATAAGCAACTCTTGCAGTAAATTGTTTTCTATTATTGGCTAAAACTCATAAATTTGAAAGACCACGTAATATCATATTAATTTTTTTATTACTTTCCGATTGAGGATATCTTAAATATCTAAAATTAGGAAGAGGATTTCCCTTTCCATCACAAAAACCGGCTTCTTTAAGACGATTGATAACCTTAGTTTGATCAATATATAGAGTAGGTATTGTCACTCTACGATTTAGTAGTTTAATACCATATTTTTGTTTTACAACAAAAGTATTTCTACCTATGATATAATCTAAAAAGGGTATACCTTTACTAATGTGTGTAATATGTGTTTTTTCTTCATTTAATACTAAATTTAATTTATCATTAAAAAAAGATTTTATGAGTGACTTAATTTCAAAAGCTAGTTTTCTAGAACCATTAATTCCTATTAAAAAGTCATCCGCATATCGAACATATTTAACAGTTCTATACTCAGCTTGGAATGGATTTCTTGAAGGTAATCTACGTCTATATACTTCACTTTTTAATCCAACTCTAAGAAGTTTTAGAGTTTCTAGATTTTTATGACTATTTGTGGGTAAAATAGAACCTTGATATTTATAAGTTAATATATCCATATATTTATCAAATAAATCTAAATAAATATTAGATAATAAAGGGCTTAGAATACCACCTTGTGGAGTTACAATTTCGGGGATATAGACTTCCTTATTTGTGAAGACTTTAGTTTTTAAACCTGATCTTATCAGATTAATTATTATAGGATCTTGTATTCTTTCCTCTATAATCTTCATTAAAATTTTATGATCTATATTTTCAAAATAACCTTTAATATCTCCTTGAATATACCAAATAGAATCTTTAAAATTAGTATTTATATATTTCAAAGCTGTATGACAACTACGATTTGGCCTAAATCCAAAAGATCTTTCAGTGAAATTTAATTCGAAAATAGGTTCGATAATTGTCTTAATTACCTCTTGAACTAATATATCATTTATTGATGGAATTCCTAAAGGTCTAAATTTACCAGGTTTTCCAGGTTTAGGTATCATTACTTGTTTTACACCAGTTCAGGTATAATTATTACTAAGAACAGCCTCCTTTAATTCAAGGATTCTTTTCCTTGTAAGAGTATTCATACCTAAATTATCTATAGTTTTAGATCCCCTATTTGATTTTATTTTTAAATATGCTGCAAATCATATTGCGTTAAGTTTTAAGTACCCTCTTAAATCCCTATATTTAAGGTTTTGATTTTCAAAATTTCTTTTTCAATGTTTAACTAATATTTCAAATTCCTTGGAATGTTCTTCCTGTAATTGTACAACTACAGAATCTGATTTATTGTTTTTCATGGTATATGACCTAGTACCTATAAAATGTACTAAGTGTTTAGCTCCCTTCATTTTGAATGAACTGTTAAATTCATTAACTACTACGAAGCCTCTGCCATCTTCTTTAATGCCCGTCCGAGGGACACGGAGCGGGTAAATTAAGAAGACTTCACCGGTAGCACACAAAACGTTTCATATATTTATTCCCCGCAGTAATGCGAGGTATATTATTCTATATAAGGATATCCTTTTGATGTATGTCCTTAATGTGGTAAGTAATGTATTAACTTTCTTAATTGAGTCACTACTTTCGTAAATATTCACCGAAGTAGAGTTAATAATATCCTGTAATTGTGAGAATCAAGATATGGATGTATTTATCCCAAAACATCTTAGATTTCAGTAATTCAACTTATTCCTTATATAGAAACTAGCATTCAAGCCTATTTTGGCCCAGATAAATCTGCTCACAGATGGCCTCATTGCTCTTTTATATACATGCTCTTGTCCCTCTCCACTTACGTTTATAAGGTAAGTATATCTGCTTTCTATTGACTCAACATTATAGTTTGTTTTGAAAAACAACAATTTTTTGTGTACCCTAACGGTCGCCCATATTTTTATACCTGTTGGTACAGCTATTACCATTGTGAAATAGTAGATTAATCCTCTTTAATTTATTATCTAAATCCTTCTAATATTTTATTTTATTTTATTAGAAAGTAAAGTTATTCACTTTATACCCCCGGAAACCGGGGTAGGTATATAATTAAAGCTTAATTAAAAAACCTTTCCCGAACTATACGTGCTACTTTCATAGCATATAGCTCTCCATTATATATATCTATATATATAACTAGATTCCTTCATTACATTTAATAAAAAGATATATAATATCCATATACCGTTTTTTTATTTTTAAGTATAATATAATATAATATATATCTGTACGTTATAAACTTGTTTATTATTATAATTACTATGAATCTTCCGTTAACCTAATACTTTCGATATTAGGTCAATCCCAAATTCTTCTTAAACTTAAATATATATTTACTTAGGTCATTATATATATTTTAACCCATATATTATAGGTTAATTGTATTGTATTTTCCTATATATAATCAGCTACAATTATATATCAATATATATATATATTCCATAACCATATAAATCTTAACTCAGGGATGAAATATCCCATAGAATATAAAATTCCCTTTTTTAGACATGCTGTGGTCAACCTTAAATTACTTTAAGTATCTAAGTCTAATGTTTTACTTCAAAATATAAAATTATCCTTGAAATAATAAGATTATCATAATGATAATGATAATCATTATCTCTAAAAAAAAATGAATATAAAAAAAATAAAATAAAATAAAATAAAATCCTTTATAAATTATATACTTATAAAAATAAAAACTATAGATTAATTTTATATAAAAATGATTTAATAAAAAATGGAGCTATTTTAGGTTTAATTTTATTTAATTCTATACGATTAATATATATTCTATATTTATATTTATTTTTTTGTAAAGTAGTTTTAATACCAAATTTAATATATAAAATATTTTGAATTAATATATTTTCATTAATATTAAAATTATCAGTACATATAGTTAAACCTTGATTTCTTCTAGAACCATCACCCATAATTCAATGAGCTAAAACTACATAATCCATATGATCTAATAAATCAATTTTTATAGATTTTCTATTACTATTTTTATAATATAAAATATCTTTTATTTCATTTAAGACAACTAATTTACGTGTTGTAAATTGTATACTATAAAATAGTTTACCTTTTTTTATATTTTTTGTTAGATGAGGTATATTAGAACAAATATAGGATAATTCACAAAATACTCATCATAAATATTCATAATTTTTTATAGATTGTTTAAATCCAATAGCTGGATTTCAAATATTATGTAAATGCATTCATCCATCAGATAATAACATACCTATTAACATACTTTTATGATATTTACTTAATATTAAGGTATTTCTTTCATTACGAGTAATAATACCTTTTTTTAAATTAAATGTTAATCTTTTATTATTATAATCATGTAAAATTAAATCTTTAGATTTATTTTCTGAATTAGTAGATAAGAATTTTTTTATTTTTATTTTATTTTTATATGTAAAATATTTAATTTTGTTAAGATAAATTTTATAATTAGAAAATATTTGAAGGTGTAATATATTACACATTAAGTTTAACAATGAGATGGCGCACGTAGCCGATGTGAAATAAGCTCTAGTATCAATATCTAATCCTACTACATACATATGGTGCTAAGTATAAAAAAAATAATATATTTATACTTATGGACTATATCTTATACTTACTTTTTATAAAAATAAGTATCACCACATATAGTCTCTGAGGTTTCTTTTTATATGTCTAAGGATAAGATATATATAAAGTTACCAGCTGATTATTATATTTATTTAAATTATAACTTAAAAAAAAATAAAATAAAGTATTAAATAAATAACAAATTTTTCAGCTTACAGTGATGTTTTATTACCTTAAATTCACAATTAAGGAAAGCCACAATTTGACTTCAAACTAAAAAACCTAAAAGACCGATTGATCCCATAATTGAGATAGACGAGCTATCCTTTTTACCGGAAGCTCCCCCTCACAGATCTGTACATGCACCTCTCGATGCATACAGCTCTTTGCCAATACCTACAGTTTGAATGTTCATATTATTTATTTTGTTTTAATTTTCGTTAAGCCTTTCAAGAATTTCAAAAATCTTATTTTATGTGCATCATCAACATAAATCAATGTTGCTTTATCAATAAATTTTATAATTATTGAGATCTCTCCTGACTTATTCTTGTCGATAACGTTGAAACGTTTGAATAGAGTTTTGTCATTTATTGATTTCTTTTGATGACACTTTGAGTGTATTAATTGTAAGTTATTTATACCTTCAATAAACTCTACAGTTTTAGAGTTATATTTACCTATAAAGTTAGGAATTATGTGATCAAGCTCAATACCATTCCACCAAGTTATGTTTTTTGGTTTAGGATGATTAATATTGTAAGAATAACGGTTGTATTTCTTGTCTATACTTATGTGATTATCAATTGATAAATTATCATTAATATATCCAATATCATAGAAAGTTGAGTTCGTTAAAATTTTTCAGTTAATTAATTCCTTATTGCAAATAGTGCATTTAAAGTCTTGCTTATATGCTAATTTTGATTTAAGATCATTTTTAACTTTGGTAATTAATATTTGTCTTTGGATATAAGGTTTGGGATTTATAATGAAGGATGTGTATCTAATGTTGTTATTAACATTCAGTATTCCCATATTTGAATTAGAATGTAAATTACTTAGTTTAGGTATATTTACGGTTTTGACTCTGTCTTTATTACTAACTTTTTGGATATTAGATAGCGATATGTCTTTCCTTAAGGTTCCATCTTCATTTTTAAAATATTTTGCAAAATAGAGAGGATATGATTTGTTATATTTCTTTCTTAGAAATTTACTTAATCTTTTGAATACGAATCAGTCAAGATGATGACGAATATGGGTTTGTTTGGGTCCCGGCGTAAAATAATTAGATCAACCGTTGATATAAATAATTAACTTTTTAAAGATAGAAATATCTTCTAGTCTAGTGTTAGATAAAGAAGTTATTTCTTTGATGTTGTCTCTAAATTTAGCTGTTGATTCCTTAGAGGGATATACATAAGTACCTCGTCAGTCAGATAATGATAATCTTCCCATTACCTTTCTTCTAGCTTGTATCAATCAGTTAACTTTAGTGGGGTTGATATTATGAAATGTTCAGCCTAAAAAATTTAGTTTCTTGCTCATATTTCATTTAATAACTTTCGTTTTATCTGAAGATAATTCCAACCCTCTTTCTTTTAAAAAGTTTTTTATACCTATAGTTATATTATCTAATGAGTCTTTACCACAAGTAATTACGATGAAATCATCCGCAAAACGAGTTATATGAGTAGATATTTTAGTTCTTACTGAAATATCAGATTCATATTTTATAGGTAAATTATTCTCTTTATAGTATTTTAGTTTTTCTGGACTTACTCATCTGTATGTCTTTTTTAATTTATCATTAATTATGAATGAATTATCTTGACATACTTCGTTCAATCCATCAAGAGTTCAATTCATTAGTAAAGGAGAAATTATACCTCCTTGGGGAATCCCTTTTGTATTATCTTCTGCTTTAGTTATTATTTTATAATACCCCTCCGAAGGATTATTTTCTATTTCTATTCTTTCTACTATATTTGTTTTTAGTATTTTTTTTAATAGATATTCATAACCTTTTGGCATGGGAACATTATTTATTAATCAATTATGACAGATGTTGTCAAAACAGTCTTTTATATTTGCATCTAAAATTCATTTAGTTTCGTAATACATTGTTTTTTTTACTGGTACATATTTGTGATTGTCTAAACTAATAATTCCTTCTTTTTCTTTTTTTGATTTCATAGATATACTTATTGGTTTTATTCTTTTTACCAAGGAATTATCATTTAATAATTTTGTTTTATTATTAAAGGTATAATATAAACGGTTATATAGTTGACAAATAGCTTGGAAGGCATTACGTCCGGGTCTAAATCCCCATGAATCTACGTCTCCTAATGTTTCCATATATGGTTCCATAACTAATTTAAGTAGCATTTGAATTCCACGATCTTTCATAGTGGGTATACCTAAATGACTACATTTTCCGTTTTTTTTAGGTATGTATATCCTTAAGATATTTTCTGATTCATATTTCTTTAATTTTAAGTTTTTTAAGGCTTTTAATATTTCAAATCTTAAGTCAATATTATTATTAAGTTGTATTTCTCTTAAATCATTAAGGTATTTAAGTGGGTTTTCATCTATTAGTTTCAATGTTCTCCTACTTTCTAATACTTTATTTTTACCAAGAGATGATTTTAATCACCTCCTGTAATTTTCTCTTGGGTTTTGATTTTCTATTCCCTTTCTCTTTATAGCTTGATCGGTTTTACCTTTAGCAATAGCTACAATAGTTTTTGCTTTAGATATTACCTCCTTTAGTACTTCTAGTGCCGCTTTATCATTCTTAGCTACTTTTAAAACTTTTTTTAAACTTTTGTTATCTACACCTGAGGTGTAGGCTCCATTAGTTTCCATTAATAAATTAACAGATTGTATTTTATAAAGCAGACTTTCTAAATTGGATTTAGCTTCTAGTAGTATTGGTTCTCATAATGATCCTTTTTTTTCTTTTATTTGGTTCCTATTTACTCTATATTTTATATTCTCTAATTTGTTATCTTCTAGATTAAAATCAGAAGAAAATTGGTTTATCGTTTTGATAGCTAATAAATAATTACTTAATTCTACATAATGATTTAACTTACTCTTGAAGTCATTATCTTGAGTAGGTCATTTCTTCTCATTTATGTTTCTTATAGCCAAGGGAACTAATATTTGTTCCAACTCTCTTTTATTTCTATATAACTTATTTATATTATTAGGGAAGTCAGTTTTCCCTTCTCATATAGATAAATTTTTAGTTGAATAACCTCTACGAGTTATTAATTTTTCATATAATCTATGACTTTGTAGTATATTTGACATTCTATTATTAATAGAATCTAATTTATTTATAAAATTATTATATCCATATATTATGTTTTTATTATATGGATATATTCAATAAATTCCTCCCTCACATTTATTTACGCTTCATAAATTATTTCCATTCTTGGATAATATAACCTTTTTATATGCTATATCTTTTATATTCATGTTTTTTCCTTTATTTAATTTACTAATATTGATCCCCATTGTAAATTCTATCTGTAGCTGAGTATCCTTCGTTCCTATATTTTTTTCTATTATATTTGGTAGAGTTTTCCGACTAAGACTCGCACTCTTTTCGGACCATAATATTTTTTGTGGATGCGTTAAGAAAGTCAACAGATTATCATTATTATTACTTCTTCTACAGATAAAGCTCGCTGTATTCACTAATTGTGAATACCTGAATAATCAGATTTGCTTAGCTATTCCTCAATAAGTACTCCACTTACAAAAGGAAATAAATAAATGCGGTAAGGCGCACGCGTATAGCATTCCCACTTCACCAAATATTGGCTTCTTACTGTATGTAGATACGATATGTGATATTATTCCAAATCCTGGTATTATTATTATGTATCTTTTATTTTTTTTGGACTATATCTTATATTTATTTATTTCCCATTATCTATTTTTTTTAATTTTATAGATGTTTTTTTTATTTTATTTATATCTTCTATTGTTAATTTTATTTTATTTTGTTTTATTACATAAATTTTTCTTGTTAATATATAATTTAAATATTTATATGATATTAAAGGATATTTATTTATATAATTTATTATAAATTTAAATATATCAAATGATTTAGTTATATATTTATATTTATCTTCATTATCTTTTATTATTAAATATGATTTATCTAAATCGTTTATGAATTTATTAATTTTATTTAATAAATCTATATTTTCATGTATTAATATGAAATTTAAAGTAAAATCTATTATATCATCATAATTTCTATCTTTATTAATATTATGTATATCTATATTAAAAGAACCAGTAGAATCGATAAAACCACATAATCAATGATTATTAAATTTTATATTTAAATCAATTGAAGAATAATCATAATGAAAAGATTGATTATGTTTATTTAAAAATAAAGTACCACATTCTTGTTTAGGATTATTAATTAAATTATTCATAATTTGAGAATATTTATCAAAAGTTTTTAATTTATAATTAATTAATTCTAAAATTAATAATAAACCTTTAGTATGAGTTATTATATAATTAGTACCATTTTTATATGGTGATTTTATATTTTTATCTATATATTTAACTTTACCATAACCTATTTGTTTTTTTAATCAATAAGCTGTTGATATATCTTTATAATGTAAATTTATAATTAAATTACTTTTATTATCAAAATAACTATTTCCATCTATTAATCCTGCTAAATAATGACCTAATTGTTCATTATTATTTGGTCTATATTTATTAGGTAAATGTTCTGATATAGTTTTATTAATTATACCATCTTTTTTATTTGATATATGATATTTTTTTATAAAAATAAGGGATTTATAATACAAAATATTATTGCTTATAGTCTCTGAAGATTTAATATATTTATCCAATTGGATATTTAATTTTATTTCTTGCTGATTAACTCATATATATAACCTTTTTACTTTTTCTTTTATCCATTTAGGACATTTAAACATGTATTTATATATATTCCATAATATGGAATAAGAGTAAATTTCAGCATATAGCAATATTAAGAGGCATACATATACCTCTGGATGCTATTATATAACTTTAATTACTCATTTTAAATAACTTATATATTTTTATATCTCGTTATATCAAATTGAGAATTAGATATATAATATGGACTATGTCTTTATATATATATATATAATATTTCGCATATAGTCTCTGAGATATCTATACAATTTTTATAATATAATATAAAATATCATTTATAATTTATAGTTATCTGCTAATTATTTTATAAGTAAAATAATAATATAATCTAATCTAATCTAATCTAATCTAATCTAATCTAATCTTCTTATTTTATTATATTTACATAATAAACTTTATTGTTTATTAATTAATATTTAATATTATAACTTTATCTTATAAAAAATAATAGTAATTAAATATATAAAAACTTTTAGCATATAGCGAAATTTATGATATAAACAGTAATATTACTGTTGATTTATCTTTATAAAAAGATAAATATAAATATCAATTTAGGCCATAATTAAATTGACCAAAGAATCCTATAAATTAACAATTAAATTTAACTGTTATAATATCCCGCCCGAAGGCGGGCATATAATACAATACCCAAAAATAGGTATTTGTATTTTATCGACTGTACATTAAGCATCATTTCAGATACCCACAAGTGAGCCAGTCTGTAGCGATATCTAATACTACCGACGGTCTTAAATATAAATATATATATATAAATATAAATATAAATATAAAAAAAATGATGATCAGTCATTATTTTATTAATTCTTAACCGTTTTCACTTGCATCGCAATACTTTATGTAATAAATTTAGATAAAATTTATAAAAACATAAAATATATTATTCTTCTCAGAATAAATTAGTTAAATTTAACTACTTCTTATATATAACTTAAAAAAATCATATAAGTAGTTAATTATATTTATTTTCTTATTAGAGTTACATAAATATAATAAATTATATATATATATATATACACATAAATTAACTATCACTAGATATAAATAATATATCCTATATATAAAATATGGGTAATATATAATATGGATATATTTTATTAATATAGTCTTTTATATTTTATTTACCTAAAATGATATGATATGATATTATATTATATTATATTATATTATATTATATTATATTATATTATATTATATTATATTAAGTACAACATTTGCTATATTAATTATTTAGTCTTTTATATTTATGAGAAATAAATAAGTATATAACTAATTTATATCTTTATTTCAATTCTTTTTTTTTAAAATAAATGTTGATCGCCATAGAGAATCTTCCATTGTTTCAAATGAAAGCCCCCGGCACAGAACATAGCATGCTACTTCCATAGCACTACGCTCTTCTAGTAAAATACTCTTAATTATTTTATGATTTCCGATAGGCTATGCCTATTAATTATAAATTAAATATAATGTCCTGGATACAAATAAAATTATGAGTTTATAGTTTTTTTATTTATGCCTATATATTTATAAGATAAATAATGGAAATATATATCATGAATATTAATGATAAAATAATATAATATTATTTTGGCATAACATAACCAATAGGTATTATTAATGTAATATAATATTAATTATATAAAATCTTACTAATAGTATTTAGTAATATTTTAGCTTTAGTAGCTATTTTACTGTCATAAACAGTTTCTAAGTTAGAAAAGTAAGTACTAAGTACAATTTTATTTTTCATTAAACTTTTGAAAGCTTTTTGATTAAGTAATTTAAGATCTGAATCTGAATGAAGTTTAAATTTAACTTTATTAAGTTTGACAATTGCTTGCCACTCTTTAATTAAAGTTTTTTTATCAAGGGCAGTTTTAATCTTGTGACAACTCTGGTGTATGATAATTTTATTGTCATTATCATCAAGTTTAGCATAAACTCTATTATCATATCTACCTATAATTCTAGGTAAAACATGATCAATTTGTAATTTTTGATATCACGAGTCTCCACTAGCATATTTTTTTATTAAACTACTATTAACAGTTTTTTCATTATCTGTATTTACTGAATAAGAATTAATATCTTCGAAAGATGGTAAATAATTATCTTCTATAAAAATAGAATCATCAGCATTAATAGAAAGATTAAGAGCATCAAAATCTATAAGTTGATCATTACAAATAGGACAAATATATTTTTGTTTAGATATAAGTTGTGACCTAATATCTCCTTTATATGTATTAATCAACATAGCTCTTTTTAAATATGGTTCTTGATAAGTAAACATACTATTATTTTTAATAAGATTAGAAGGTTTTAACATAAAATATGTTAAATTAACCATAATATCAGTTAACTTTTTAATAGAAAGGGTTCTATTATTATAAGTTGACTTAACTGTCATAGTATTTCATTTTATTTTATCATTAACTTGATGATTTAGTAAATTTCTACACATTTGTGGATATGAGGTTCTATATTTTTTATAGATTCATTTCATTACTCTACCAAAAGTGTAATGATCCATATTTTTTCTTAATGCATATTGATTAGGAGAAGGTATGAAATAATTACCTCAACGATAAATGATAGGATTTATTAATTTAATAAATTCAGTAGGTGTTAAATTACTATAAACTAAACTAGTAATGTTTTTAATATTATCTCTAAATCTCTGTACACTTTTTTTAGAAGGATATACATATAATTTAGTTCTTTCAGAAAGTTTAGTAGATAGAGAGTTAGGTACATTTGTTAATCAATTAACTTTGTTAGGTGAAATTAAATGAAAAGTTCAACCTAAGAAATTTAATTTAGCTCCCATACTTCATTTGATAATACTAGTTTTCTCTTCATTTAGTTCTAGACCCCTTACTTTCAAGAATTCTATAATTCCTGATTTGGCCTTTAAGGGACCTTCGGGATCAAAACTAATAAAAATAAAATCATCAGCATATCTAATTAAGTGTGTAGCTCCAAGTATATTAGTCCTATCTTTACCACCTAATTTCTTTGTAAATTCAAATGTTCCATCTTCATTTCTAATAGAAGATAATCTTGCATGATGGGATAATCCATCAAGAGTTCAGTTCATTAACATTGGTGAAATTATACCACCTTGTGGTACACCTTTTAGGTTATCTTTAGGTAATACCTTCGTTATGACTTTAGGTCTTAATAAATAAGTTTTAATAGAATTATCTCAATTTAATCATAAATAGTTAGTTATATAATTAAATCCAGTAATGTCATTTTGATTTTCATCTTTTTCAACTATAGTTGTTTTAAGTGAATTATGTAATAAATTTATAAATTTTGATGGAAATGGGACATTATCTAATAACCATTGATGTGATATATTGTCAAAACATCCTTTAATATCAGCATCTAAAACATTTTTAGTTATACTGAAAGTTTTATCTCTATCTTTGATTAATAATTTAGTTGGAATTTCCATTTTATAAGAGCTATTAGCTTTACTATGTTTTTTAATTGTCGTAGTATCAGATAATAGTTTCATTTGTTTAGATTTTTCCAATTTACTTAATACTGAATCAGCTCTACATTTTGAAAAAGATGATTTAATTTTTTTCTTAAAGCTATTATCAGAATTAGAATTATCTCTTCAAGCTAATATTTGTGATATTTGAGTAATAGCATGACTAGTTCCTCTACCAGGTCTAAATCCTCAAGATGAAGTATCACCACAAGGCTCTAGATATGGTTCTAATATGATTAAAATTAGTTTTTGGATAAATCTATCAAATAATGTAGGAATACCTAAAGAATGTTTTTTACCATTAGCTTTAGGTATAAAAACTCTTAAAACTTTATCTGATTTATAATTAATTAATTTACTATAATTTGAATTAGCTAACATTTCAAATTTTAATTGATTATTTTTTTTTTCAACTAAAGCGTTATAATTTATTAAATATTCTATAGGATCTTTCTTCATTAGTTTATATTCTTTTTTAGCTAACTTTATTATTAATTTTCCAGTTTCATGACTTTTTAATAATTTTCTATTTTTTTCACTTGTTGTTGTTAATTTTCCTTTTCTTTGTTGTACAAGATTTATGTTTCCTTTTTCTTGATTTATTATCTCTTTCATAGGATGTTGATTTAATATTTTTTCAATTAATAATTCTTTTTCATCATTCTCTAAATCATTTTTGTTAACTTTTATTGATTTTCATATTTTTATATTATCATAACCAGGGGTATATTTACCCTTTGATTTAAATGTTTGTTCAACAGCATAAATCTTAGTTATTAGAGAGTTAAAACTATTTTCAATATTTGTTTTTTTTAATGTTTCAGATCAGAATTTTGGATCTTCTATTACATTTCTCAAAGTTTTTTCTGGATTATAACTATCTATAAATTCTCTTCTTTCAGGGTAACTTTGTTTATTTTCAATTATTAAGTGTTGAGCTTGATTTTCTAAATCTTTAATAAGATTTTTATATTCTAATATTGAGTTCTCGTAATTTATTAAATTTGAATCATTTAAATATAATTGTATTGAGCTTAATGTATTATTAAGTTTATCATTACTTAAACTATCTTTAACTTTAAGTTCAAATTTAAATCCGTGAATTACATTAGATGATATATAAACCGATGTCAAGAATTGTCTTAACCTCATCAATTTAGGTATACCATAAATAAATTTGGCATGTATATTTACACCATTTTCTATACGAGAATCCATAAGTCAGGTTCTCTCGTTTTTAGGTAAATTATTTTGATATTTCAATTCTTGTAGTGCGGCCAGAGATAGTTCTTTCTCCAATTTTCAATAATTATTTTCCAGTTTAGCTAATTGATCGCTATTTGTACTATAATTACGTCTATAAATTATCATATTATTATGATGACCATATCTTATTATATCTTTATTTATTAAGATAAAATTTGATATTACTTTTTTTTTACTAGCCGTCTGGTAACAGACGGTCTGAATTAATTTTTTCTTATTAATTATTTTATTAATAGCAGATGTTAAACTAATATATATCTGCAAAATTAAATCCGTCCATGTATTTTGTGTGTTGTCCAAGCTTTTAGCTTTCTCTTTAGGGAGTCTATATTCATATAATTTTATTTTATAAAGTATATTAAATATAGTTGTCTTGGGGATTATTTCTCCGCTCCTATTTTTATTAAACCGAACAATTATTTGTGTATTATTACTAACTATACCCTTAGTAATAAAATTGTTCCTTATAACATCTTTTTTTAATGTTAGCCAAATGTTAAGAAGGTCAACAAAATTAAATCCATAGACAAAGGACTGTCTTTGTGACTCAGACTTTCTTTTTATAGGTTTTTTATTAGTTAAATCACCTTTAAAAGTATTGATTTTTATATCAATTAGGTCTATTATATACACAATAACGAAACCTAACACACTTTTGTGAACGCGCACGTATAATACTGGGTCTCCTCCTCCAGCGACTTCATAAAAACTAGTATTAAAATGTAGAGTAAATCCTAATAAAATTACACACTGGCAATTTTACCTTTGAGTCCTCTCTAAACCGTACGAGATAGTCTCCTATCATACGGCTTGCCAATTCTTCCTTATTGACTTTAGTCATATTCAAGATTTAGTATATATTTTTATTCATAAAATTTATGAGCATTAATGATAATATTAAGAATTATATTTTTATAATTCATAATTGCTTTTAACTGTATTTAAACCATATTTATTAACTAAATTATGATGATATTTACATAACGGATATTCTTTTCCCTCAGCGGCGTGTCTTGATAATGATAATTGTTTACTTACATATGATTTATGATTGATATACTTTAAAGGTCTAATATGATCCATTTCTACATTTTCATAGTTATTACATATATGACAGCCTTTATATATATTAACATAACCTCTTAAGTTTATAAATTTTAAGTTTTCTAAAGGATCATTAAATATTAGATTTAATTTATTTAATTTAATAAATTCTTTAAAGGACATAGGCATTTGATATTTTTTATTTAAAGGTTTTAGATCTGGTTTAGGTATATCTTTATAATAAACAAATTTTACACCTTTCATTAATTTATCTAATTTTTTTTCATTAATATCCAAGTATTTTTTTAATTCTTTAGGTCTTATTAGCTTTTTAAGTTCTTTACCAGTATGTTTGAAGACACTAGCTTTAGTTTTTAACTTATACTTAGCTGCCATAACCATGGCTATTGAATTTCTTAGAATATATTGTATTCTGTTTGTAATTATCTTACGAGAATCAGAAATGGAAAAATAACTATTAATACCATTTATTATTAAATTAATTTTTTTTATCATTAATACTTGAGGTTCAGAATAATGATAAAAATTAGGTTTTGGTACTCCTTGTTTATTACAATAACCTTTTAAACTTAATCAATCTATAATTTTATTATAATCAGCTTTAATTTGTATATTATCTTTTATATAAACTTTAACTAATTTTTTTACTATAGAACCATCTAATCTCTTATAATGGTCATAACATTTCATTAATTTAGGTTTACTTTTATCTATAAGATAACCTAAAAATGGAATTGTTTTATCTTTAATGTTAGTTATTTTAATTATATCTTCATATAAATTTAATTCATCATATAAAAATTTATTTATTTTTGTTTTTATATCTATAGTTTCAGCTTTAGTACCTATTATACCTATTAAAAAATAATTCCCATATCTTACATAATTTAATCTTTTAAATTTATGATCAAAAATATTAAGAGGGGAAATATTTAATTTAATATCAGCTTTAACACGATATTTACGTTTATAATTAGGATATTTATCATTAACTCTACGAATTATTCCTTTATTGAAATTATTTTTTAATTTAGTCATATAAATATCTAATTCATGTAATATAATATTAGAAAGTAAGGGACTAAGAATACCTCCTTGAGGAAATCCTTTTCTTAAAATATATTTAGACTTATTATTAACAATTACAGTTTGTAATAATTCAGAAATTAAATTGATAAAATTTTTATCCTTTATTGTCTTATTTAGTAAATTTAATAAAATCTTATGATTAATATTATTAAAATATTTAGAAATATCACCTTCAAGATATCATACAACACCTCTAAAATTAGATCTAACATATTTGATAGCTGTATGAGTAGATCTATTAGATCTATATCCATGGGATGAATTAATAAATCTAGGTTCATAAACAATTTCCAAGATAGATCTAATAACTTCTTGAACGATTAGATCATTAAAATCAGGAATACCTAAAGGTCTATTTTCATAAGATTTAAGAGGTTTAGGTATATATATTCTACGTGTACCTCCGACTTTATATGTAAGATTAATAACATCTTTTTGAAGTAATTTTAATGATTCTAAAGATGTAGGATGAATATTTTGATTATTAGATTGTTTAGTTAAGGATTTTTTAGATACAGTTAATTTTTTATAAGCAGTTATTCAGAATTTTATATCATTCATTAATTTAAAAAGACCTTCTACTTTAGAAGTAGGTTTATTAATAGCTAAATCTCAAATAGTTTCTAACCTTGTCATAGTTTTAGAGTCTAGCTCTAATAATACATCCGTATCACTAGATTTAGTTGAAACATTAGTTGAATATGATCTTACATTCTGATGTAAAATATTTAGCCTCCTTGATAAATATGATATATTTCTTATTTTATAAGAATATATATAAAAATTTACTACTACGAGGCCTCCGCCCCATCTGATTGGTCTTGTATTAAAAGTACCAAGGTTATAACCCATTAAATATTTAACACAATTAGCCCAAGTATGTTTAGCTAATATCCCTAAAGGGGTATATTGATAATGTGTTATGTATTTAACTTTCAGATGGTTCACCGGTTCCATTGTTAGACTATTATGTTTCCATATCCCCATTTGTATTTCGTGAGGTTTTAAATTAGATATCCTTCCAACTTTTAACTGCTTACTGCAGTTGTATTTGTTCTTATTATTTAGTAAATCGAACATCGAAACATTTCGTTTACGAACAAAAATAACTATAAATTGTCAAGTTATTCTGATAATGATACAGTACAGGTCTAGGATTCAATAATAACACATTTTATCTAATTTAAATATATATACTTGGAAATTAGTATAGGTGTAGACAATTTTACCTAGAATTCCCTTTAATAGTCAGGCTATTGTCCCCTCAGCAAGTGCATTACTGTGGGTAAGACTATTGTATTTATAGACAATAATTTTATCTATGATTTTTAAATCTAAATCAATTTCTAACAACGACTTCACGGTCGCCCTACGATCCATTAAAAGTAATGTTACTCCTGCTGTTAATACAGGTAAAGATAATAATAATAATATAGCTGTAAAGAATATCGCTCAAACAAATAGAGGAGCATTTATCATGTGTAATCCTATTGTACGCATATTTAAAAATGTTACTATGAAATTTATTGCTCCCAATAAACTAGAAATACTTGTTAAATGTAGTGCAAAAATTATTTGCATAGACGTTCATATATAAATTTTAAGCTATTTAATATATATATATGAGCCCCGCAACAGATTCGTACATGCACCTCTCGATGCATACGGCTCTTTGCCAAAAATATTTAAGTTTATTTACTTAAATAAAGATTTCTCTTATTACTTTAATTCTTAATTTACTTATCCCTTTTTAGAGATTTTTGATATTTATACTAATATTCATAATGATCATGATCATGTTTTTTTCCTATACTTATAAATCTTTTCATTGTATATTTGTCTAATGAATTTAGTCATGATAATGATTATGATTATGATTATGATTATGATTATGATTATGATTATGATTATGATAATCCTAACTTTTCTAAATTTTTTTTTCTTTTTACTTTCCTTAACTTATTTCACTATTTCAATAAATTCATAACTTATTCCATTATTAATTTTTTCTATATTCTGATATTTATAACATATCTTTTTTTGTTTTATAAATATTAATTTCTATGTTATAATTATAAATTATTTACATTATTAAAATAATTTTTTTTTATTACCAGCTAAAATTATAGAAATAATATTATCAATTTGAATGTTACCTAATCAATTATTAATATTATTATCTAAATAATACCTCTCATATCCGTTAATACTTTTATATTTAATTAATAATTTAGATTCATTATAATTAATTTAATTATCATAATTATTATCATTATAATTAATATTATAATTATCATTATCATTAATATTAATATTATTATATATATTATCATTTAATATGGAATTATTATTTAAATTTTCAAAATAATTTACAATTTGATTAATATCATTTTTATCATAATTATATATTGATAAATTATTTAAATTAATAATAGGTTTAGGGGAATTAAAATTTTGTTTAAAAAGTAATTTACTTTGGGTGTTTTTATATTCTCTTAAACGAATAATAGAGATATCTCTATTAATATATAGAGAAGGGTTTATAAACATGGAATTAAAAAATAATTCTTTATTAGGAATTAAAAAAGTTCAAATACGAGAGGAATTTAAATAAGTTAAATTAAGTATATTAATAGAATTAGTTCTTAAATTATCTTTATTAAAAATAGTAGGACTTTTCAATCAAATTCTATATGTATTAGTTTTTTTATGATAAAATGCTTTTTTTGATTTATTATTAATTACTCTAGTAAAATGTTGAATAAAATAGTCATGAGCATCATGTCCATATTTATTCATTATAAATTTACGTATTCTTTTTCACACATAAATATCTAAATTACGTCTTAAATTTAATTGTCTAGGAGCAGGAGAAAAATAATTAGATCAACTTTTAATGAATTTATTTACATTATTTAATATTTGATATAATTCTAAATTTTGAAATGATTTAGAGGTTAAAAATTTTATAGTATTTCTAAATTTTTTAGTTGATGATGCTGATGGATAAGTATAATTACTCATTAAATCAATTAATCTACCAGAATTATGTTTACTAGTTCTAATTAACCAATTTATTTCTTTAGGATAAATTAAATGATGGGTTCAACCTAAAAAATTAACTTTATTCCCCATTTTTCATGGTATTATTTTTGATTTATCATTTGATATTTCAAGACCACGAATACTAAGAAATTCATTTAATTTATCTTTTATAAGTTCAGCCATTTCTTTAGATTTTAAACCTATTAATAATTTATCAGCATATCTAACAAACCAAGTTGTATTATATCATTCTATTCTTGTTTTATTTTTATAATACGTATCCATTTTTATATTTTTATTTTCTTTTTTATCTAATTCTCTTAAATAATTAGCTCTATCTATACTATATAAATCATGTTTTTTACTTAATTTATCTGCATTATTTTTTATAAAATGCCCTAAACCATCTAAAGTTCAATTCATTAATAATCCAGATAAAATACTTTCTTTCGGTATTCCATTTATATAATCAAATTTTGATATTACTTTTTTAAATTTTCTAGGTATATCTAATTTATATTTTATAAATTCTATTTCATTTTCTTCATATATATTTATTTTTAGCATTCTATCTAATAAATATTCATAATCTTTTGGCATAGGTACATGTTTTAATAATCAATTATGACTAATATTGTCTAAACAATTTTTTATGTTTACATCTATAATATATTGAGTATCATAAATTATTGATTTTTTTTTACATATAATTTGATTTTTATTATATAATAAATTGGATACTTCTATATCTTTTCTTTTAGAAGATAAACTTGAAATTGGAATTCTTATTTTTATATTATTTTTTTTATCTATTTCATTTAAAGATTTATTTTTTTTTATATCTAAAAATGATAATGATTTTTTTTTTTGACTTATTAGTTTACGAGAATTAGTATATAATAAACGATTATAAATATATGCAGTAGCTTGATGAGTATTTCTACCAGGTCTAAACCCAAAAGAAAATTCATCACCTAAAGGTTCCATATATGGTTCCATAACTAATTTTAAAAGCATTTGTACACTTCTATCTAAGATTGAATAAATACCTAAAGATATTTCTTTACCATTAGTTTTAGATATATAAATTTTTAATAAACCTTTTGATTTATAATCCATTAGGTTTGTTTTTTTTATATAATTAACTAATTTAAATTTTAAATCATTATTATATTTTAAATTATCATTATATTCTTTATTAGCAAATCCTACTGGATTTGATTTAATTTCTAACATAATTTCTTTAATATTTGATATATAAGTTTTTCCCTCAAGTGTTTTTAAATATCTACGTAATGATTCACGTTGATTTAAATTATCTATTCTTTTACGATTAATAGTTTGATCATTTTTACCTTTTGAAAGAGATAATATTTTTTTATAATATTTATATTTTAATTCTAAATACAATTTAGCTTTTTTTTTATCTTTATAATCAAAACTTAATACATTAGGTTTAAATGCTAAATTATCCATACCTGGTATTTTAGCACTTTTAGTTTTAGAAACTAATTCTATAGCTCATATTTTAAATATGATATCCTCCAAATTATTTTTTGCCTCCTTTAAGATTTCATCTCATAATTCTTTATTATGTACTTTTTCTCATATAGTATTTGAGCATTTATTTATTGATTTATATTCTATATAATTTTCAGATTTAATATTAAATTGATTTATTGAATTCAATTCTTTTTTAATTTTAGTTAATATTTTTATTAAAGAAATAATTTGAAAAGCAGAATTTTTAGTTTCATAATCATAATTATTATCATTATCATTATTTTTATTAATTTTTGTTTTTATATTTTTTTCATTAAATATATCATTAGACATATCTAACATTTCTTCTATTTTAATATCAAAATTAAGATATCTAGTAAATTTAATTCCAGTTTTAGCAGAAATCAAGAAAATAGAAAGATTGATATAAAATTTTATAGCTTTCTTTACAATGTTTGCCTCATTGCTAAAATCATCAAAAATTCAAATTGTGTTTCGATCTTTTTTATATTTTACTATATTTTCTTTTAGTATAGGTGTAAGAGTTTTACCTAAATCTATTTTCATAATATCTAATCTTTTAATTGCATATTTATAAGTTGAATATGAACGTCTTGGATATAGGATAAAAGCACCTTTACTAATAATTTTCGACATACTGTTTATATAAATACCCGATAAATGATAGGGTTTAGAAGTATAATAGTCTATAAAATAAACTTTTATATTTCTTTTTAACTTCGCAGTATCTAATCTCTGAAAAAATATATATATATAAATTCCAACCATAAGATACGGAAAGGTATTTATGATCCAAATAGTTTGGTTAACTAAAAAACTAACAAATCTATTTAGAGATTGGCTCCTTACTGTATTATTCTGTTTCACATAATTAAAATTTAATTTCTGTGTGCTATTTAGTAGCTTTATTATTATGCTCTTACGTTCTTCGTCCCTGTTAATCTCAGTGAGACTTTTGTTCTTAAAATTCAATCTTCCGCTTAGATATAAATCATAAAAGTCTTTTTTTTTCAAGTATCACTTGAAAGTATCGGTATAGAGAGTCAACAAACAATAACTTCATAATAATATAAACCCGGTATTTGCTAACCTGATCACCAATATGTTAAGAATCATACAAAGTGATGGAATAATAAGTGGTAACCCGCACGCAAGATCTACCGATGGCCCAGAATGGGCATTAATTGAAGATAGTGGTGGATAACAATTTGTTTATTAATATATTATTTTTATTAAAAAAAAAAATATATATATATATCTCTAATTTGAGATATTCAATATATTACTATATTGTTCGGACTATACTTTATAATAATATGTTATAAATAAAATATAGATCATATTAAATATTATCATTTGTAGTCTCTGATACATATATAATATTAAAAATATATATGTAAGCGTATTAACCTATTATAAAAATTATTACTTTTATATAAAGTATTTTATAAATTATTTTATATTAAGAGATAAAATTAGGTTTTTCACGCAAAAAATGATATTTAATACGGCTTAAATAAAAATTAACCGTTCAACCACTACCAGCTCCTTGCTCTATTAAAACAGATGCAATGATACAAACTAAAGCAGGTGGCAAGCGTTGGGTGGACTTTATATTCTAACAAGAGAGATAAAAAGCCTCCCACCGAACCGTACGTGCAATTTTCACCGCATACGGCTCTCCAATTTCTAATGAATTACTTTAATAATTAGGTTCAGTCTGTGTAAATTATTTTATCTCTGGTTTTATGATATGATATAAGTCTTATTTTTTAGACGTTTTAGATCTTTTAGCTTTATACCTTTATAAAGACCATTATGAACTTTATTATAACAAGGTTCACATAAAGGTATTTGTTTTATATTTAATCTTAACATAAAAGATAGAAACCCTGTGGATTTTTCTCCTCCTTTTCTTATATGTCTAACATGATGCATTTCTATATTATCTTCAGCTTCACATATTCAGCAAGAATTTCAAAGGTTAATTTGAGTTATAAGTGATAAATTTAAAACTTCATAAGGGTTATAGTTTATTGGTTTAGTTTTATTTAAACGATTATTTATAACAGTAAAAGAGTTTCTTAAATTGAAAGAAAGATCTTTTACTCTGGTACCTTGTGTGGCCTTTGCTGTCAGTAATTTCCCAAATTTCTTGAAAACTTTGGCTCTAGATTTTAGATTTAGTTTTCGTGCCAGTGTTTTAGCACAAGAATGATGAATAAAATATTGGATATTTCAGAATTTTGCTATATTATCTACAAAATAGTAATAATTATATAATTCATTTATTACAGCATTGTATCTAAGTATTATATCTCTATGATCAAGATAAATTCATTTAGAAATAGAGAAAGGTACAAGTGACCCATTTATATTTTTGATGAAACCTTTATCTATAAGTTTTTTCTTTATTTCTTTTAGTGGCATTTCAAAATGAATAATCCCATTGTTTATTCTGTAGATTTTTCCTTTTATAATTTTTTTTACCATTTTTGATGAAATAAATCTTCTTATAATGTAAAAGTTCACACCTAGAAATTTGGCCTTTTTACAAGCTAGATTTGTTATTAGTGTTTTTTCCTCACTAAGTTCTAGTTGTAATTTATCTTGAAGAAATCTTTTTATTTCTTGTTTTAGTTGTATTACTAATTCATGAGATCCTATTATACCTAGAACTCAGTTATCTGCATATCTTACGTATCTTATTTTAATTCTAGAAGGTAACTTGTTTCTTTCAGCTCTTATATTTTTTATGTTTTTAAGTGTATATTTATTTTTTGATAGAAGATATTCATCTTCTAATGCACTAAGCTTTTTAGATATAGTTACCATTTTTGGGTTAACCTTTGAAATTAGTTTTCCTTTTGAAGATTTCTCTTCTATTATTGTATCAATATATTTGTCAAATATATCTAAATATATATTAGAAAGAATTGGTGAAATGATACCACCTTGTGGAACTCCTAAATCCGATTTTTTTAATACTCCTTTATCTAAATATCCTGCACGTAATAGTTTTCAGATAAGATCAATAAATTGTTGATCCTTAATTTTAATTTCTAAGATTTCTATTAATTTTTTATGATTAATATTGTGAAAGAAATCCTTAATTTCACCCTCAAGGGCTCAAGTTATACCATTTCATTTTGATATATCTCTGAACGCAGTATGTGTAGATCTATTTGGCCTAAAACCATGTGAATTGTGACTAAATAAGGGTTCATAAATATATGTAAGAATGATTGTGATAGCTCTTTGCACAATTTTGTCATAAATATTAGGTAGACTCAAAGGTTTCATTTCACCATTTTTATTAGGTATATATATTCTTTTAACTGAAGTGAATTTGAAACTTTCATTTTTTAGTTCTTCTGAAAGTTTAAGTAGTTTATTTTTACTAAAGGTATCTATAGTTTGTTTATCATTTTCTCATCTCATATTTTCAGGTTTAGATTTTATTTCATTATACGCCAAAGATAATATTTCTTTAGATTGAACTAATTTATAAAGTCCTTTGTAATGTTCATCATTACCTTTTTTCAATTGTTTTATTAAGTCTCCACCGTTCAGGTGCTCGGTAATTTTAGCCCTGTCAGCCTGAGTTGAATAAAACTTAGAAATCTGTCACACTTTGATATAAGGATTGTATAAATTTCCTCTATCTACTATTGTGACTCCGTCTCCATATGAGTTACCCCACTTAGGAAATCTCGTAGTTGTTCATTTGTAGGCTTGGATTACCTTAGGCCGATTTTCTAAACTATCGTAAAGTTCTTTATTTATCGCGCTATTAGTTCGACTCTGATGGGGTCTAACTAAGATAAATATATACTTATAATATTCTATAATAGTTTTAATTTCACAAATGAAAAATGAACATTTAGCCATAGTAATCTTAACTAGCGAAGAATTATACCTCACGGCAGTCTTCGCTTTATCTACATGCTCTTGTCCCCTATCTATTTCAGAATCAGGTAAGTAGATTGTTTTATAAAGTATAAGCGCAACTCTAATCTTGTCAATATTGCTACAGTTTATAACTCTGATTTTTTTTTTTTTATTTTTATTAGCAATCAAATCAAAATAACCTACAAATAACCGCAACGACGCACATCAGAAACTTATGTTATTTAATCTTGCTTCCTATAGATCATAATAATATATAAATTATTAAGCCCCAGGACAGATCTCAGCAAGCGCCTCTCAACGCACTGAGCTCTTTGATAAATACTTATATAAATAAATATAAGTAAATCATATAAAAATATGATTTTATAAACTTAAAACTATTTAGTTAAATTAATACTTATTTTTATATTTAATTCTCCATATTTTAGATTATTTTATTATTTATATTTATAAATGATAATGTATTTATATCTTTATAAGATTTAATATAAGATTATAATGATATAATCTTTAAATAATTTTATCTTATAATTTTAATTATTTCTATTATTATTTCTTATATTATTAATTTTTTTATTATATTCAATATATGATAAAGAATTTATTAAAAAACTATTATTATTTAAATATTTACTCGGTTTTAAATCTATAAAAGAATAAGGAATTAATAATTTACTCATTTGTGGTATAGATATTAAATTAATACCAGGTGATTTTTTAAATATATAAGTATTTGAATTAGGATCTATATCCATAAATAAACGTTTAAAATTATGAAAGAATGCTCTTGAATATTTTTTAAAGATTCAACGTTTTAAACATTTTTTTATATATAAATCTAAATTTCTACCTAAATAATTAACATCACCACCTGGTGAGAAATAATAACCTCATTCATTAATTTTTAAACTTAATAATTTAAGAATTAAATAATCAGATTTATAAGTATTTTTTATACTTGTTATATTTTTTATACTATTTCTAAAACTTTTTGTACTTTTTTTAGATGGATATATATATAAATATTTATATATATTTTTATTGCGAGTATTAAATTTCGTTAATCAATTTATTTTATTTGAAGGTTTTAATAAATGAAATGTTCAACCTAAAAAATCAAACTTTTTATTTTTTATATATCTAGATGTTAATTCTATATAAAAATTTGATTCTTCATATATAAAATTTAAACCTCTTATATTTAAAAATTTTATAAGATTAGATTTTATATCTAAATTATAATTACTTATAATTAAAATATCATCAATATATCTATAAATAGAAAATAATTTATTATCCATAGTAGTATTTAAATAATCATTAATACCATCTAAAGTTCAATTTATAAGTACAGGAGAAATTAAATTACCTTCAGGTAAACCTTTATTTTTATATTCTGAATATTTATTTTTATTAAATTTAACTAAAATCGGTGTTTTCAATAAATTATAAAATAAATTATAATATTTATTAGGTATAGGTGTATTTTTTAATAATCATTTATGTGATATATTATCAAATGAATTATCAATTTTTATATTATAAATAAAAGTATTTGAATTTAGATTTATTTTACTAGATAAATAATTATAAATATTAGAAATAATTTGATGTGAATTTCTACCAGGTCTTAAACCAAAAGAATTATTATCACCTATAACTTCTAAATAAGGTTCTATAATATTATTTATAAATAATTGAACAGTTCTATCTTTTAAAGTAGGTATACCTAAAGGAATAAGTTTACTATTAGATGATGTATAAACTTTTAAAATAGGATCTGATTTATATTTTAATAATTTAAAATATTTTAATTCATCTAAAAGATATCATTTTAATTTTTGATTATTTAATATAGCTTTATCTTTTAAATAATTATAATAATTTAATGGATTTTTTTTTATATTAGATAATCTTAATTTTATATCATTTATATATAATTTACCTGATTTTGAATTTAATCATATTTTATATTTTTCTCTTTTTGATAATTCTTTATTCATTTTATTTTTTCTAATTTTAGCTTGATATGTTTTATCTTTTTGTAAATTTATTTCTCTTTTTAAATATTTTATTTCTTTTTCTAAATAATTTAAAACTTCATCCTCATTTTCTATATCATTTAATAATAATTTAAATGCTTTATTATCTATTCCAGATATTTTTGCATTTTCTAATTTTGATATATTATCAATAGTTAAAATTTTTAATATTGGTGATTCAAAACAATTTAATGCTATATTTAATATAATAGATCAATTATCTTGATTATATTTATCTATATTAAAATTATTAGAAGTAAAAGGACTAATTAAATTATAAGATATATGAGAATAATTACGATAATTATGATCATAGTTATCAATAGGTCAAGATAAGATATCTTTTAAATGTATAATAGTATTAAAATTAGGGTTAAATAAAGTAGAAGAAATTAAACCTAATTGTAATTTTTTTAATTTATAATAATGATGAATACCTTTATTTAAATTTAAATTTAAAGTAGGTCAATTATTATTTTTAATAGTTTTATTTATTATAGGAAGTAAGGTGGCTTCCAACTCTCCACTATTCTTTTCTAACTTATCTAAAACGATATTAATTTTAGCTAATGCTTCTTTATCTATATTAGATTTACTAATAGATTTTAATTTATCATAAGTTATAGTTGAATAATTTCTACAAGCTCTTATATTTTTATAAGTATAATGTTTATAATTTATCATGGTTTTATTAAAACCATCGTACTTATTTAAATTAAATAAGAAGAAAATATCCAAATAAATATGCTCCATAAAAATAAATATTAAATTATATAAGAAATAACATAATTTATTTTTATTTACAATAGTTCTTGTATACTCCGCTGCTATATATAATTGAAATATAACCCATATAAAAACATTTGTATTTTTTATATTTAATTTCATATATCCCATTAAATAGGATATATATATATATTTTATATTTATAAAGACATGGTTAAGCAGGTCAACATATACAACTCCTAATTGTTTAAGAATCCCATGGTTGCTAAGGGACTTAGTTGGGTACACTATTTTTATACATAATTTATTGGTATTTCCCGCACCAAATGCCATGTCTACGGCACCTATAAGAATAGGTAAAAAAAAATTCATTTTTATATATCTATTTTAGATATACCCAATATTTATATATTGGGATTATATTTTTCAATATAACATGGACTTTATCTTCATCCTTAAATAAGGAGTATTACGTAAAGTCTCTGAGGATCCTATATTTCGTCTCATTGACGAGCATAAATAACCATTTATCTATTTTTTTTTTTTATTACTCACTTCATATGAGTATAATGATAAATATATTTATTTTCGTTTCCTGCTGATTGCCCATATATTTTAATAATATGTTAGACTAATATTTATTTCATTATTTGATTATATTAGATTATAACCATAAATTTACTTAACTCATCAGATCATATATCCCGAACATTCCTCGGGTATCGTTTGATTTCATATTATTATTATATTCATATTGAATATATTATAATTTTTAATTATTTATTTATTATCATTTTATTATTTATCTTCGATAGCAGTTAATTGCTAACGATAAAGTATATATATGTTTATTAGATAGAAAGAATAAATTATCAATAATCCTAATTTATCATTCCATATATTCTTTACAATAAATAATCCGGTATTAGGCCGCTGATACTTCATAACATTTTTATGAAGGTAATAAATAATTATATAAAACTTTAGGGGTTTCCAGCATACAGTAATATAATAATAGATAATTTTACAATTTAATAAGCCCATTGGGCGGTAATATATTATAGATATTTTTTTTATTAAAATTCTCTTCTATCATATCTTATATTCGTATTATCATCTTAGGAGATTATTACATTATAAAATTTGAATAATATTTTAATAATTTTATATTTATATATATATATTTTTTTTATTAAGTGTTAATAACACTATCCACGGCAATTTAATTAAATTAAATAAAATTAAATAAAATGGATATTTTTTTTTTATTTTATTTTAACGAGTATGATTTATTTATTTTATATTTAAATGATTCCAATTAAATATAGTTCTTGTTTTATTAAAATTATTTTTAATATTAATATTAATATTTTTAGCTAAAATTTGGTATTTAATATTAGAAGTCTTATATTTATTAGAAATAGCAAATTCGACAATTTGATATCAATCTTTAAAATCTAAATATTTAGATGATAATAATGGATATTTAAAAAAGTAATTAATAACTAATTTTAAATTATCTAATTTATTAACAGATATAATGTAAGAATAATAATCTTTATAAGATTTTTGTTTTTGTAATTTTAAATTTTTTTTTCTAATATCTAAATTTGATTTAAATAAATTAGCGATAGATATCATTATATTATAATAATTAACATCTATTTTATTATTATTTATATCTAAAATTTTAGTATTATTTTGTCTAATTTCTAATTTATAAGATAATGCTATATTAATATTATTATTTTTTTTTTTAGATATTGAGATATTAAAATTACCATTAGCATCTGTAAAACCAGATAATCATCCATTAGATAATAAATCTGAGGTATCTATAGGTTTAATTTTTATTAATTTAATTTTATTTAAAATTGATAATCTTATATTATTATTATTAATAATAAAATGATCAGTAAGAGAATAAGATTTATTTTTATTTTTATTTTTATTTTCTTTTTTTTCAATAGTATTATCTTTATTAATATAATTATTAATTCAATTAATAGCTCTTATACAAGTTTCATATTTAGGCGTTCTATAATAACCATTAGTTAATTCTAATATTATATATATATCTTCTATTTTTTTTATATGTCACATATAAGCTTTAGAAGTTTTATTTCTTCTAATTTTACCTATTTTTAATTTATTAAATAAATAATTAAGTAAAGGTAAATCTTTTTCAACAAAAATTATATCTATAGCTGGAGCAGATTTTAATTCTTTAGTATCCTTTACTCAAATTGATCCATTACCTTCTATTAAACCTGCTAAATAAGAACTTAAATATTTTTTATTATCCAGCAAATCAGTGCATTTTTCCTCTTTTATAATTCCTGATTCATCTGAATCTACATTTGGTAAATAATTGTTTATATGCCCGCCATTAGCAGAACTTTTATTAACTTTATCTAAAAGGAATCTATATTGTTGATTTACCAGCTCTACCGGATATTTAAAGAATTTTAATAAATATATATTGATAAATATATCATATATATCGTTAAAAGGGAAAATATTTATATTTATATTTATATTTTTATTTATATTTTTATTTATATTTATTTTTTTTTTACCACTATGGATGGAAAACGGTTTTGCAACCGGATCCCCCAGAAGAACTGAATGTACATGTCACCACGTATTCAGCTCACCCTAATAAACAATTAGTTTTAATCTTATGTATTTCCTTATACCGTTGATTTTCTAATCGCGCCATTAATATAAATCTAACCTGTAATCCAGGTTTAGATTTATTAAACCTTATAGGAAATTTTATGGTATATTTCACCATGACATCATGAATGTAATAACACCATATTTTGAATGTTATTACGTTTACCACCTTTTGCAATAGGATTTATATGATGGATGTGTAACCCCTCATATATACCTTCAGTTTTTAAAAGAGGTTTTTCACAATGTGTACAAATATTATTTTGTGCTTTTAATAATTTTGTTTTAAAGGATGAATTTAAACCCAACGCTTTAAAGTTATTATTAGTATTAAATTCTATAATTTTCATATAATTAGGGTCATATGCGTGGATATGTGATAAACTATCAGGAATTACATATTGTTTAGTTGATAATAATTGAGAACTATTACTAGCGTCAACAAGATATATACTTTTGATTTTACCACCATATCTAGATTGACCCTGAGCGAAACCATGGAAAACCCATTTGGCATTTTTTGTTTTCATGTATTTAATACGTTTTGGATTTATATTTGGATGACTATTGTTAGTAGTAAGGAAATAATAATTAGCTATTGCCTTTTTACCTCAACGTCTGTGTTTTCTATGGGCTCATTTTCAAATTAAATTATAGATAGCATTTCTAACAGTATCTCTATAATGAGATGAATTACCTAAATTGTAATAATTAGATCATTCTCTTATTATAGGATTTAGTTTAGCGATTAAGTTATAAGAATCTAAGTTTTTAGATTTTTTGAATATTTTTCTTAATTTATCTATAAACGCAAGTACCTTGTTTTTATTAGGATAAAGAGCTATACCTCTACCACCTGCGTGGTGTTGATAAAAAATGTGTTTATTATATCTTCATTTTTCTTGATATTTATATGTGTATCCTAAGAAATCCAATTGTTTACCTTTATCCTTAAGTCTAAATAGTCCTGTTTTTTCTTCATTTAATGTTAGCCCTCTCAATTCTAAGAATTGTAAAATAGCTGGTTTAACAAATTTTAATAAGATGTACTTTGATCTTGCTAAAACAACAAAATCATCAGCATATCTTACATAAGCTAACCCAGATGCTAAACGTGTTTTACTTCCATTTTTCAATGTAACTACTATTCTTCTTTCCTTACTTTTTGTAATAGGATGAAGAGATTTCATTATTGCCTCTTCTAAACCATTAAGTGTAAAATTAGCAAGTGTAGGGGAAATAATTCCTCCTTGAGGGGTTCCCATCTCTGTTTTTTCAAAAACATTTTTATCTATTGCTCCACTTTTTAATCAAGCTTTAACTAAGATTTTTAACATTGGATGTAAAAATAAGTTATTTAATAATCATGAATGATTAATGTTATCAAATAATCCTTTGATATCTGCATCTAATATTCATTTTTCTTCACTTGTTTGTTTAAATACGCCATTTTCTAAATTTGAATTACTGGTATTTGATTTGACTTTATCTAAATCATACGTTTTAAGAAATAGCCTTAATTGGGCAACTGCATTTTTCGTAGATCTATTGGATCTAAATCCATAACTATGTAAGTCACTTGTTGATTCTACTAACGGTTCTAATACTAAATTTATCAGATGCTGTAGGGCTCTATCATTCAAAGTAGGTATACCTAGAGGTCTTAACTTACCGCTATTTCCTTTAGGTATTCAGACTCTTTTAATGGGTTGAGCTTTATAACTTTTGGTGTTGTTTATAACACTTTTTAATCATTTCACTAAATCTAAATATAAATTTATATTTTCTTTCTTATTAGTTAAAGCTACCTTATCAATACCTGGGGTTCTTGAACCCGCTGATTTAGATAATTTTTCTATAGCTAATATTCTAAAAAATAATGATTTACTTAAAATATATTGTTGTTTAAATACTTGTTCACTGTGTATACCATAAATTTTGGCTAAGTTACATAAGTTCATCTGCTCTTTGAATACTTCTCTTTCAATAGAACTAATTATCTTATTGTCAGGTCAGTTTAAAACTTCACCATCTACCAATATTTGTCTCTTAATTTCAGCTTTTGATATCTTAAATTCCTCCTTGACTGTAGAATAGTTTCGTACATTTTTTATGTAACTCTTACTAAGGCATTGTGAATTCAGCTTTTCTCCAAATAGAACATTTTTTGGCTGGCTTATTATTTTTCTATAATTTTCAGTATCTCTAGCATTACCTTGAGCTTTTGCTTCCTCACTTATCTTGCCCCCGTGAAAGTTATTAGCTTCTTGTCAAATACTTGAAACTAATAAGTCATAGACATAGCTTAAATTTTCTTTTAAACTATCATTCAGATAAATTATAGTATCCTTTAATTTATATCAAAGTACATCCATTGTGTTCTCAATTTTTTTCAATAATTTACCCTTTCCGAGGTTCCCGCATTTGATAGAGTTTTCCTTTGAATATAGATTCGTTTCTATATTCTGAATTGTTGTTAAGTCCTCTTCTGTGTTGGTTTTGACCTTGTTTGTGGTTTCGAAATGTACGCATTCATTTACATCTCTTACAATTTTATGGCCTCCTGTTAATTTTTTATATATTTTTTTATATATATTGAGAAAACAGGTTATCGCTGAACCAGTTTTAAAATGAAGATTCACTTTCGTTGAACTTAACACAATTACTAAAGCGAGGGATAGTTTTATAAATCCTATTCTCAATAGTCAGATTTTTCTCCATTTCACACAACCTTCAGAGACTACTTCGTTGAATAGCCTCCCTGTGTTTATCCCCACGTGTAATAATATTTTTAATATTATTAAACCACACACCGAGTATATTTCAATTAATACACAATAGCTTGTGATTAAAATTAAAATTTTCTGTTTTGCAGATATTTTATTTGAAATATAAAAAACTCTACGACTACGTCGTAAAAATGCTCCAATTAATACAGGCATAACAAATAAAAATAGTAGGCTAAGTCTAGGAAAGTCGCCCTTCCTACTCGCCTCCGAACCGGTACGTGATAGTTTCCTATCATACGGCTCTCCATGTATATATATTAACCTCGATGATATGAATAGTCTAGTTTAACTAGATTTCTTACTCTTCTTACGGCGAGTAGCCTCTTTGAAGATAAGTTTATCTTTTTCAGACATTGTTCCAGCATGTAGTTGATCGTGATGAACTGAGCATAATGGAACCTGCTTCCTATTAATAGCACGCATTTGTAATGTGAAAAAGTCTAATTTCTCTTTTTTATTTAGAGATTTCAGATCTCTTATAGCTCTAACATGATGCATTTCAACATTAGAACCCGAATTACAAATAATACATTTTTTTAATATATTGGAATTAGTAAATTTATTATTTCAATTTTCTCTTATTTTACGATAAGGGTTAGAAAATTCATAATTAGTTTTTGCTCAACTAACTATATTAGTTCTACTAAAGGACGAAGGTCATCAAAGTCCAACTCTTTTAGAGTTAACATTTATTCCTAGATCTTTACCATAAGTTGCAAATGTTTTTTTTAGAGTTTTAGTCCTAAATTTTCGAGCTAAAGTTAAAGCACAAGATTCCTTCAATAACCAACAGATGTTAGCTAAATTAGGGATATTGTGACAAACTGAATAATGATTATAAATAGATCTTAATACAGAATTATAATATCTAATTATATCAACATGATGTAAATTAATTAGATTACCTCTAAATGTACCTCTTCATTTGATGAGTGTATGTTTTTTTGGAACAGTTCTTATTCTAATGAACCCTTTAGATTTTAATCTTTTTATAATGTGATTATAATCAAAATATAATGACAATCTAGTTTTCTTACGTCTAGAAGTTAATTTATTATTATCTAATGCTAAACTTTCATGTTGTTTTTCATTATCTTCTCTACTTTTTATTAAAAAACCTAGAAACTTAATGGGGCTTTTTCTTATGTCCGTTATTTGTGTTTTTTCTAAATTTAAATTTAAATGTAAAGTATTAAGAAACTCATTAACTTCTTCTAATATTGTTTTAGTTAGGGTATAACTACCTTGGACACCAATAACAAAATCATCAGCATAACGTATATATTGAATATTAACTTTAGTTAGAGAACTACTTGGAGTTTTCTTCATTAATCTTAATAATCTTAATCATTCCTTATATTGGGGATGTTTAAAATCATTAAATCCATTTCTTTTAGCCTTACGGACTTGACCAGAAATGTGATTATATTCTGCGTTATGTTTAGTTAATCTATTTCTATTATATTTTATTTTTAGGTTTTCTATAAAAATATCAAATTCGTGTAACATAATATTACATAATAACGGACTTAGGATATTTCCCTGTGGTGCACCTTCTAATAGGTTATTAGAAAGATTACCAAACTGATCCATAATTCCACTCTTTAACATAGATTTAATCAATGATAGAGTTCTATCACAAGAAATTTTCTGTTTTAATATATTTAATAATATATCATGATTAATTTTGTCAAAAGCTTTACTTAGGTCAGCTTCTATTACAAATCTACTACTTTGAAATTTACCTTCTAAATCTTTAATAGCTGGTCTTACACCTAAATTGGGTCTAAAACCAAAACTACTCTTCATAAATATTTTCTCAAAATGTGGTTCCATTATTTGTAAAATAGCTCTTTGAACTATTTTATCTCTTGGAGAACCTACAACTAAAGGACGTTTTTCTTTCTTCCCAGGTTTGGGTATCATTACTTGACGCCCTGGTTGGAACTCATATTTATTACTTTTTAACCCCTCTATTAAAGAGGTAAAGTAAGTAACATTTATTCCATCCAAAGTTATATTATCTATACCCGGTGTCATATTACCTGGCTTACTTTTAATAGCCTCATATGCAAGGATTAAATTCTTCATTGAAGCAATATATCTGATTTCTATAGGTATTTCCTTATTCATATTATCCATACTATTTACTCTGCCACGATACAAAGTATTGCTACTTCCGGCTTTTGTACTCATATTTCTCATCAATAAGATATTCACTGATTCACTTCGTCATATTGAATCTCCGTTACCTGAAGTCTCACGACTAGGAACTCATAGAGTCCCCTTAGGTAATCCCGAATTCTTTACTACTGGGCTGTATTGTTTTAGGATCTTGCAATGTATGATTTCTCCTCTTCTATTTGAAGTCGTATAAGATGACTGGTTCATAAATGCATCAATGATACTACATTTATCTATCTTACTTACCATCCTATATGGTAGGTCCCATAAGTGACTACTACACTGTATCAAGTTTCTTAACGTATCCTTAACATTACTTATATAAGGTTTATAGTCTTTCAACAAACCCATTCCGTTAGGCTTAAGTGTTCTACTTTCATAGATGGGTTTGACCCAACCACTTCTAACGTAATTTACTAACCATTTACCAGTTGATCAGATGTTAATTATTAAATAACATAACCCTAGTAATAAATTAGACGGCGCACTCATTCCTATAGCATGTCCTGTTACAAGTACGTTAAATACTTGATTATTTCCATTTAAATATTGAGGATTAGGTCCTGATAATTGTAGGGTCAGCATTATACAAGTTTATATAACATATTTATATATACATTATATTTCTCTTCTTTTCTGCCCTCTGAACTGTACGTGATAGTTTCCCATCATACAGCTCGCACCCAAAATGATAAGCTTATTTTGATTTTATATAATATCCCTTAAATCTTTATTCTATATAATTATAGATTAATTATTTAGTTTTATCTCTTATTAATTTTTAATCTACAACTTAATATTTCCTTTATCATATAATTTATTATTATATAATGGTATTTGTTTATATAAAAAAAAAAATATATCTGTAAATTTATTTAAAGTGATTTTATTTTATTACCTCTAAGATATTTTAACATAAGCTACTTGACATAAATAATATATTTATATTTTAAAAGTAATATTACAAATGATAAAATATTTAAGGATAATTAGGTAAGTTTATTTGATCGTTTTACCTATATAATTTTAGATATATGATTAATAGGTGTATTAGTATTAAAATGATGTGTAACTTTATAATTTAATGGTAAATTTAATTTAATATTAGTGTTAGGATCTGTTAAATATTTACCAAACTTTTTAAAGGTTTTAGGTAAAGAATTAATTTTAAATTTTCTAGATAAAGTTAAAGCACATGAAATTTGAAGGCATCATATAATATAACTTAATTTATATTTATTAGTTACAAAAGTATAGTAATTAAGAATACCATTAATTTTAAAATTATAAAATCTAATAATTTGATAATGAGATAAATTTATTAAATGTGTTTGAGCTTGAGGCCTTAATTCTCTATTCTTATTTCTTTTTAATATTTTTGCATCTAATAATGCTTTCTTTAGTTTTTCAATTGGAACAAAAAGATCCATACGTGTGTTAGTTACTGTAGTTAAACCTTTTTTTGATTTATCTTTAATAGGTACTACAAGTATAGCTTTTTTAGGTTTTTTTAAAGTTACACCTAAAAAATCTCAGTATTTTGTTAGTAAATTTATTTTACTTTTAGATTCATTTAAAACTAAACCACACTTTTTTATTAAGAAAGTTTTTATATCACTTTTTAATTTGACACAATTATCATAATTTCCAATTACTAATACTACGAAATTATCCCCATATCTTAAATATTTTAATTTACGATATTTCGAATCCATTGAATCTACATTTATAACTGATCTCATTTCTATTGGATATTTTCTTTCTTCTTTATGTTCACCTTTTTCTAAAGCCTTAACTATTCTATTATTATTTAAATAGTCCGAATTTATTTCTCTATTATTTTCTATTTCAAAGTTTGTTTTTATTTCTTCCATATATTTATCAAAAGCATGTAATACTATATTACATAATATAGGACTTAATATACTATCAGTACCTTTTTTTAATATTGAAATAGTTCCATTTTCCATTTTTATATTTATACGAATACATTTATATAATAATGCTATTGTAAGATGACAATTTATATGTTCTTTTATATAATTTATAAATATATTATGTGGTATACTATTAAAACAATTATTGATATCCCCTTGTATTACTCATTTATATTTAGAACCAGTTAAATATAAGTCTTTAAGAATAGTATGTACAGATATATTTGGTCTTAATTGATGAGAAGAATTCATAAATTTAGGTTCTCAAATAGCTTCTAAAATAGATGCTAATCCAGCTTGTACAATTTTATCTCTAAGATTACTTATACCTAAAGGTCTTATATTATAATTTTCTTTTGATATTTCTACTCTTATTAAAGGAAGAGGTTTATATTTACCAGATTTAATTTCTGAAGTTAATTTTTCTATAAATGAAAAAGATATACCATCTAAAGTTAAATCATCAATACTTTTAATCATATGCTTTGTATTTTTATTTATAGAATAGTATGCTGCAATTCAAAAATAAGGATTTATAAGAATATTTTTTAAATTGTTATACAATTTATTTTGATCTGAATAAGCTTTTAATTCATTAATTAAAATGGCGGTTAACTCTCTTCTCTTTCTTACTTTTAATAATGATAAATTAAAATATGAGGATTTAGTTACGTACATTCTTAATAAATTAACATTTTGACTAGATCACTTCGTGTTATATCTATTTATAAATATGTTCATATTATTTCTAATATTACTCACTACTATTGATCCTCCGTTTGCGCATAATAATTTTTTATTAGAGGCGCTTAAATCCCTTCTTAATTGTATGTCTTTTTTTTTAGTGCCTCAAACCTTAGCTGCTTGCTTTACTATATTTTTATATATACATATAAATTTATATGACAATCATCCTTTTCAAGAATAATATATACGAATAGAAATATATATTACATTAGATGATATATTCTCTATTAAATAATATATTTGAGAATATAGGCTAATATTTTCCTTATGTAAAGTATCAAGTTTGTTAACCTCAACATAGTTTGATTCCATAGAGTATAAATGAGATTTTATTTCTCCTACCCATTTATTTCCTGCTATACCATTTATAAATTTATTAGATATTATAAAGGCAGAAATACTGGAGATACATAACTTTTTATAAAAAAGTTCTTGAATATGTATATGAAATTGCACAGATTCACATCAACATACAACCCACAAAGGCGCACCCATTCTTATTATAACGGACATTCCTGTCGCTACCATTGATGATATTAAACCATATCCTAAATATAATATAGCTATATCTTTATGTGATGTACTATATAATCAACGTGTTATATACGTCATTTGTTTATTCATATAAAATTTTTTTATTTTTTATGATTAATTTTAAAAACTTTTTATATACCATTATAAATTAATTACTAACTTACCTATATATTTAGAAATTAATAATACCACCCATACCTACATATGATATTAACACTATTTGGCTAACATAAGATTATATGAATATATCTTTATTATAAAACTTAAAAATAATAATAATCCGTATATAGATATTACCTATAATATATATTATATTTATATATTTAAAATAAATAAATATAAAATTAGATTAAATTTTATGTATATATTTTTGAAATATGTGTGTAATAAAAAAAATAAATAAGAAAAAATTTAACAACCTCATCAATAACAAATAATATATATAAATAATCATAATACATCTAATACATGTAAATATAAAACAGTCATTTCAGCAAAGACATGACTATTATTAGTGAAATCATAATTATAAATTCTTCAGGTACAAATAGCTAACATAATTCATAGCATGTTCATATGTAAGAAATGAAGTCCAGTTAAAGAATAAAAAGTAGAACCATATACACCATCAGTAATAGTAAATGTAGAAAAAATATATTCAAAATATTGTAATATAACAAATATAACAATTAATAAAGTAGTAAATATAAAACCATATAAAGTATCATTTCTATTACTATTAATTAAAGCATGATGTCCCATAGTAATAGTAACACCGGATGCTAACAAGATAATAGTATTTAATAAAGGTAATTCGCTAGGAGAAATAGCTTGAATACCAGCAGGGGGTCAAGCCATACCTATTTCCATAGTAGGATTTAATGAAGAATGTAAATAAGCTCAAAATAATGAAGCAAATATTAAAATTTCACTAACTACAAATAAATAAAAACCTTGTGTTAAACCAGTTTTTACAGCTTTAGTATGGTCCCCTAAATATGTACTTTCAGCTATTACATCTTTAAATCATAATGTTAATACATATATTACACTTATTATATTTAATATTATATATAAATTATTACTCATATAATTATGTGCTGTTAAACCTATACTTAATGCTAAATTCATTAAAGCAAATGAAGTATATAATGGTCATGGTGATGGGCTTACTAAATGAAAAGGATGTAATTGTATATAACCTCTTATTGAATTTGTCATTTTTATTTCTTTTTTATATTGATATATAAATATTTAGGTTGAGCTAAATTGGAATTGAACCAATATGGATTACTTAAAAGGTAATTGTCTTTACCATTAGACTATTAGCTCATTATATATGATATATATATATTTGCCTTCGGAAAGAATTGAACTTACACCAGTCGCGCTTCAAGCGAATGCTCTACCATTTAAGCTACAAAAGCAAATCAAGAGCAAGTAGAATCGAACTACTATAACATGTGTTGAAGACATGGACTTTACCATTAAGTTATACTCTTATTATTAATTAGGTCATATAGGAATCGAACCTATGACTCAGTTGTGTAAGAACTGCGATTTCACCTCTAATCTAATAACCTTATACCATATTCGTATTATATATGAATAAATATTAAATACATATTTTATTTTATTTTTATTATTATCCTAATAAAGGATAATTAATTAAACTGCGTATAATAATAAGAAAGCTATCATTAAAGCGAATAATCCACAAGCCTCTGCTAAAGCAAATCCTAAAATTGCTTGTGGGAATAATGTTGAACGTAATGAAGGATTACGTGATGTTCCATTTATTAAAGCTACGAATACTAAAGCTATAGCTATTGATGATCCACCTAAAGCTAATGTTGATATTCCTGCTCCTATGTATTTTGCTGCTAATACTAATTGCATTTTTATTATATTATCATACCTTTGATAAATATTCTTCAACTATATTTCTTTATTTTTCTCATATATATATTTTCTTTTTTACATTTCTCTATTTATTTTATCATCTCATCTTTTTATACATACACCTTAATACATATATTAATTTTTATTTTATTCCCCCTTAACTATTTTCATTCCCTATAACTTTTTTCATAACTTTTACTATAATATTTATAAGTATATATATACATTTTCATTTTTTACATTTATTTACTATTAAATTTATACCTACATATCTTTTATTAAGAATATAATATTCTTTACATTTTAATATTTAGTAAATTCTTCCTTAGTTTTAGTTTTCAGGTATATATTATTATAATTTATCTCTTAATAAATTATATTTTATTTTTAAGATTTATTACTTCTTTAATTTTTATATATATATTTATTTTATATATTTATCAATTATCTATTTAAATATTATATGGATATATTATAAAATTTTTATTTCATAAGTTTATATTTATATTAATATTATATCCATTTTACATATATACTAATATTATTTATAATCTATATCTAGTATAACATAAAGAAATATACCATTATATTTATTACATTATATATTATGATCTAGATATATAGAGATTATCTTATTTATGAAATATAGATTTGTATATATTAATATTTACACATAAAATATAAATTTATATAAATTTATATATAAAATTTATGGGTATATAATTCATATTAAAATATAATATTTATCCTTATAGATTAAATTTAAATATATAAGAATAATATAAAATAGGTATAATATTTTAACAAACAAACTGAAGGACCTGATATTTATAAAATACACTGAAGAATCAAAGTGTATAAGTCGACAATTAGTTAAGATATACGATAATTTATATTTTACTTTATTTTATCGAATGGAATATTGTATTGTATTGTATTGTATTATATTGTATTGTATTGTATTGTATGGGATATTTTATTTTATTTTATTTTATTTTATTTTATTTTATTTTATTTTATTTTATTTTATTTTATTTTATTTTATATATGAATATATATATATATTTAACAAATAATAAAATTTTATATTTTATAAATTAAATTAGAACTTTCTCATATCATATTTAATATTGAATTAGGGAATAAACCAAAGAAAATAGTAGGGAATATTAAAGCTAACATTAAGAAAGTTTCTCTATAAGTACAATCAGCAGTTAAAGAAATATAAGGTGTTTTAATACCACCAGTTAATCTATTAGTAATTTTCATTTGATATGAAGCAGATAAAAGGACAGAGAAAGCAGCTAAAGCCCCTAAAATAGGGGCTCTATTAATAGATCCAGTTAATGATAACATTTCACCAATAAAGTTTAAAGATAATGGTGTACCAGTATTACAGAAACTAAAAATAATGAAATAAACAGCTAAAAAAGGCATATAAGTTAATAAACCTTGAAAGTAATAAATCAATCTATTATGATATCTATCATATAAAATACCACCAACAATAATAAATAAACCAGGAGATACAAAACCATGAGCTAAAGATAAAACTAAGCTACCAGATATACCAGTAAATGTATTAGATAATATACCTAATATACAAATAGACATATGACTAATAGAACTATAAGCTATAATAACTTTTAAATCAGTTTGTCTTAATGTAATAATAGATGTATAAATAACAGTAATAACACATAAAACATAAGCGAATGGAGTATATAAAACAGCAGCATCAGATAATGTAGGTAATATTAATCTAATAATAGCATAAACAGCTAATTTTAATATAACTCCAGCTAATAATATAGATCCAGCTAAAGGAGATTCTGAATGAACAACAGGTAATCAAGTATGTACAGGTGCTAAAGGTGTTTTTACAGCTATACCTATAGATATAGCTAAAAATAATATACATTGTAAATCTATTGATAAAACTAATAAACTAGTAGCTTGATAATCAGTATTATCTAATAATATTTCATATATAGCTATAGCCAATAACATAAATAAAGAAGAAAATAATGTATAAATTAAAATATAATCAGCTGCTTTATCTTTATTTGCTGCACCATATAAACCTATCATTACAAATAATGGAGCTAAAGAAGCTTCAAAATAAATATAGAAAGATGTCATATCTTGACACATAAAATTTATTAATAAAATTATACCTAAATTTAAAACTAATTCATAAAATAATATATTATTTATATTATTTCAATTTGATATTATAGATAATGGTATTAAATAAGCTGTTAATAAAATTAATATATCAGCTATCCCATCCGTTGTATAATATACATTAATTTCTGATCAATCATATAAAGTTGGTATAGCTAATAAACCACTTGCTATTAAAATTATATGTTTAGATAATTCATTTAATAATCTAGAACTTAAAGAACTAAAAGAAGATAAAAATAAATAAATAAATGTCATTCCATTTTTTTAATTTTTTTTTTATCATTAATATGACTAAAGGGAATTGAACCCTTAAATAAATTAGACCTAAACTAATCGCGTTTACCTATTTCGCCATAGTCATTTTTATCATATCGGATGCAACGTGATTCGAACACGTGGACTTATTTGTCTTAATAACTCAAGTATTACGCTTTAAACCACTCAGCCATACATCCTTACCTATATTAATATATTATATATTATATAATTACCTGAAATAAATAAATATCCCGCCTTAGACAGACATATAATATAAATATAATATTATTATAAATACAAATAAAAAAAAAAAA